ACTATGGAGAGTTTGATCCTGGCTCAGGATGAACGCTGGCGGTATGCTTTACACATGCAAGTCGAACGAAAGCTTTTGCTTTAGTGGCGAACGGGTGAGTAACACGTAAGAATCTACCTTCAGGAGGGAAATAACAATTGGAAACGATTGCTAATGTCCCATATGCTGCAAAGTGAAATATTTTTTTGCCTGAAGATGAGCTTGCGCCTGATTAGCTAGTTGGTAAGGTAATGGCTTACCAAGGCAACGATCAGTAGCTGGTTTGAGAGGATGACCAGCCACACTGGAACTGAGACACGGTCCAGACTTCTACGGAAGGCAGCAGTGGGGAATTTTCCGCAATGGGCGCAAGCCTGACGGAGCAATACCGCGTGAAGGATGAATGCCTGTGGGTTGTAAACTTCTTTTATTAGGGAAGAAATAATGACGGTACCTAATGAATAAGCATCGGCTAACTCCGTGCCAGCAGCCGCGGTAATACGGGGGATGCAAGCGTTATCCGGAATCATTGGGCGTAAAGAGTCTGTAGGTTGCCTAATAAGTCTGCTGTTAAATATTAGAGCTCAACTCTAAGCAAGCAGTGGAAACTATTAAGCTAGAGTATGGTAGGGGCAAAGGGAATTCCCAGTGTAGCGGTGAAATGCGTAGATATTGGGAAGAACACCAGAAGCGAAAGCGCTTTGCTGGGCCATTACTGACACTCAGAGACGAAAGCTAGGGGAGCAAATGGGATTAGATACCCCAGTAGTCCTAGCCGTAAACGATGGATACTAGATGTTGCGCGTATCGATCCGTGCAGTATCGTAGCTAACGCGTTAAGTATCCCGCCTGGGAAGTATGCTCGCAAGAGTGAAACTCAAAGGAATTGACGGGGGCCCGCACAAGCGGTGGAGCATGTGGTTTAATTCGATGCAACACGAAGAACCTTACCAGAACTTGACATGTTGTGAATTTTTACGAAAGTAAAAAGTGCCTCAGGGAACACAAACACAGGTGGTGCATGGCTGTCGTCAGCTCGTGTCGTGAGATGTTGGGTTAAGTCCCGCAACGAGCGCAACCCTTATTTTTAGTTGCCATCATTTAGTTGGGTACTTTAAAAAGACTGCCGGTGACAAACCGGAGGAAGGTGAGGATGACGTCAAGTCAGCATGCCCCTTATGTTCTGGGCTACACACGTGCTACAATGGATATGACAAAAAGTTGCTAAACTGCAAAGTCAAGCTAATCTCTAAACATATTCTCAGTTCGGATTGTAGGCTGAAACTCGCCTACATGAAGGTGGAATCGCTAGTAATCGCCGGTCAGCTATACGGCGGTGAATCCGTTCCCGGGCCTTGTACACACCGCCCGTCACACCATGGGAGCTGGCCATGCCCAAAGTTACTACTTTTTAAGTGTACCTAAGGTAGGGCTAGTGACTGGGGTGAAGTCGTAACAAGGTAGCCGTACTGGAAGGTGCGGCTGGATCACCTCCTTATTAGGGATATAATAAAAATTATTTATCTCGAGATCGTTAAATAACTAGGGCTATTAGCTCAGTTGGTTAGAGCGCACCCCTGATAAGGGTGAGGTCCCAGGTTCAAATCCTGGATAGCCCAAACCAAGGGGGTATAGCTCAGTTGGTAGAGCGCTGCTTTTGCAAGGCAGATGTCAGCGGTTCAAGTCCGCTTATCTCCAAAACTAAATTATTCAAGTTTATTACTAAGCTTGTGCATATTAGTTAAAAAATTTATAATATTAGTATTAGATCAAATAATTAAAGGCTTACGACGGATACCTTGGCATTTAGAAGCGATGAAGGGCGTGACTACCAACGAAATATTTCGGTGAGCTGGAAGTAAGCTATGATCCGGAAGTTCCCGAATGAGGTAACTCTTTTATACTGTCTGCTGAATATATAGGCAGATCAGAGCAAACTTAGCGAACTGAAACATCTTATTAGCTAAAGGAAAAGAAAGCAAAAGCGATTCTCTTAGTAGCGGCGAGCGAAATGGGAATAGCCTAAACCACTTTAATACGTTTTAGTGGGGTAGAGGGACAGTAATAAATGAAAATAGAAAGTTAGGTAAATCAATTGGAATATTGAACAATACAAGGTGAAAGTCCTGTAGCCGAAAACTAACTATGATCTTAACTGTATCCCAAGTAGCATGGGACACGTGAAACCCCGTGTGAATCAGCGAGGACCACCTCGTAAGGCTAAATATTACTAAATGACCGATAGTGAACTAGTACCGTGAGGGAAAGGTGAAAAGAACCCCGGGAGGGGAGTGAAATAGAACATGAAATCGTAAGCTTACAAGCAGCAGAAGGACGACTTTATCGTTTAACTGTGTGCATGTTGAAGAATGAGCCGGCGACTTATAGGCAGTGGCAGGTTAAAATAGAAAATATTGGAGCCATAGTGAAAGCGAGCTTTAATAGAGCGTGAGTCACTGTTTATAGACCCGAACCCGAATGATCTAACCATGGCCAGGGTGAAGCTTGGGTAACACTAAGTGGAGGTCCGAACCGACTGATGTTGAAAAATCAGCGGACGAGTTGTGGTTAGGGGTGAAATGCCAATCGAATTCGGAGCTAGCTGGTTCTCCCCGAAATGCGTTTTGGCGCAGCGGTTGATGCTATAACTTAGGGGTAAAGCACTGTTTCGGTGCGGGCTGCGAAAGCGGTACCAAATCAAGGCAAACTCTGAATACTAAGTGTGTAGTCAACCAGTGAGACAGTGGGGGATAAGCTTCATTGTCAAAAGGGAAACAGCCCAGACCACCATCTAAGGCCCCTAAATAATTGCTAAGTGGTAAAGGAAGTAAGAATGCTTATACAACCAGGAGGTTTGCTTAGAAGCAGCAATCCTTTAAAGAGTGCGTAATAGCTCACTGGTCTAGTGATCTTGCGCCGAAAATGAATGGGACTAAGTAATTTGCCGAAGATGTGGGATGTTTTACATCGGTAGGGGAGCGTTCTGTTTTAGTTTGAAGCACTAACGAAAGTGAGTGTGGACGAATCAGAAGTGAGAATGTCGGCTTGAGTAGCGAAAACATTGGTGAGAATCCAATGCCCCGAAAACCTAAGGTTTCCTTTGGAAGGTTCGTCCGCGAAGGGTAAGTCAGGACCTAAGGCGAGGTTGAAAAACGTAGTCGATGGATAACAGTTTAATATTCCTGTACTATTTATTACTGATATTGAGGAACGGAGAAGGCTAAATCATCCGGATGTTGGTTACCGGTTTAAGCTAGCAAGGTTAAGATAAGTAGTGAAAATACTTTGAGCTAAGCAGCGAATACAAAATACTAAGGTATTAAAGTGATTGATGTCATGCTTCCTAGAAAATCTTATCATATCTTAAGTAATAAATACCTGTACCTTAAACCGACACAGGTAGGTAAGTAGAGTATACTAAGGGGCGCGAGATAACTCTCTCTAAGGAACTCGGCAAAATAGCCCCGTAACTTCGGAAGAAGGGGTACCCTTGTAGGGTTGCAATAAATAGGCCCAAGCGACTGTTTATCAAAAACACAGGTCTCCGCGAAGTCGTAAGACAATGTATGGGGGCTGACGCCTGCCCAGTGCCGGAAGGTTAAAGAAGTTGGTTAGTTTTTATACGAAGCTAACGACTGAAGCCCCGGTGAACGGCGGCCGTAACTATAACGGTCCTAAGGTAGCGAAATTCCTTGTCGGGTAAGTTCCGACCCGCACGAAAGGCGTAACGATTTGGGCACTGTCTCGGAGAGAGACTCGGCGAAATAGAATTGTCTGTGAAGATGCGGACTACCTGCACCTGGACAGAAAGACCCTATGAAGCTTTACTGTAGCCTGGAATTGAATTTGGGTTTATTTTGTGCAGTATAGGTGGGAGGCTATGATCTTATATTTGAGGATATAAAGGAGCCATCAGTGAGATACCACTCTAATTAAACTAGAATTCTAATCATGATGCCGTTATCCGGCCAAGAGACAGTTTCAGGTGGGCAGTTTGACTGGGGCGGTCGCCTCCTAAAAGGTAACGGAGGCGTGCAAAGGTTTTCTCAGGCTGGTCGGAAATCAGTCGTAGAGTATAAAGGCATAAGAAAGCTTGACTGCGAGACCTACAAGTCGAGCAGAGACGAAAGTCGGCCTTAGTGATCCGACAGTTCTGAGTGGAAAGGCTGTCGCTCAACGGATAAAAGTTACTCTAGGGATAACAGGCTGATCTCCCCCAAGAGTTCACATCGACGGGGAGGTTTGGCACCTCGATGTCGGCTCATCGCATCCTGGGGCGGTAGCACGTCCCAAGGGTTGGGCTGTTCGCCCATGAAAGCGGTACGCGAGCTGGGTTCAGAACGTCGTGAGACAGTTCGGTCCATATCCGGTGCAGGCGTTAGAGTATTGAAAGGATTTCTCCCTAGTACGAGAGGACCGGGAGAAACATACCGCTGGTGTACCAGTTATTGTGCCAACAGTATACGCTGGGTAGCCAAGTATGGATTGGATAACCGCTGAAAGCATCTAAGTGGGAAGCCTACCTTAAGATGAGTACTCTTTTAGATCACGGTAAGATTAACCGTTTGATAGGCGTTAAGTGTAAGTGTAGTAATATATTTAGCTAAGACGTACTAATAGATCAAAAATTTGATTTAATATATAAAAATTTTTAATATATACATCTATATATATATTATATATAAGTATTATAATTTATGTCTTGATATTCATAGCGCAGTGGACCCACTCCAAACCATTCCGAACTTGGCTGTTAAACTCTGTAGCGACGATGATACTTGAGAGGACACTCTCCGGGAAAGTAGTTCAATATCAGGACAATATTTATATTAATTATGCTATTTTAATTTTACCCGAATATCCCCATTTTCTTAAATTCAGTATTTTATTTGTTTCTACCTTTGATAATGGTATTATATTACTTATAGCTTTTTTAACATCTACTGTTGTAAATTCTCTATTTTCATAAAACCCTGTATACATTCCTTCCATAATAGATTGTTCTATTTCTGCTCCTGAAAATCCTTTGCTAATTTTTGATAAATAATAAATATTATATTTATTCCATGTTATTGGCCTACAAATTTTTAAATGTATTTGAAATATTTTTAGTCTTTCTTTGAAATTAGGTAAATCAACAAAAAAAATTTCATCAAATCTACCTTTTCGTAATATTTCTATAGGTAGTTGGTTTATTGTATTGGCTGTTGCAACAATAAATACTTCTTTCTGTTTTTCGGATAGCCAAGTCAAAAAAATATTTGTTACTCTTTGTTTTGTTCCACTATCATTGCTTGTGTTATATTCGCTAAATATTTTGTCGATTTCATCTATCCATAATATGCATGGAGCACCATTTTCACATATATCTATAATGTTTTCTATTCTATTTTCGGATTCTCCTAATATCCCTGTAAAAATTTTGCTGACATCTAATCTAAATAAAGGTAATTTCCATTCATTAGAAATAGTTTTTGCGCTTAGTGATTTACCTGTTCCTTGAATTCCTACAAGCAATATTCCTTTTGGCATTTTTATTCCATATGAATAAGCTTTTTGTGTAAATGCTAAATTTCTAACTTTTAGCCAACTTTTCAAGTTGTTTAGTCCTCCTATTTTTAATTTATTATTGTTTGATGAATAGAATTTTAATCCATTTGTTTGTTGTATAATTTCTTCTTTTTCGTTTAAAATTTTTTGTATTACTTGTTTAATTGATGTATTTTGAAGTATTAATCTAGAAAGTGACTTACGTATTTTATTGATGGAATAGCCTAAATATGCTATGCAAATACTATTTTTATATTTTGAGCTATCTAGTTCCGTTTCATTAAAAAAACGATTTAGTTCAATTAGTATTTCTTTTTTATTAGGTAATGGCATTTTTAGATATGTAATATATTCTTTGAGTTCTTTTGGTAGAGTAGTTTCTATTCCACTTAATATTATATATTGGTTTCTCTTTTTTAAATAATGATATATGTTTTTTAGTTTTCTATTAATGCTAATGTCTTTAAGAAAAACATGAAAATCTTTTAAAAAGAATACTTTAATTTTTTTATTATCGTATTTGATGATTGCATTTAATGCTTCTAATGGATTTTGTCTACATTCAGCAATATAATTAGGGTTATCTGTATAACCATCAATGAAGTTCCATGAGTATACTTTTTTTCTAAATAATTGATTGATTGTATCTTTTAATATATATTCTAATCTTTCTTCTTCTTCAGTTGAAATATAAATTAAAAAATTATTTGATATTAATGTTGTTTTTATTTTTCTTTCAAAGTTCATTTCTGTTATTAAATTGATTATATGTTAATATACTCTTTCTTTAAAGATAGAGTATAATTTATTTAATTTATTTAATTAATTGTTTTCTTTTTTTCTTTCTTTTTAAATTGATAATTCTTTGACCACTTTTTGTTTTCATCCGAATTAAAAAACCGTTTTTTCTTTTTTTCTTTAGTTTTGTAGCTGTTTTCATTTAATTTTGTTGTATTTTATAATTTATTTATATTAAATATTTTCTTAATTATATATATTTTTATTGAAATTTGTATATTTGTTTAGTAATTTTTTGATTTATTTATGACTAATGACATTTTATTTTTTCGCTTGTATGTCTTAACTATTTTAGTTTTTTTACTAATTTTTTCTTTTGTTCTTTCTAAACAGTTATTTCTCATTATTATAAATCAAGTTAAGCTGATGTTTTTATCTAATAACTTACAAAAACAAGTTGACTTTAATGAAGATTTTTATTTTGGTTTTTTAGGGCTTTATTTATTTCATGGTAATGTCTTAATATCTGTTGCACTCTCTGAGTTTATTTTAGAAATCAATAATGACGTAGTTGCAAAAGATTTAATTTATGCTTCATTGGCTTATTCCTATTATTCAAATTCTTTTTATAGTATTGCTGAATATTATTATCTAAAAATTTTGTCTTTTGCTCCATCTAATTATAAAGCAATCTTAAATTTAGCTCATTTATATTCTAACTTAGGTTATAAAACAAAAGCTGATTATTTGTTTATTCGTGCTCGTAATCTTAAACCAAGATTTTCTGATATTGTCTACTAAATAATTCGGGATAGCAGGATTTGAACCTGCGGCATCCTGCTCCCAAAGCAGGCGCGCTACCAAGCTGCGCTATATCCCGTTTATCTAATTATATATAATTAATTGACATCTGTCTAGTTCTCGGTTTTGTTTTAATTTTAGCCATTTCTTGTGACTGTTTATATCTTTATAGACTAGTTGTTATAAGCTATATTTACTTTATAGCTGATGTTTCTGATATTTAATTTAACTAGGATACCAGAACATTCCCTTGACTCCGTCTGGATCTATCATGAAACCTATGTGTTTATAGAATTTAATGACTTCTGGATCTGCAAACAATGTAATAGTACTTATATCGTGCTTTCTAAGTTGTTTTATTACTTCATGCATTAAAGTTTTTCCTAAGCCTTGTCCTTGAAATTCTGGATCAATTGCTACATCCCATATTGTTGCATTAAACGAACCATCTGATGTAACTCTAGCAAAACCTATAAGTTTTTTTTTATTTTTTTTATAATAGAATAATGATACTGTTAAAAAGCTATTCTCTAATGCTAATTTTACTTTTTTTAATGGTCTCCTTACCCAACCTACTGAGTCACAAAGTCTTTCTAGTTCATATAAATTAATCTTCTTGTTAATGTTTAAATAAATTTGTTCTTGTTGTTTAATAGTATTTTTTTTTCTAGTAAATAGTTTAGCTTCATGATCTAATTCGAGCTTTGCGTTATGTGATTTTATTGAAGTCTTAGGATTAAAGAAAAATTTCCAAAATGTCATGATTTTGATACTTTATTTTTACTTAAAACACTTATTTTTTATGTTCAAAAAATGTTACTTTTTATACATAAAATATTTATGTGTATTATGATTTTATATTATAGCTTATTTTTAATTATCTATATCATTTAACTATTTGTTGTTGTATTTATTTTTTGAAATTTAAGGAAAAATATTTGTGAAAAAAAGTGTAGTTATATTATTGTCCGCTTTGATTTTTATATTTAATTCTCAATTTGTATATGCTGAAGTATCTAGTTTAGTTCCTTGTAAAGATTCTCCGGCTTTTAATAAAAGATTAAAACAATCTATAAAAAAATTAGAAGTTCGTTTGTCAAAATATGAACCTTCTACTCCTCCTGCATTAGCTCTTAATAATCAAATTAAGCAAACGCAAAGTAGATTTGATAAATATGGTAAAGCCGGAATTTTATGTGGTGCTGAAGGTTTACCTCATTTAATTGCTGATGGTAGATGGAACCATGCTGGTGATTTTATGTTACCTGGTTTATTATTTATTTATATAACAGGTTGGATTGGATGGGTAGGTAGGGGTTATTTACAAGCTGCTAGTTTATCAAATAAGCCATCTCAAAAAGAAATTATTATTGATGTTCCTTTAGCTATGAAGTTTTCTTTATCTGGATTTACTTGGCCTTTAGCTGCCTTACAAGAGTTTACAAGTGGTCAATTATTAGCAAAAGATGATGATATTTCTATATCTCCTCGTTAATTAGAATATAAACAAATTATTTATTAAGGAATATTTATGGATAACAATTTTATGAAATATCTATCTACTGTGCCCGTTATAAGTGCAATCTGGATTACATTTACTGCAGGTTTTGTAATAGAGATTAATCGTTTCTTCCCTGATATTTTATCTTTTTCATTTTAATCATTTTTACTTATTTTATATTAAAATATTTATTTTCTATCATTGCTTAAATTTGATGTATAGTATTAGTATCTATTGCTAAATGACTTTTTTATATTTTTGTTAATATTAAAGTTAAACTATAAATTTTTTATATATTAATTGTAATGAGTATAGTAACTAAAATAATTCTTGATGCTGATAATGAATTAAGATATCCTAGTATAGGAGAATTTGAGGGACTAAAAGATTATTTTAATCATAGTGAAGAACGAATTAATATTGTTCGTATATTAAGGGATAAGCAAGAAGATATTATTAAATTAGCTAGCAAAGCTATTTTTCAAATTCATCCAGATTACATTGCACCAGGTGGTAATGCTGAGGGAGCAAAAAAAAGATCTTTGTGTTTGCGTGATTATGGTTGGTACTTAAGGCTAGTTACTTATGGAGTTTTATCTGGAGAAAAAGAATCTATTGAACAACTTGGTACTATTGGTGTTAAAGAGATGTATAATTCTTTAGGTGTTCCAATTTTAGGGATGACAGATTCAATCGAATGTTTAAAAAATGCTTCTTTAGAATTCTTATCTGATTCTCAGGCTAATTGTATAATTCCTTATTTTAATTTTATTATACAAAGTATGTCTAATTAATTAATTTATTAGTGTAGTTGATTGATATTAATTAGAATGTTATAATACATTTAAGCTCGAAATTTTACATAAGTAATAAGTGAAGTTTGTCAGAACTGAAAAGTAGCAGCAATTAACTTTTATTATTTAGGTATTTTTTCGGGTTTTTGTTATTTTACCTAATCTATATGTGATTATTTGTTATAAAATTGTTTTAAGATATTAAACTCAAATATTATTTTTTTAATCTAAGTCTATTCTAAAATTTATATGAAATCATTAATGATTCAAGGAGCGAAAATACTCGCTACAGGCTCTGCTATTCCTTCTTCTAGTTTTAGTAATCATGAAATGAGTGAAATTGTTCAAACTTCTGACGAGTGGATTTTTACTCGTACAGGTATTAAAGAGAGAAGATTATTGAAAGGAGTTAACCAGTCTATTATTGATTTAGCTGTTTTAGCTTCTAAAAAAGCTTTAAATAGAATTTCAATGGATCCTTCTCAAATAGATTTAATAATTCTTGCAACCTCTAGTCCTCATGATCTTTTTGGAAGTGCTAGCAAGGTACAATCTGAAATAGGTGCAATTAATGCTGTTGCATTTGATTTAACTGCAGCATGCTCTGGGTTTGTTTTAAGTCTAGTAACTGCTTCTCAGTTTTTACAAACTGGTGTTTATAATAATGTCTTAGTAGTAGGCGCAGATGTTTTATCTAAGTGGGTTGATTGGTCTGATCGTAGTACATGTATTTTATTTGGTGATGCAGCTGGAGCAGCTATTTTACAATCATGTTCTTCTAATGATAATTCTATACTTAGTTTTCAATTAAATACTAATGGAAATTATTCTAATCATCTTTCTATTGCTTATGAACAGAATATTGCTCCTCATCCTCAGCTTGATTTGTATCAAGGTTCTTTTAAATATATTTCTATGAATGGTAAAGAAGTTTACAAGTTTGCTGTTTTTCAAGTTCCTTTAAGTATATTAAAATGTCTAAATTCTTTAAATATGTCAGTAGAAGAAGTAGATTGGTTAGTATTACATCAAGCTAATGATCGTATTCTAACAGCGATTGCAGAAAAATTATCAATTAATAGAAATAAAGTAATTTCTAATTTAGGTAAATATGGTAATACTTCTGCAGCTTCTATTCCTCTTGCTTTAGACGAAGCAATACAAGATAAAAAAATATCTCATAATGATATTGTTGTTATTGCTGGTTTTGGAGCTGGTTTAACATGGGGTACTATTATTGTTCGTTGGTAATCTATCTTATAAATAATAATATTGTTTGCTATATATATTAAAATATAAATATAATTTCAATAATTACTTGATTATAAGCTATATAATTAGGTAATAGTATAGTTTTAATTATATTGTATTATAACATCAAACAAGGATATTTTAATGACTTCATCTTTATCTAGTTTTTTTAATAGTTTAATTTTAGGATCTTTAATAGTAGTTGTACCTATTGGTTTAGCTTTAATTTTTGTAAGTCAGAAAGATAAAACTTTACGAGATTAAATTTTTTATACATTTTCATAGATATAACAAGTTAGTCTTATCTAATTTGTTTTTTAATACTAATTAATCTTAATTTATTTTTTTATTTTATATTATGTCTTTATCTAGATGGTTAGCTCAGAAAAGAAATTTACTTATCAATAAAAAGATTAAGCAGCTTGATTTGAAGTTGCCTAAAGATATGTGGATTAAATGTACTCAATGCGATTTTTTAATGTATTATAAGTTGCTTGAATCTAATTATAAAGTTTGCCCTAAATGTAGTTATCATTTTCCAACTTCTAGTCATGATAGAATTAATTACTTATTTGATTCTAATAGTTGGTGTCCTATTAATACTAATTTATCTTCAACTGATCCTTTAGGTTTTTCTGATCGTAAGCTATATAGTGCAAGATTATCTGATATGAAATTAAAAACTGGTTTATCAGATGCCGTACAGACTGGAATAGCTTCTATTAATAATATTAAAGTTGCTTGTGGCATTATGGATTTTAGATTTATGGGTGGCAGTATGGGATCTGTGGTAGGTGAAAAGCTAGCAAGATTAATTGAAAAAGCAACTAATGATAAAATTCCTTTGATTATTTTGTGTGCTTCTGGTGGAGCTAGAATGCAAGAAGGTATGTTAAGTTTAATGCAAATGGCTAAAGTATCTTCAGCTCTTTATAGACACAGTGAAAAGTCTTTACCATATTTTACTGTTTTGACATCACCAACAACTGGTGGCGTAACAGCAAGTTTTGCTATGTTGGGTGATATTATTATTGCTGAACCTGGTGCGGTAATTGCATTTGCTGGTAGAAGAGTAATTGAGCAAACAATTAAAGAAGATTTACCAGATAATTTTCAAACTTCTGAGTATTTATTTAAACATGGATTTATTGATTTGATTATTTCTAGGACTGAATTACGTAAAAAATTATATCAATTGTTGTCTTTGTATTTTAATTCTTTTCATTAATTTTAAAGTATATTTTTTATCCTATATTGTAATATATATATCATAGTAATATTTAAGAAATTTTAATAAATTTATTCAATGTATTACTTAATGACTTGAGTTTAGGTGTTTAATTTTTTCTTAAACAGTAGATATAATTAATATTCTAATACTTTTATTATTTTTTATTAAGTGAGTGAACTATGATTAAAAAAAACATGATTTCGTTGTTATTAATGACTCTTTTTATATTGTTAAATTGTTTTATCTCACCTGTTTATTCAACAGAGTTAGATGAAGCTACTAGAACTGTGATTTTTGATAGTTCTAGTAAAACTATTACTTTAACTCCTGAACAAGTTAAAAGAGGTAAACGTTTATTTAATAATTCTTGTGCCCAATGTCATAACGGTGGAATTACTAAAACAAATCCTAATATTGGTTTAGAGTCTGAATCTTTAAGTTTAGCGACTCCTGCTAGAGATAATATTCTTAATCTGATTGATTATATTAAAGCCCCGACAAGTTATGATGGTCAAAACTCAATAGCTGAATTGCATCCTAGTATTAAAAGTGCAGAAATTTTTCCTAAAATGAGAAATTTAACTGATGAAGATTTATTATCTATTGCTGGTTATATTTTATTGCAACCAAGAATAGCTCAAGAAAAATGGGGAGGAGGTAAGATTTATTATTAGTTTTTTAACTTTATTTACTTATACATACAAAAAAAAGATATAATTAAACTGTAAGGTAGTTTTATTTTTTATAAAAAACATAAATCTATTTGTTAAATTTAATAATGACGGGATATTTATCATGAGATTTCTATTTTCTTTATTTTTAAGCTTCTTTAGTGTGTATACATTAAGTAGCAATTCATCATTTGCTCAAGAAATTGATCTAGATGCAGGTGAGCAAGTATTTTCTCAAAATTGTGCCGCTTGTCATTCAGGTGGCAATAATTCTGTTAATCCAGATAAATCTTTGAAGTTCGAAGACTTAAATAAATATGATAAATGTAGTATTGAAAAAATTAAGTATCAAGTTGAGAATGGTTATGGTCCGATGCCTGCCTTCGCTGACCGTTTATCTGAGGAAGAAATATTTAATGTTGCTCATTTTGTTTTAAGTCAAGCTAAGAACAATACTTGGTAAATTTATTAATATTATGTAGTAATGAGTAAAAAATTATTGACTAATTTTTTGCTCGTATATTAAGTTGTTTATAATACTTTATTAATTCAAAATTTTATATTTTTTAATGTCAAATAGTTTATACCCAGTAGTTTTATATTTAGAGGATGGAACTTTATATAGAGGATTATCTTTTTTTAAGATATTACCAAGCTTTGGTGAAGTAGTCTTTAATACAGGAATGACTGGTTATCAAGAAATTATCTCTGATCCTAGTTATTCAGGTCAAATGGTTGTTTTTACTTATCCTGAAATAGGTAACACTGGTTTAAATCATGAAGATAATGAATCAAATTTCATACACATTAAAGCATTAATTGCCAAAAATATTTCTTTAGTTTCAAGTAGTTGGAGGTCTCAATTTTCTCTAAAAGATTATATTATACAAAAACAAATTCCTCATATATTTGGTATAGACACAAGATCTTTAACTAAGCATCTACGATCATTTGGTGTAAAAAGTGGTACTTTATGTGATGCTAACAATAAAATATCTATTCATAGTTTAAATTCACAATTAGTAAATAATATCGATTTAGTTAGAAAAGTAACTATTAGAACAACTTATAGTATTAATTCTGATATCTGTAAAAATTTTGATAAATTGAATTTCATTGATTGTGTATCAAAAAAATATAGAGTTTTATTAGTTGATTTAGGTCTTAAGTTTAATATTGTAAGAAAATTATTGTCTTTAGGTTGTAGTATTTGTATTGTGCCTGCTACTTGTAGTTATCAGTTTATTCTTCAATATAATCCAGATGGTATTGTTTTATCAAATGGTCCAGGTAATCCTTATTTAGTTGATTATTGTGTTGATACAGTTAAAAAATTAATTAAGTTTTCTAATATTCCTATTTTTGGTATTTGTATGGGTCACCAAATTTTGAATATGGCTATTGGCATAAGTACCTTTAAATTAAAATTTGGTCATAGAGGTCTAAATCATCCTTCCGGCTTAAATAAATATGCTGAAATTACAAGTCAAAATCACGGTTTTGCTGTTAATAAACTTGGGTTTGTAAACCAAGATTTGTTAGAACTATTTTCAGTAAAATATTTAAATTTAAATGATTTCACTATTTCTAGTACTTTTCATAAAAAACTTCCTGTATTTTCTGTTCAGTATCATCCAGAGGCTAGTCCAGGACCACATGATTCTGAGTATTTATTTGAAGTTTTTATTAAATTGATTGATTTTATTTGTGATAAATAAAATTTTTCTATTTACCATTCTATATTATTAAATAAGTAAGATAAAGTTTGTGTACCCCTTAATTGGTTAAATAAAGGTAAGTGTCCCTCTGGTGCATCTATTGTCCACATAAATTCTTGTGGATATCTTTTCATAACTCCTTTTTTTAGCCAGTCTATTTTTTCCCACAACTTGTCCCATTTTTTATTATTTTTTATCCAAATTTTTTTCTGTATAGAAAAACCAAATTTGCCTTTTGAGTATATTTTCCATAATAAATCTAAAATGAATAAGTCCTCTTTTGGTATAAATTGAATATCTGTAAAATACAGCCAATTCTTTTGGTTATTAGTTTTTAGTGTTACTATTTCACATAGACACTGTTGTGTTAATTTATCTGCTTCTTCAAATTTTTTATTAATTAGTAAATTTTGTAAATTTTGATAATTTATCTGATTAAATTTTGTGAAATTTATTATTCCGTTTGGTAGTTTTTTAAGTAATTTTTCCCTGATTTGATTATTATTGGTTTCTATTATTTTTTGATAAATTAATCCATCTATAATTTGAGTATTATTATTTTTTAAGTGAGCTCGTTTAATTATTTTTTCTATTATAATTTCTTGTCCTTCTTTATTAATTAATATATTATCAATAGTTCTTTCTATTTCATGAGTGATGGTTGAATAGTTCTTAGTAAATATTATTCTTATTTCTTCTTCAGTACATGGTAACTTATTTTTTTGTGTTTTCATGAATTAGTGTAAAAATCTATTCCAATCTTTTATAATATAATCTTATTGTTATTATATAGTTTTTTTATAGTCATATGTATTTATAAATTTTTATTTATTTAAATAGAAAACGATTATTCTAATTAATATAAGAATTAAGTTACTAAATAAGTTAATTGAGCAGTATAAAAAGTACTTGGCGATTTGTACAATAAATTTTTCGGTTTTTGGTATAATTAAGTCTTTAGTTTCTAGCCAGAATATGAATATTATTTTGATTTGATTTAAGCTTTGAATTTTTTTCTCTTTTGATAAATATATATATTTTGTAATCATTCCTTTGGAGCTTATAATCCATACTTTTTGTCTTTCGTTGTAGAAAGATTTAATATCATATACGTATGATTGTATTAAATTTTGCCATTTTAAGTTATTCAGAAATAAGATTATCGATCTATTAGATGTATATAATTTATTACATATGTTTTGTTGTTTTAAAAATTTATTAATATTTGGAGAATTATTTAAGTTATATATTAATTGTTTTATAATTATATTTCCAATTTGAATAATAAAGTTTTCAAGTAAAGTTTTTACATGATTATATGGTGTATATAGTGTTTCAAATAAAAATACGTTATTTTCTATACATGATGATCCAAAAATTAAATATATTAGTAAGTAATCTATTAAATTATTATTGTTGTCGTTAAATTTATTATTATGATTTATATTATAATTACATTTTAATTTTAATATAAATACATTTGACACTCGATCTATAAAAATAGCTCTAATTTTTTTCTGTAGTTTGATTATCATTGTATTATTTAAATTTATTTCAATAATATCTAAAATTAATTCTTTAAACTCGTGTAAAACTGATTTAAGAAGTTGATTTCTAGTAATTGTATTTAATATATCTAAATATAGATATTGATGGCTTTTATTATTTGTCTTTGACATCAATTTTTTTTCTGTTTCAATGAACAAATTTACTACTGCGTTATTTAAATTTATACTTGTTTTATTAGGCCAGTATTTGATTTTTATTTTTTTTGACATTATATAAACTTTGATGTAATTATTTCTTGTTGGTAAAATTTAAAAAAATTTTTCATGTTCATTATTTTGTATTACAATGATTTTTATAGTTTAACTATATTTTATATAATTATTTTTATTTTAATAATGTATAATTATCATTTTGCTTTTGCTAGTCAAAGTTTTTTCCTTGATCAAGAACCAATAGAGGAGATATTACGTGAACGAACACATTATTATAATAGTTGTAAAAAAGATATTGACTTTTGGTTTGTCTTAAATCCACAGTTTTTAAGCTCATTAGATGATAAACTAAATTATGATGATAAGAATCAATCATTTGCAGCTATAGTCTCACTTGATAAACAATTTATTCAGTGGTTAAAGTTAAGATTAGTTTTTGTATATACTGGAAGCTTTAGGTCTAAGTCAGTATTTCTTCCATCTTAGTTTCTTAATCTAGAAATACTTAATTTTCATGTGGTGTTACAAACAATGTTAAAATTTCTTTACTAAAAGTTTCAGCTGCTTTAGATCTATAACGATTTGGATGAATAATAATAGAAAGCATTCTTTTTATTGTAACATTTTTTATTTTTGCCCAATGTATAATTCCTAATTCTAGTTCTTTGGCTATTGCTGATACTGAAACAAATGCTGCTCCTAAACCTGATTGAACAGCATTTTTAATTGCTTCTATTGAGTTTAGTTCCATTTCGATCTTGAATCTACTGCTATCTATGTCATGTTGATGCAAAATTTTGTCTATGACTTTTCTAATAGTTGATTGAGTATCAAGTGCTATAAATCTTAGTCTATATAAATCTTCTTTTTGTATATTAGATACTTTCGAAAAAGTATGAGATGTGGGTAAAATTAATGCTAATTCATCTTCTGCATATGAAGTAATTTGTAAAATATCTTTTAGTTCATTAGGAACTTCTCCTCCTATAACAGCTAAGTCAACTTGGCCATTAGCTACGCTCCATGATATTAGTCTTGTTGAATGTACTTGTAGTTGTACGTTTACTTGTGGGTATCTTTGCCTAAAAAGTCCTATTAATCTTGGCATTAAGTAAGTCCCTGTTGTTTGGCTTGCTCCTATTACTAGAGATCCCCCTTGTAAATTTTGTATATCTTCTAGTGCTCTACAAGTTTCCTCACATAGAGCTAAAATTCTACCTCCATATCTAAGTAGTAAGTTTCCTGCTTCTGTAAGTGTTGCTTTTTTACTTGTCCGTTCAAATATTGGTATATTTAGTTGTTTCTCTAAGTTTTGAATTTGTAAACTAATTGCTGGTTGTGACACATATAAACTATCTGCTGCTTTTTTGAAGCTTCCTTCTTTTATAATTGCTTTTAAAATTCTTAGTTGATCTAATGTAAATGGTAAGTCTCTCATAGTTTTATAATTAATTGTAATTATTCTAGATTAATAAATTTTAACTCTTGCTTAATTTATGTTATAAGGTTTATTCTTTTTTATATATTAATTATCATTTCAATATAGTATTTATAATATATACAGAGAGATTTTTTATATTAACATAATTTACTAAAAACTTAAGGGAATTTTATCTATGGATATGAGATTAGTAATTGTATTTTTACCTTTAATAGCTGCTGGTTCTTGGGCAATATATAATATTGGCAGAGTCGCTATTCAGCAATTTCGTAGTATGTAGTATAATATAATAAATACATAACTTAATTTTCTTTATTGTAGTAGAAAATTTTTCAATTTTAAATTTTCTACTTTTTAGATCTTTTTTATTTTTTATAACAAATTTATATTTTAATATGGCTGTTCCTAAAAAAAGAACTTCGAAGTCTAAGTCTCGTAAATCCAATTGGAGAAAAAAAGCACTATGTGTTAGTCAAAAATCATTATCATTAGCTAAGTCATTGATGAAAGGTAAATCTACTACTTTTATTTATAGTAAGTCTTTAGATGAATATGAGTTGACTGAAACAATTTAATCTGATTACATATGTTAAAGCATAATTGATGTTCGTTAATAAAAATTATATTTACTTACTATGATGTTGCGTTACTTATATTTTGATACTTATATTGCTAATAATACAAATATAAGTTTTTTAATTAAATCCCCGGCTATTAAAGATATTTGGTTATTTAATTGTATTGAGGGTTCTCAATTTAATTTTTTAAATCAAGGTTTTAAACTCAACAATATTTCTAAAATTATAATACCTAATTTGCACATATCAAGTATTTCAGGTTTATTAGGTTTATTCTCTACATTGAATCTGATAGGAAGAACAAAGTCTCTTCATATTTATGCCCCAATTGATCTAAAATATTATTTAGATTTAGGCAAAAAGTACTCTAAGACTAACTTTAGTTATATTCTATATATTCATGTGTTAAAAACAGGATTAATTATTAATCAATATGGTTGTCGTATATATTCATTAAATTATTGTAATTGTTATCAATTTTTTATTACACAATCTGAGCAGTCTGGCACTTTTTATTTAGATAAAGCAAAAAGTAATTATTTATTACCTGGACCTTTATATGGTAAGCTTAAAAGAGGTTTTAGTTTTTTGTTTCCAGATGGATTTATCTTAAATGGTTTTTATTTTACTTCTTCTAATATTTTGGGTTGTCAAATATCTTGCTTATTTTCTTCTTTTTATACTAGAAGCGCTTTTGAAAGCATGTATAATGCTAGATTAATACTCTTCATGTGATTCTTTTTATAAAATACTATATAATTGTTAGTAATTAAATTTATGATACTTGTAAATACTTTAATCTGTTTCAAATTAATTTATGACTTATGCAGTGATTGATGTTGGTGGTAATCAAGTAATTATCGAGCCAGGAAAATTTTATGATATAAATTATGTTTATGCTAATCCTGGAGATACAATTAGTTTTAAACGAGTTCTATTTTTTTCTAAGTCCAATGCATATCAAGTTGGTACACCTTGTTTAGAAAAAATTTTTGTTAAAGCAACTGTTTTAAAACATTTAAGAGGTAAAAAAATAAAAGTTTTTAAGGTAAAACCTAAAAAAAATAATCGCATTATAAAAGGTCATCGCCAAAAATTGACAAGAATATTTGTAGAAGATATCCTTTATTAAAGAATATTACTATTACATTAATTTTTGAAAATTTATACAGATCTATGGCACATAAAAAAGGTAGCGGTAGTACTAAAAATGGCCGCGATTCAAACTCTAAAAGATTGGGAGTTAAAAAATATGGTGGTGAAATTGTTAAACCTGGACAAATTATCGTGCGCCAAAGGGGTAATAAATTTAAATTAGGTAAAAATGTTGATCAGGGTAAAGATTATACTATTTACTCTATCATAAATGGAGTAGTTCAATTTGAAGTTGGTAAGAATAAAAAGCGTCAAATTAGTGTAAACCCAAGCTGAATTTTAGTTTTGTATTACTTTATAAACTATAATTTTCTTATAATATTATTTTAGTTAAACAAAAATTCATGTAAATGAATTTTTATTATTTTATGAATGGTAAAAAAAATTATAATTTCTTATTTCAATAGTATTGCGGCTACTTTGCAAACAAGTAAAGTTCAAGAGGTTATTTTAGTTAATAGAACTTATCAGGTTAATGATATTTATTTTGGTATAGTTCAAAAGATTTTTTCTAATATTAATGCAGCATTTATTAATTTGGGGCAATATGGTAAAAGTGGTTTTATACATCTAAGTGATATTAAGACTTTAAAAAGAGGTCAAACAATTTGTTCTATAAATGATTTATTATCAATTAATCAATTAATTTTAGTACAAATTGTAAAAGAGCCGACATTTCATAAAGGACCTCGTCTAACATCAAATATTCATTTACATGGAAAGTATGTTGTATTAATGCCTTTATGTAATATTGTTTTAATTTCTAGTCATATTTATGATAATAATGAAAGGATACATTTGTATTCTTTAGCTGTTTTAATAAAACCTAAAGTTATGGGTTTGATAATTAAATCTTGTGCTCAAGGAATTTCCGAGTCTCTAATTTTGCAGGATCTTGATTTACTTATTCAACAATGGTCTTTTATTCAGAAAAAAGTTCTATTGTGTTCTATACCTTCTTTAATTTATAAAGATGAAGACCTAGTTAAAAAAGTAGTTAGAGATTCTTATGATAAGTCTGTAAAAAAAATAGTAGTTGATTCTTTAGATTCATTAAAATTAGTTTATTACTATCTAAAAAAATGGTCTTATGTTTCCCCTTCTATTAAAACAAAGATTCAATTATATGATAAGCATTTTTGTATTTTAGATAAATTTTATATTAAAAGTAGTATAAAGCAGTTACTTAGACCTAAAGTTGATCTATTATATGGTGGTTATATTTTTATAGAAAACTATGAAGCTTTAACTGTTATTGATGTTAATTCCGGTTCTTTTAATAAGCTTTATAACTCTATCGAAACTATTTTAAGAATTAATTTTTATGCTGCAATAGAAATTGCTTATCAATTAAAAGTTCGAAATATTAATGGTGTTATAATTATTGATTTTATTGATATGCATTCTCAAAGAGATCAATTGAAATTGCTTGAACATTTTAATAAATTACTTACTTATGATAATTGTAACCCACAAGTAGTTCAACTTTCCGAACTTGGATTGCTTGAGTTGACTCGTCGTCGTAAAAGCCAAAGTCTTCGAGAGATATTTAGTTTTTCTACTTTGACAAATGTTTGTTATTCAGGTTTCTTTCTGATTGATGATATTTATTCTAAATTATGTTTTAATATTTCTGATGAAGATCGAAAACATCAGTATTCTTTAAATAAAAATATTTGTTCTTTATTTTTTAGCAAACAATTTGGATCATGTAAAGTTATGAAAAATAAATTTACTATTTCTTGTAATCCTTTATTAAATAAGTATTTTTCTTTTGTAGATTGTAATAATTTATTATATCTTTTTTATCCGAGAGCCAATTATCTTTTGCCTTTATTTGTATATCATAAGCTTACAACATTAAAAAATTTTAAAAACATTTTAGATTAGCTTTTAATCATTAAACATATTAAAATTATAATGAAAAAAGCTACAGTAATTTTAGAGAACTACTGTAGCTTTTTTATGTAAGTTATTTGTTACATTTAGGATCACTTTATTTAAAGCAATTATCCGTTAATAGATGGTGCAACTAAAGCTAATGGTAAAGATTCTTGAGATGCTAAATCTAGAGGAAAATTGTGTGCATTGCGTTCATGCATTACTTCCATACCTAAGTTAGCTCTGTTTAAAATATCAGCCCAAGTGTTAATTACACGACCTTGGCTATCAACAACTGATTGATTGAAGTTAAATCCATTTAAGTTGAAAGCCATTGTACTTACAGACATTGCTGTAAACCAGATTCCTACTACTGGCCATAAGCCTAAAAAGAAATGTAATGCACGAGAATTATTAAAACTCGCATACTGGAATATTAAACGACCGAAGTAACCATGAGCTGCAACAATGTTATAAGTTTCTTCTTCTTGACCAAATTTGTAGCCATTGTTTGCTGACTCATTTTCAGTTGTTTCACGAATTAAACTTGATGTTACAAGAGATCCGTGCATAGCACTAAATAAAGATCCTCCAAATACACCCGCAACACCTAGTTGGTGGAAAGGATGCATAAGTATATTGTGCTCAGCTTGGAATACAAGCATGAAATTGAATGTACCAGAGATACCAAGAGGCATACCATCAGAGAAGCTTCCTTGACCAATTGGGTAAACAAGAAAAACTGCTGCTGCTGCTGCTACAGGTGCAGTAAATGCAACTGAAATCCAAGGACGCATGCCTAAACGATAGCTTAGTTCCCATTCACGACCGATGTAGCATAATACACCTAGTAAGAAATGAAGAACAATTAGTTGGTAAGGACCACCGTTATATAACCATTCATCTAAAGAAGCAGCTTCCCATATTGGGTAAAAGTGGATCCCAATTGCTGCAGAGCTTGGAATAACAGCTCCAGAGATAATATTATTTCCATATAATAATGAACCAGCTACTGGTTCGCGGATACCGTCAATATCTACAGGAGGCGCAGCAACGAATGCAATGATGAATACAGATGTAGCAGTTAATAGTGTTGGAATCATTACAACACCGAACCAACCGATATAAAGACGGTTTTCAGTGCTAGTAATCCAAGTACAGAAACGTTCCCACAGGCTTGCGCTTTCGCGTCTTTCTAAAGTAACAGTCATATTAAATTTTTTTATTTAGGATTTATTAAAGATACTTCCCAAGTGCTAATCACTTGTTAATTATATTATTACAAGATTCTATATAACATGTAAAGTATTTTTTTAAAAAAGTTCTGTAGTTCACTAGGTTATATTTTTATTAAGAAATAAGTCGTTTTTATTTTTTATTCCATTTTTAGAATATAATTTTTTTTATTATTATTGTATTTTTATATTTAACATATGTCACATTTTAGTAAAATTAAAACAAATATTACTAATTTAAATGTTTTAATTAAAACATTAAAAGACCTGGGTTTTAATTATCGACTTTTTACAACTACTGATAAATATTCACCTATAAATAATCTAAGTAAACCTAAAAATATTTTAGTATATAAATTAAACGAATTTAATAGAGAAAGTAATGTTTTTACTTTTACATGGAATACTAGCGAGTATATTTTATTAGTTGACTTAGATACATGGAATTTAGATATTAATTTTGATTATCTGCTTGATCGCTTATTTCAACAATACGCTTACAATACAGTTATTAATACTAGTTGTAATAGTGGTTTTCAAAAAATTAAAGAACATTCTATTTATGATGGATCAATTCAATTAACTCTTCAAAGATGGAATAATAATTAGTTTTACTTTATTTTTTGTTTTGAATTGCGGACGGAGAGACTCGAACTCTCACGAGATGTTCTCACTAGAACCTAAATCTAGCGTGTCTACCAATTTCACCACGTCCGCATTAATTTTAATGCTTTGTAGAGTATAACAATGACTTTATCATTTTTTTTTTATAAAAACAAGTTTATCGATTTATGATTAAACTTGTTTTTTTTTTGTATTAATGTTAAGATAGTTGGGTTATGATTCCTCAGTAGCTCAGTGGTAGAGCAATCGGCTGTTAACCGATTGGTCGTAGGTTCAAATCCTTCCTGGGGAGTTTCAGTATTAATCTTATTGTTGAAGCATATCCTTTATATAAATTAATTTTTAATGATGATGATTTTATCTTTGTATAATTTGTTTGATAAATACTATATTTTTTTTTATACCTTGCAAAGGTACTTATTTCATTTTTTGTTTATCTTAGGTAATGAGCAAAGTATTTTGTTATTAATTTTTTTATTTATGCTTGGAGTAGTCACAATTTTTAATCCATGTTTTGTTTCTATATTTCCTTTAGCATTATCATATCTTAATTCAAAAAAGAGTTATAGCTTAAATATAGGTCTATTCATTTCTGGATTGTTAACTAGTTTTATGACTTTAATGATATTTACTAATTTGGTAGGTTCATCTTTTTTTATTTACAAATTGCCAATTTTTTCTTATTTAATTTTAATTGTGGTTTCATTGGATTTAATGAAAATTCTAAATCTAGCAAAATTAAATATTTTTTTTAGTTCAAATTCTTCTTTTTACTTAATTCAAAATATTTTTGTACAAAGTTATTTGATGGGTTTAATAATAGGTTTTAGTTCATTACCATGTAATACTTCTCTTCTAATTATAGTAACTTTCTTACTACATAATATACATAATTCTTTTATAGTTTCACTAGATTTTTTTGCATATTTAATTGGTTGTGTACTGCCATTATTACTAATTTTAAAAATAAAATTAAATAATCAAAGTTTTACTGTTGTTTTTTTTATATGGAAATCTATTTTTCCTTTGAGTGGATCTTTTCTCTTTATGTTTTCTTGTTTTTCTTTCTTAAAAATTATATTTATTTAAATATTATATTAAGTACTTGCTTTAATTGATCTAAATTTTTTATATGTATTATGAATAAAAATTTTGTTTGGAAATCTTTAAAAAAGTTAGCAAATTTAAATTTTTCTCTTGTTATTTTGTCAATGATTGCTTTTTTTTGTGTTTTAGGATCTATTCTTGAACAAGATAGAAGTATATTTTATTATAAATTGAATTATCCAACTTTTTATGTTTTTATTATGTTCTTAGGTTTAGATCATATTTTTAGAACTTGGTGGTTTATTTTCGTCTTAATTATTTTCATTTTTAGTTTACTTGTTTGTACTTTTTCTACACAATTACCTAGTCTTAAAAATGCTAGACGTTGGAAGTTCTTATACAATAAAAATGTTTTCAATAAAAATCAATATATTTTTCAAAATAATAGTAATTCTCAATATTTTGTTAGTAATATTGTTTATTCATTAATTCGTTTAAACTTTTTTGTTTTTTATAGAAACAGTGCATTATATTCCTATAAAGGTTTATATGGTCGTATTGCTCCTATTTTTGTTCATTTTAGTATTGCAGCCATTTTATTAGGATCTGTTTGTAGTTTTTTATTTAGTTTTGTTGTGCAAGAAATTGTTCCTAAAGGTGAAATTTTTCATCTTAAAAATGTAATACATTCTGGTTTTTATAGTCACTTACCTTCGAATATTATTTTTAATGTTAATGATTTTTTTATTGATTATAATTTCAATGGTTCTATTAGGCAATTCTTTACTTCATTATCAATTTCCTCTAATAATCATCAAGTGCTATCTAATAAAATAATCTCAGTTAATAAGCCTTTGCGATTTTTTCCAATAACTTTATATCAAACTGATTGGAAAATAGACGGTCTTAGAATTACTTTAGGTACCAATAGTCATTTTATACAAAAAAAATTTGTTAAAACTCATATTAATGGAAAAAGTTGTTGGTTGTCTAATCTTGTTATAAATAATGAAAATAATCTCTTTTTTGTCTTATTTAATTTAGATAATAAGCTCTTACTTTGTAATATCAATGGAATGATTTTGCAAGAAGTAAGCTTGAAAGAAAAATTTTATATTAATAATACCTGTTTTATAGTCCAAGATATAATTACAAGTACTGGTTTACAAGCTAAAATTGATCCAGGTATTTTTTTAGTTTATTTTGGTTTTTTTGTAATGATGTTAAGTACTTTTATTAGTTATATGTCTTATTCTCAAATTTGGATTTATTACAGTTTTGGATCATTAAATTTTTTAGGTTCTACTAATAGAGCATCATTGTTTTTTGAACGAGATATTGTTTACTTAAACCAAATTTATTCTTACTATTTATATTATTTTTTTAAACAAGCTATTAAAATTAATAGTATTTTAGCCTAGTAAAAAATTTTTTATTATGGATTTGCCTTCTTGTGTCCATAAGCTTTCAGGATGAAATTGAATTCCTCTAAGTTTTTTATGAATTTTATGTTGACATCCCATAATTATCCCATCTGATGTCCATGCTGTTATTTCAATATTTCTTGGTAAGTTGTCTTTATTTAGGATAAGACTATGATATCGACTTGCTTTAAATGAATTTTTTATATTTTTAAAAATATCGTCTTCATTGTGAATTATAGTACTAATTTTTCCATGCATGGGCTTAGGTAGTTTTTCTATTATTCCACCATATGCATATCCTATTGATTGATGACCTAAGCAAATTCCTAGTATTGGTATTTTGTTTGAGTATTTACGAATAATTTTTAAGCACATTTTTGATTCTTCAGGTCTTCCTGGCCCTGGTGATATTATTATATGCGTTGGATTAATTCTATTAATATCATCTATTGATATTTCGTCATTCCTAGCTATTTTTATTTGATGACCTAATTCTCCTATGCATTGTGATAAATTTTGAGTAAAGCTATCATAGTTATCTATAATAATAATCATAATATTTATTTGATGAATGTTTAACTTTTTTTGTAATTTTATATTTATTTTAGAACTCCATTACTTGGAGAGCTTGCTTGTGCTGTTATTTGTTTTTCCATTTTTCCCGCTAAATAACATTTTCTTCCCGAAATTACTCCTAGTCTCATTGAGTTAGCCATAAGTTTTGGATCTTTTGATTTTGCTACAGCTGTATTTAGTAATACTGCAGAAGCTCCTATCTCCATAGCTTGGTTTGCTTCACTACTTGTTCCTATTCCTGCATCTATTATAATTGGTACTTTTGCATTGTCTATAATTATTTGTATATTATGTAAATTTTTTAACCCTTGCCCTGATCCTATAGGTGAACCTAGTGGCATTATTGTTTTGCAGCCTATATCTTCTAACTGTTTTGCTAAAATTGGATCAGGATATATATATGGTAAAACACTAAACTTTTTATTTACTAAGTACTCTGCTGCTTTTAGTGTTCCAATAGGGTCAGGTAGTAAATATTTTGAATCTGATATCACTTCAAGCTTAATAAAGGTATTATCTATTTGTCCTATTTTTTTGCTTATTTCTTGACCTAGTGAAGCTATTCTAATTGCTTCTTCTGCTGTTTCACATCCAGCTGTATTTGGTAATAGCCATAATTTTTTCCAGTTCAAACTATCTATCAAGTTACTTCTTCCTATTTTTTTTGTGTATTCTGCTCTACGAATAGCTACCGTTACTATTGAGGTTTTACTTGCTTCAATGCTTTCAATTGCTTCTTTAATATTTCTATATTTACCTGTTCCTAGCATTAATCTTGATTCAAATTTTTTATTTGCAATAATTAAATGATCTGTTGTATTTTCTCTATTCATTTGAGGTATTATGATTAAGTTCAAGTTATTATCTTGTGTTACTTTTGTTTTATTTGATGTTACATTATAATATTATTATTAATTAGATACATTTATTAATTTTTTATGTATTTATATGGACTTTACCAATACTTATTTAGTGACTTTCTGATATTGTTGATATGTTTAATTATTTCTTATATTTTATTATTAGCATAATTTTTATATTGTTATTTGTTTTGTGTTGCTATAAATTATATTTATTGTTTTTAAATAATTATAAAGTAAATAGTGATTCAATAACTTTTCTTGATAGATTTGTGTCAATTTTGCCGTATGGTTTACCATTATTAGAAGGTCTACAAAATTTTGGTCAACAAATTTTACCTGATTATCCATTTAGTTTGATGAGTATGTATAAAAAAACATTTATGCCGTTGGTAATTTTTTATGTTACTCATCCAGCATTAGCTTTTATTATCTTTTTTGTGCTTTACTATTTATTTGTTAGATCTAAAAGTCCAATACCAAATCGTCCTTTTGTTCGTTTTAATGTTTTACAAGCAATTTTACTGTTTTTAATTAATTCTTTATTAGGTTCTGCTTTTAGAGCTCTGCCAATAGAGTTCAGAGTTAGTCTTTATGGTTTAATATTATGTAATACTTTATTTTGGTTTGTTTTATCTACTATTACATATGCGATTGTAAAATCAATAGAGGGCAATTATGCTAAAATACCTGTAATTTCTCAAGCTGTTAGAATACAAATTGATAGCCCGTAAAGTATATGTTATTTTATTTATTAATAAGGAGGATGATTTTGTGATCTATTTAAATAATTATGAAACGATTTATATTTTGAAGCCAGATGTAACTGATAATATTAATTTATCTTTAGTTAAATATTATCGAACATTATTAAAACAAAAAGGAGCTATTAATATTATTATACAGCACAGAGGAAGACGTCATTTAAGTTATAATATTTTGCATTACTATGATGGGATATATGTTCAAATGAATTATCAAGCAAATGGTAATTTAGTTAATTCTTTAGAAAAAAATATGCGTTTTAATGAAAATATAGTGAGATATTTAACTGTTAAGCATAATAATATTCATTCAATAAATATATATTAAATTAGTTTAATATCAAAGAGTGTTTTTATAGATTTTACTTAATATAATAATATAGCTCTTTTTACTAATATTGTATATTTTTAACAATATTTTTATTGTATTTTGTATAAAGTTTTTATAATTCTAGGAGTTTTTATATGATTAGTGATAGTCAAATTTTTATCGCTTTGTTATTTGCTTTAGTGTCAGCAATATTAGCAATACGCTTAGGTACTGATTTATATCAATAGATATATATTTATTTATTTATATATAATAAGTTTTTATAGATGCTACTTATAATTTTAATTATTAAGGTATGCATCTTGTTAAGTAATTGTATTAATATTAATAAATAATATTATAGATTAGTCTTAAAATAGTATTATCTAAATTTAATTTAATTTAAAATTTATTGTGAATAAAATAAAAAATCAAACTCGTCCTGTTTTTCCTTTTACTGCAATTATTGGTCAAGAAGAAATGAAATTAGCTTTAGTTTTAAATATGATTGATCCTAAAATTGGCGGTGTAATGATAATGGGAGATCGTGGAACTGGTAAGTCAACAACAATTAGAGCAATTGCTGATCTTTTGCCTGAAATAGAAATTGTAAGTGATGATGTATTTAATTCTCATCCATATGATTATGATTTAATGTCAGATCTAGTTAAACAACAAATTGAAAGTAAAGTTAATTTAAAAACTCAATTGATTAAAGTACCAATGGTTGATTTACCTTTGGGTGCTACTGAAGATAGATTATGTGGTACTATTGATATTGAGAAAGCATTAAATGAAGGAGTAAAAAGTTTTGAACCTGGTTTATTAGCTAAAGCTAATAGAGGCATACTTTATGTTGATGAGGTAAACTTACTAGATGATCATTTAGTTGATATTTTATTAGATTCTGCTGCTTCTGGTTGGAATACTGTTGAACGAGAAGGCATTTCTATAAGACATCCTGCTAGGTTTGTTTTGGTTGGTTCTGGAAATCCAGAAGAAGGAGAGCTACGACCACAGTTGCTTGATCGTTTTGGTATGCATGCTGAAATTAGAACAGTTAAAGATCCATTATTACGTGTTCAAATTGTTGAACAAAGAGCTAAATTTGATCATGATCCATATTCTTGTATCGATGAATTTTGTGATCAACAAAATGAGCTTAAAGAGTCAATTATAATAGCACAAAAAAAATTAGTTAGTGTAATCATTGATTATGATCTAAAAGTTAAAATTTCTCAAATTTGTGGTGTTTTAAATGTTGATGGCTTACGTGGAGATATTGTAACCAATAGAGCAGCTAAGGCTTTCGCCGCATACCAAAATAAAGATGAAGTTGAGATTGATGATATAAAAAAAGTAATAACTCTTTGTTTACGTCATAGATTACGCAAAGATCCGTTAGATACAATAGATTCTGGAACTAAAGTTAATAAAATTGTTCATGAAATTTTGTCTGAGTGATATGTATATAAATAATGTTGATTTCTCATTAACAATAGGCTTAGTAGGATTCGAACCTACATTAGAGACTTAGAAGGTCCCTGTCCTGATCCTTTAGACGATAAGCCCTTTATTTATTCTAACTTTTTATCTCTTATGTGACTTTTATTGATTGGGCGGTACTGGACTTGAACCAGTGACCACCTGCTTGTAAGGCAGGCGCTCTACCACTGAGCTAACCGCCCTTCACATAAGAAATATAATAAATTATTAAAAAAAAATCAATATGAATTTTTATTATCGCCTTTATCTTTGTTTAGTAAAGAATTAAAATAAGAAACCTGTTTTTTAGTTAAAGCATATACTGATACATCTATAAATATGAATAAATTTCTTCACAGAATTAAATTATTTGTGAAAATGTTGGCATTGTTAGTTAATCCTGCTGTATTTTTTCGCTTGCATTACAAAAATTTTTTAGATCAACTCATATTAATAGGACCTAATTCTTTATTTATTACTATGATTACTTCTTTTTTTGTGAGTCTAGTTTTAAGTTTACAAATTGTAAAAGAGTTTTTATATTTAAATGCTACTGATTTAGTTGGTTCTATTTTAGCTATTTCTTTTATTAGAGAATTATCCCCTGTTTTAACTTCTATTATAATTATAGGTAGAGTTGGATCTTTTTTTACTGCTGAAATTGCTACAATGGCTATCACAGAGCAGATAGATGCTTTGTTTATGTTAGGTATTAATCCAATTAATTACTTGTTTGTACCTCGTATTTTAGCAATGGTTTTAATTTTACCCATATTAAATGTGTTTTCTTTATTTACTAGTTTCATAAGTAGTTCGTTTATTTGTTCTACTATTTATTCAATTGATGCTAGTTTTTTTTTCAATCTTTATTGTATAGTGTTTTTTTTTGTTGATATTTTTAAATCAACATTAAAAATTTTAATATTTGCTTTGTTTATTTCTATTATTAGTTGTGTATGGGGTATAACTACAACCGGGGGTTCAAAAGGAGTAGGTTTAGCAACAACATCTTCTGTAGTTATGTCACTTATTGTTGTTTTTATTTTAAATTTCATATTATCTTACTTTCTATTTAGTGATTTAGTAAGCTCTTTTGAACTTTTGTAAAAATTTAAAATTTATTTTTGTATATTTGAGAAGAATATTTACTATGTAATAAAATAAATATTATATGTATTACAATATTATCATATATATGATTTAAGTATATATTTTCATATTTAATTTTATTTATTATTTATGTATTTTTAGCTAGGAGGTATTTCTATGTCAGGAGGATCAACAGGCGAGCGTCCTTTTTCTGATATTATTACAAGTATTCGCTATTGGGTTATACATAGTATAACAATTCCTGCTTTATTTGTTGCTGGGTGGTTATTTGTTAGCACTGGTTTAGCTTATGATGTTTTTGGTACTCCTCGACCTAATGAGTATTTTACTCAAGATCGTCAGCAGGTTCCATTAGTAAATGATCGTTTTAGTGCTAAACAAGAGCTTGAAGATTTAACAAAAGGTATTTAATTTAGGAGAAATGTATGACTAAAAGAAGTTCTAATCAGCCAATATCATACCCTATTTTTACTTTTAGGTGGTTGGCTATACATGGGATAGCTATTCCGACAGTATTTTTCTTAGGTGCTATCACGTCTATGCAATTTATTCAAAGATAGGAGATTTTTATTATTATGAGTGGTCCTAATCCTAATAAGGAACCAGTTGAATTAAATCGTACGTCTTTATTTTGGGGTCTACTGTTAATTTTTGTATTAGCAGTTTTATTTTCGAGTTACTTTTTTAATTAGAATATGTAGTGAAATTTATTATTTATAGTAAGTTTATTTTATTTCTTTATTTGATTTTATAATTTAATTATTGGAGAATTAAGTGATATGTCAAACACAGGTAGAGTACCTTTATGGTTAGTAGCTACTGTTGGCGGTATACTGGTTATTACTGTATTAGGAATTTTTATTTATGGTTCTTATTCTGGGATAGGCTCATCCCTTTAAAATTCTGATTATAGTTCATTATTATTTATTTTTTATAAACCATCTATATACTTTTGTATAAAATGGTTTATTTATTGTTTATGAAATTGAGTCCTGTTCTATATAAATAAATAATAAAGCCATAGCTATTCCAGGAAATAATATTCCTGTTAATGGTACTAAGATAGATGGTAAATATGATGCAGTCATTTGTTGTATTTTTACTATTATGTTTTTTTATTTACTCGAAATATTCTGAATTTTTGATATATAATTATTATATTAGATCTTTATTAGATATTATTACAATCTTAACATTTTGTTGGATGTAGTCAGAATAGTTTTTTTACTACTTTATCTATTAATTCTTGTTTATTAAATTAATTTATTTGAAAAAGTTTATGGTTAATGTGAAAAATAATAATGCTCCAGCTAGTCTGGAAGCTATGTTAAAATTTTCAGAAGCTTATGCTAAACGAACTGGTACTTTTTTTTGTGTAGATACTAGCGTTACGGCTGTTGTTATTGAAGGTCTTGCTCGACATAAAGATGAATATGGAGCTCCATTATGTCCTTGTCGTCATTATGATGACAAATTTAGTGAAGTTTCAAATACGTATTGGAATTGTCCTTGTGTACCAATGAGAGAAAGGCGAGAGTGTCATTGTATGTTATTTTTACCTAAAGATAATGAATTTGCTGGTGATCATCAGTTATTTAATATTGATACTTTATTGAAGTCTATTAATTAAATATAAATAATATAAATAAGTTAAATATCTATATTGTGCGATATATTTAATCTTATTTATTGGTTTTATTTATGTCAAGGTAAAAAAGTAATAATTTATAAATTGCTCTTCTTTAAAGAAAGTAAAATAATTACAGCTGGTCCTACAAAAACAATGATTCCTAGTGATACTAACTGTCCAATAACTTGCCAATTAATCATAATTTAATTCCTTATTTATTTATAATTGTTTAAAGTGCTCTGTTGATATTTAATTTATTTTACTTATACATTAATACAATCTTTTTATATTTTGCTTATTTCATATAAATTTTAATATAGTTTTTGATGTTTTTATGCTTACACATAACCAATTTTTGTGAATAAAAAAATTAAAGTTACTATGGCTTACTATTTTTGATGAATTTATTAGTTTTTTGTTAAGTTGTTTAATCACTTTTATAATTTTTTGTGTTTCTAAATAAATTTGTAAGTTGTGAAAGCAAAATAATTGTATTGTTTTAATTTGTAAAACAAAGTTCTGTTTATTTATTTTCGTATAGTTTATTGCTGTGCGTTTTTTGTGTTTACTTTTCAAATATAATTTAATTACATTTTGTTTAATATATTCGTTTTGATAATGGTAGTTATTAATTAAAAATTTTATATTACTTTCGATATTTTTATGTAAGTATTGTTTGATATAGGGTACAAACTCTTGACGAATTCGGTTTCTTTGAATTTTGTAAAAATAGTTAGTGCTGTCTGACCATATTGGTAAATATAGTTTTTTGCAAGACCAATATATTGTAGTTCGATTTAATTTTAATAGAGGTCTTAAAATAAATATTTTTTGAAAAACTTTACTTTTCATAGCTAAGTTATTTAAACTTTCTATTCCACTTCCTTTAATAAGATTTTGTAAACATGTTTCTACTTTATCTGTTGAGTTATGCCCAGTTATAATGAGTTTAAATTTATATTTTATAGCATGTTGTAAAATAATATTGTATCTATATTTTCTGCATTCATCTTCTGATAATGTAATTTTGTTAATTTGATAAATTATGATATTTGCATTGATTATTGTGATATAGTTTATGATATGTTTTATTTGCTTTTTACTATTACTTTTCCATTGATGATCTACATAAATATATGATGTTTGTAAGTGTTTGTAATAAGATTTTTTTTTTAACTTTTCTAAAATTTTTATTAAATAAATTGAGTCTTGACCGCCAGAAATAGTTAATAAAATCTTTTGTATATTATATTTATCGATAAAGCTGGTAACTAAAGTTTCAATTTTTTCTAAATTTAATTTTTTCATTGAGTATTTATTAGTTGTTATAATATACTTATTGTGTTATTTATTAATATAGAGGGGTTGCTAACTCAATGGTAGAGTACTCGGCTTTTAACCGATTAGTTCCGGGTTCGAGTCCCGGGCAACCCACTGTAATTATTTAAAATTATTATTTTATTAGTTTATCTTATTTATTTATTTATGAACTTAATTTCTCAAGTTTTGCAAAAAAAACGTCAAAATTCCCAATGTGCTTTAATTCCATTTTTAACAGCTGGTTACCCAAGTATACATTTAACAATAGAAGCGCTTTTTATGCTTGATAGACAGGGAGCTGATATTATTGAGTTGGGTATTCCTTATTCAGATGCATTAGCAGATGGTCCATTAATTCAAAATGCATCCAAAGTAGCTTTAAATAATGGTGTTTACATTGATCAAGTTTTACAAATACTTCATAAAATACAGTCTAAATTAGTTGTACCTATTATTATATTTACATATTATAATCCTATACTTGTACGTGGTATACGTAATTTTATACAAGAGATTTCTCACTTTGGTGTTAAAGGTTTAATTATTCCTGATTTACCTATAGAAGAGACTAATTATGTTTCTCTTTTATGTGGTTATTATGAGTTAGAGTTAATACTTTTTATTTCACCTACTAGTTCTAAAAATAGAGTTAATAACATTGTTTATCAAGCTCAAAGTTGTATATATTTAGTGAGTAATACTGGTGTAACTGGTATTAGAAATTATATAAACTATGATATCCGTTTTATGTCTGATTATATTCATTCTAAAACTAATAAATTAATCATGCTAGGTTTTGGTATCTCTTCTCCTATTCAAGTTTCAAATATCTTAAAATCTAAATTAAATATAGATGCAATAGTTGTTGGAAGTGCTTTTACTAATATTTTATCTCATTATTCAGATGATAGTGATTTGAACTTAATTGAAGAGCTAGGTGATTTCTGTAAGCAGATGAAATTAGCAATGATTTGATATTATTGCATTGCATTGTGTCGGTTTTGACTACCCCCAGGGGAATTCGAATCCCCGTTACCTCCGTGAAAGGGAGATGTCCTAGGCCTCTAGACGATGGGGGCGTATATATTTACTATAGTAGTGTAAACAATTTTAGAATCTATGTCAATATCTTTAATTTAAGTTTTATTTATTATATATCAATAATTAATCTAGATCTCATTATTAAATATACTACTGTTTGTCTTATATAAATGATCATATTAATGAATAAATGAAACGCCTCATTTTTATATTCAATTAATGGATCTTGTTGTCCATAGCTTCTCCAGCCTATATATTCTTTAAGAAGATTCATTTTATCTATGTGTTCTTGCCAAGCTTGATCTATTTGTTGTAATAAGTAATATTTTTCTAATTGTCTTATTAATCCAGGTCTTAATTGCTCAAGATAAATTTCTTTTAGGTCATAGTTAATTCTTAATTGTTCATTTAAATAATGTTTTATTTGATCAAAGTTCATTGTTGACAAATCTTTTCTGTTATCTTTTATATGTAATAGTTTGATTATTTGTTGTAATGTACTTTTTGTTTTATTTGTTTTGATGTATATTGTTAACATTTCTTCTATAGTGTACTCAGCATATTCTAATATACAATCTCTAGTAAATGTAGAGTTTAGTATTTTTTTTCTTTCGTTATATATTGCTTTTCTTTGATTATGAATCACTTCATCATATTCATATAATTGTTTTCTAATGTCATAAAAGTACGCTTCAACCTTTTTTTGAGCCGAATTTAAGCTTTTTGTTAATAAGATTGATTCTATTGGTGTGTTATCATCTACATTGAGTTTTGTTATTATATTTTCTATCGTATTTCCACCAAAAATTCTAAATAAATTATCTTGTAAACTTAAAAAAAAGCGTGATGTTCCTTGATCTCCTTGTCTACCAGCTCTTCCTCTCAATTGATTATCAATTCTTCTTGATTCATGTCTTTCTGTTCCAATTACATATAATCCTCCTAATTGTAAAATTTCTTCTTTTTCTTTTTTAAATATTTTTTTATATTCTTGTAATAATTTTATATATATATTTGCTAGTTGATCTCTATTTACAACATTTTTCTCTATGTTATTTGTATTTTGTAAAAATTTTATTTCATCTTTAGTTAATATTAGGTCTATTATCTTACTATCTATTAATTTATTTTTTTTCCTCGATTTCAAGTTTTTTATTATTAATTGAGCCGTTTTTTCTGCATTACCACCTAAGATTATATCAGTGCCTCTACCAGCCATATTTGTTGATATTGTTATAGAGCTTTTTTGACCTGCTTGTAGTATTATTTCAGCTTCTTTTGATACGTTTTCTTGCTTTGCATTTAATAAACTATGCGGTACTTTGATTTCTTTAAGCATTTCTGATAATGTTTCTGATTTTTGAATACTTGTAGTTCCAATTAAAGTTGGTCTACCTATTTTATACATGTCTAGGCATTCATTTGCTACTGATTGCCATTTTTCATATTCATTTTTATAAACTAAGTCAGATAAATCCTTGCGTATGCATTTTTTATGTGTTGGTATACTAATAACATTCATTTTATATATACTTAAGAACTCATTTTCTTCTGTTTTTGCTGTTCCTGTCATTCCAGCTAGTTTATTATATAATAAGAATAAATTTTGGTAAGTAATTGAAGCTAAAGTTTTATTTTCTGCTTCAATTTGAATATTTTCTTTTGCTTCAATTGATTGATGAAGTCCATCGCTCCATCGTCTTCCCTCCATTATTCTACCTGTGAATTCATCTACTATGATAATTTGATTATTTTTGATAATATAGTCTCTATTTTTTAAAAAAAGTTCTTTTGCTTTTAAGGCATTTAGTATATATTTAATCCAACGATTTTTTATATCATATAAATTATGAATTTTTAATATCCTTTCACAATTAGAAATTCCTTTTTCTGTTAAAATGATACTTTTTGACTTTTCGTCTATCGTATAATCTATTTGATTTATTAATGACTTTGATAGATTTGTAGCTTCAACATATGGTCGATTTTGAACTTCTGTAACTCCTGAAATTATTAGTGGAGTTCTTGCTTCATCTATTAAAATAGAATCTACTTCGTCTACAATTGCATAATAAAATGGTCTTTGAATTATATTATTTTTATGAATTGCCATATTATCTTTTAAATAATCAAATCCAAGTTCATTATTTGTTATGTAAGTGATTTTACTGTTATATTCATTTTTCCTTTGATTTATATTTGTATTTTGAGTAATTAATCCAATTTTTATGTTCACGTATGAAAAAACTTTTTTTGCTATATTAGCATCTCTTTCTGCTAAATAGTCATTCACTGTTATTACATGTACTCCTTTATTTGTTAAACAGTTTAAGTAAGCAGGTAATAAAGCTACTAATGTTTTTCCTTCCCCAGTTTTCATCTCTGCTATATTATTTTGATTTAAGACTATTGCTCCTACAATTTGTACATCAAATAAAGTAATATTTAATGCTCGAAAAATTGCTATTTTCATTATTGCAAAAGCTTCAATTAAAATTTTATTTGTGTCTAAATTGTTATTTTCTAACTTAAGTTTTAATTTTGTGCTTTGTTCTTTTAATTGTATATCTGAATATTTTTTTAAACTTTCATATTTCTTATTAATGCTGATTACTGTTTTCTTGTACCTATTTATAGGGTTGTAAGGGAATAGTGTAAGCATTTATTTATACCTTGCTTTATGTGTTTGAGTTGTTATTAAAAAAAAGCATAATTTCTGGAGAAAAAAATTCTTGTATTAAAATAAAAGAGTTATACTCATAATTTAATTTATATTTTCTTCCCCAAATTGCTTTTTTAGATCTTAGTTCTTTTTCCAAATCTTTGCAATAAAAATAATATAATTCGTTTATATCTTTATTTGTATCTATTCTTGTTTTTATAAAAGATTGGCCAATTGGTAAGTTTCTTTTAATTCTATTTATTTGTACTTCTTTTTCTTTTATTGTCCATAGTGATCTAGCAAATGTCATTTTTGTGTATATTGATGTTTCTAGCCAAACATATCGAATTCGTCTCTGAATTTTGTGAACTTTTTTTTCATTTTGTTGTAGTACTGTTATTTCTATTTTATGACTTGTTAAATATTGTATTAATCTAGTATGTGAACCTTCATTAATTACGGTAATTGTGAGTGGAATTTTAATTAAGTTGGATATTTTATTATTGATGAAGTTATTTTGTTTTAATGATAATATGCATATAGGATGAAATGTATTAATGTCAAATTTCATTACTTTTTAGCGTGTATTAGTTGTATTTAGCTTATTTTATTTAGTTTTTCTGTTTGTTTATTTGTTATAAGTGATTTTCCATTCATTTCTTTTGGTGTTTTAATCTTTAACATATCCAGTATTGTAGGTGCTATGTCAGCTAAATTACCATGAGATTTCAGTGTATATTGTTCAGGTTGATTGTTTTTTATTACAATAAAAGGAACTAAGTTAGTGCTATGTGATTTACATGGCTGATTATGTTCATCTATCATATAATCCGCGTTGCCATGGTCTGCAGTAATAATTAGTGTTGCATTTACTTCTTGAACTTTATTTAATAATTTTTCAATACATTTATCTATTACTTCTATTGCGTCAATTGTTGCTTTTAGTTTTCCTGTATGTCCAACCATATCAGGATTTGCATAGTTGACAATGATTAATTGATACATTTTTTTATTAATTGCATTTATGATACTTTCTGTAATTTGATATGCAGACATTTCTGGTTTTAGGTCATAAGTTTCTACTTTAGGACTAGGTATTAATTCTCTATCTTCACCAGGAAATGGTTCTTCTATTCCTCCATTAAAAAAATATGTTACATGTGCATATTTTTCAGTTTCAGCTAATCTTAATTGTTTAATGTTATGATTTGATATTATTTGACCTAAAAAATTTTTTTGATTAGCATGTGGGAAAACTACTGGACATTTTATGCTTGGATCATACTCCGTGAATGTTGTAAATATTAAATTTTTGATTTTTGGCGTAATAAAGCCTTTGAAGTTAGGTTTAGCTAATGACTGTATTAATTGTCTAATTCTATCAGGTCTAAAATTAAAAAATAATATTCCATCATTGTCACTTATTTTACCTTTGTATATTCTTGTAGGTGTAATGAATTCATCCGATATATCTGCTTGATAAAAATTATTAATAATTTCTTTATAGTTTTGTTTTTTTGTGCATTGACTGTTTTCTACTAGTATTTTATATGCTTTTTCTGTTCTTGACCATCTGCAGTCTCTATCCATGCTATAGTATCTACCACTTATAGTACAAATATTTATGTTATTGTCATTATTGATTTCTTTATCAATTGTGTCTAAAAATTTAATTGCAACTTTTTCTTTTGTATCTCTTCCATCTGTTATTAAATGTAAACATGTTTCATTTGTGTATTTTTTAGTAATTTGTATGATTGCTTTTAAGTGGTCAATATGTGAGTGTACACCTCCATTAGAGCATAATCCTATTATATGTAACTTAGATTTTCTTTTATTAATTTTTTCGCATAATTCATGAATTGTTTTATTTTTAAAGAATTCTTTAGTTTCAATTGATTTTTTTATACTTACTAAATCTTGATTGATAACTCGTCCAGCTCCAATAGTTGTATGGCCTACTTCGGAGTTTCCCATTTGATTTTTTGGTAAGCCAACATCTTCCCCAGATGCACTCAGTAGAGAGCTTGGGTGTTCTGCCCAAATTTTATCTATGTTCGGAGTATTTGCTAGTTTAATTGCATTTCCTTTAGTTTCTTTTGAATAGCCCCAGCCATCTAGTATTGTTAATATTATAGGATAAATTGTTGGATTATACATATCAAGCAAGTTATATGATATTTAATGATTGTAAAATTTTACGGGAATAAATAAATATTGATGATTTAGTTGATTTAAACTCTTTATAAAATTATTTATAACTAGAAATAATCTAATTAACAATAATTATTTCTAGTTGTGATTTTTATTTAATCTATGTAAATTTGTAATGTTTTTCAGTGTATTTTATTTTTTAGCTTAGAACATTGATTGCATAATCTAAGTAAGTATTAGCTTCATTTGCTGCTTGCCCTGAAAGTCCGTGAGTATTTTTTACGTATTCAATAGCTTCTATATACCAGCTAGGAGATAATTCAAAGCTTCTATTAATTTCTTCTAAACCTGCAACTAAATATTCATCCATTGGCCCAGTTGCCCCGACAACTAAGCAGTATGTTGTCATTCTTAAGTAGTAACCAATATCTCTTGCGCATTTAGCTTTGCCAATAGCACTAGATGCATAAGTTGGGCCTGGCATTTGAGTTACGTATGGAAATTTTGTGTATACGGCTTGTGCTGCACCTGTTATTAATCTTTGTGCATTAGTGGTTAATGCTTTAGCTGCTTCTAAGCTTTCTGATGCTCTTTGATAACGCCCATTAATTGATTGTAATTCTGCATTACTTAAAAATCTACCTTGGCTATCTGCTGATGCTATAGCTTCTGTAATAGGTGTTTTCATTATTATTATTTTCCTTGAGTGTATTAATTATTTTATATTTTTATACTACAGCAGCTGCTGCTCTATCAAAGTATATACTTAGCTCAGATGTTAATGCACTGCAATCTCCGGCAGTTACTCCGCTTTGTTCATTTACTAAACTGATTGATGTTTCTTTCATTTTTTGTACTGCTACCGCTACTGATGATCCTGGTGTACCAAGTGCTTGATAAGTTTCTCTAAGACCGTTTAAGCATCTATCATCTAGTACGCTTGAATCTCCAGCAATCATTGAATAACTAACGTATCTTAATATAATTTCCATATCTCTTAAACAAGCAGCCATGCGTCTACTTGTATATGCATTACCTCCTGGCTGAATTAATTGAGGTTGTTCAGCAAATAATGAACGTGCAGAATTTGTTATTATTGCAGAAGCGTTAGAATTAATTTTATTTACTGCATCTAGTCTTTTATTTCCTTCTTTTATTATTGCTTCTAATGCATCAATTTGTTTATTGCTCAAAAATTCACCACGTGCATCAGCTTGTGCTACTACTTTTGCAAAAGCATCTAACATATTTATTTCTCCTATGTTTATATATTTATCTGATAATTTTTTATCTTTTTACTTTAGATATAATATTATACTATCAATATATAACTTATATTAAAAAATATTAACTAATTGTTTTGCTGTATATTGATATTTTTTAATCTTCTAAAATTTCTGGTTCTGTAATTTCATCAACCATTTCAATAATGGCTTTAATGATTGGTTTATTTACTGGATCATCAATTATGTCTATATCTTCATATTTTCTTCTTTTTGCTCTACTAGCTACCTGTATTGTTATTTTGTATCTATTTTGTGTTAGCTCTAATAGTTCTTCTGTTTTGTAGGTTATATATTGTAAATCAATTTTACTATATTCTTCGCATTTATTCATTTGATTGTTTTTTATATGTTGTTAAACAATTTTAATTTGTATATTTTATTGAAATCTATGCAATACTATAAGAATAGTAATTTAAATGTTTATTAATTGTAATATATTTTAGATATTTTTATTTTTTAATTATATGTATTAAAATTATATTTTATTGTTTGATTATAATTTACACTCAATATATGCAAGTATCAAAAAATTTTACTTATCAACTAAGTCAGTTTTTAGGTTTTCCTTCTATAATTAACGAAAGAGATGCATGTGGAGTTGGTTTTGTTGCACAAATTAACTCTTCCCCTTCGCGAAATATTGTTCTGAGCGCATTAAATGCATTGAATTGTATGGAACACAGAGGTGGCTGTAGCGCTGATGGTAAATCAGGTGATGGTGCAGGTATTACAACAGAAATTCCGTGGAATTTGTTTTTACCTTCTTCTAATAATGATCATCAACATCAAGAGATGAATAAATCATTTGCTATTGCTATGATCTTTGTTATTCCTGAGCATTTTGAGTATATTAAAAGTGTTTTTGAATGGATTTTAGATCAGTATGATTTTTCGATTGTTAGTTGGCGTTTAGTTCCTGTCAACTCTAGTATTTTAGGTAATAATTCTGCTACTAATGAACCTTATATTATACAATGCTTAGTAAAGTGTAATAATTATGAAATGATTCAATTAGAACAAGTTCTTTATGTTGTTAGAAAAAAAATAGAAAAAGTTATAGGTAATACTAACCCAGGTATTTATAAAGATTTTTATGTTTGTTCTTTTTCTTCTAATATGATTACTTATAAAGGAATGTTGCGATCAGAAGCTTTATCTGATTATTATCTTGACTTACAAAATGATAATTATTGTAGTAGATTTGCATTGTATCATAGAAGGTTTAGTACTAATACAATGCCCAAATGGTCATTAGCTCAACCTATGCGTTTTATTGCGCATAATGGAGAAATTAATACTCTTTTAGGTAATCTTAATTGGACTAAATCAAGGGAGCCATTATTTCTTAATGATTTATGGAGTCATAGTTCACAAGATTTAATGCCAATAACAAATTTATTTAATAGTGATTCAGCTAATTTAGATGCATTATTTGAATTATTAATAAAGTCTGGAAAAGAACCTGAGGAAGCTTTAATGATTCTAATTCCTGAAGCTTATCAAAATCAACCTTCTTTAAGTTCTTTTCCAGAAATAGTTGATTTTTATGAATATTATAGTAATTTACAGGAACCATGGGATGGTCCTGCTTTAGTTGTTTTTAGTGATGGTAAAAAAGTTGGTGCTACTTTGGATAGAAATGGTTTAAGACCTGCTCGGTATTTTATTACTGATGATGGTTTAGTTTCATTATCATCTGAAACAGGTATTCTTAATGTTGGTTCTTCTAAAATACTTCATAAAGGTCGTTTAGGTCCAGGACAAATGTTTGCTGTTGATTTATTTAATAACTTAATTTTAGAAAATTTAGTTATTAAAAGGCAAATTTCACAAAAATTTCCGTATAAGTTATGGTTACAAAATCAAAATATTAAAATTGAATATCAGAGCTATGAATCTAATACTGAATCAGATTTAAGCTATATTTCTCGTTTACATACAGCTTTTGGTTATTCTAATGAAGATGTTGAGCTAGTTATTGAACATATGGCTAGTTCCGCAAAAGAGCCAACTTTTTGTATGGGAGATGATATTCCTTTAGCAGTGCTTTCTTGTAAGCCTAGACTGATTTATGATTATCTTAAACAGCGTTTTGCTCAAGTAACTAATCCAGCTATTGATCCATTACGTGAAAGTTTAGTTATGTCATTGATTACTCATTTAGGTCCTAAAGGTAATTACCTCGAACCTAATGAAAAAATGGCAAAATCTATTTGTTTAAATTCTCCAATAATTAATGAAAAAGAATTATTGTTAATTTCTAAAAGTATATTTAAAGTTTCTTCGATTAATACTTTTTTTGAATTTAATTCTTCTACTCAGAGTTTTAATAAACAAATTGAATGTATTTGTAATCAATGTATTGTAGAAATAAATAGTGGAGTACAAATAATCATTTTAACTGATCGTGTAAATATATTAAATCAAAATAATATTTTTATTCCACCTTTATTGATTATTGGTGCTGTTCATCATTATTTAATAAAACAAGGATTAAGGCATAAAGTTTCGTTAATTGTTGATACAGGTCAATGCTGGAATACTCATCATATTGCTTGTTTAATAGGTTATGGTGCTAGTGCTGTTTGTCCTTATCTTGCTTTTTTAACTGTTCGTCAATGGTGGCAAAATCCTAGAACGCAAAAATTTATGATTAATGGCAAGCTTCCTAAAATTACAATTGAGGAATCACAAAGTAATTATCGCAACGCAATTGAAAAAGGATTATTAAAAATTCTTTCTAAGATGGGTATATGTTTAATATCTAGTTATCATGGCGCACAAATTTTTGAAATATTAGGTTTAGGAAACGATTTAGTTGATTCTTCTTTTCTTAATACAACTTCAAGATTAAGTGGGATAAATGCTACAGAATTTTTTAATCAGACTTTATCTATGTATATTCTTGCTTTTATTCCTAAATTACCAAAAAAATTACCTAATTTAGGGTATGTACAATATAGGCCTGGTGCAGAATATCATGTAAATAATCCAGAAATGTCAAAAACTTTGCATAGGGCAGTACGTAATTCCGATATTAATTTATATAATAAGTATAAATCTTTATTACGAGATAGAGAGCCTTCTAATTTAAGAGACATGCTGTCGATAGTTAGTGACCAAAAAAGTCTTAATATTGATGATGTTGAGTCAATTGATCTGATATTAAATTGCTTTTGTACTGGTGGTATGTCTTTAGGTGCTTTATCTCGAGAAACTCATGAGACTTTAGCTATAGCAATGAATAGAATTGGTGGAAAGTCTAATTCTGGTGAAGGTGGTGAAGATCCTATTCGATTTAAGGAGATTAATGATATTAATGCTTCTGGAGTTTCAATAGATTTTTCTCATCTCAAAGGATTAAAACATCATGATATTGCTAGTTCCGCCATTAAACAAATAGCATCAGGCAGATTTGGTGTAACTCCTGAGTATTTAGTAAATGCTAAACAATTAGAAATTAAGATTGCACAAGGTGCAAAACCAGGAGAAGGTGGTCAGTTACCAGGTAAAAAAGTAAGTCCCTATATAGCTACTTTAAGAAATTGTAAACCTGGTGTAACTTTAATCTCTCCTCCGCCTCACCATGATATTTACTCTATTGAAGATTTAGCTCAGCTTATATTTGATTTACATCAAATTAATCCTAATGCTAGTGTATCTGTTAAGTTAGTTGCTTCAGTTGGTATTGGAACTATTGCAGCAGGTGTTGCTAAAGGTAATGCTGACATTATACAAATTTCTGGTCATGATGGTGGTACTGGCGCATCTCCTTTGAGTTCTATTAAGCACGCAGGTATTCCTTGGGAGCTAGGTCTTACTGAAGTACATCAAACATTAATAGAGAATAATTTAAGAAATAAGGTTATTTTAAGAGTAGATGGTGGTTTAAGAACAGGTCAAGATATTATATTAGCAGCTGTTATGGGTGCAGAAGAATTTGGTTTTGGTACTATTGCTATGATTGCTACTGGTTGTGTAATGGCTAGAATATGTCATACAAATAATTGTCCTGTTGGCGTTGCTACCCAAAGACAAGATTTAAGAAATCGTTATCCTGGTATACCTGCTGATTTAGTTAACTTTTTTACTTATATAGCAGAAGAGGTAAGAGAAATTTTAGCTGATTTAGGTTATAAAAGTTTAAAAGAAATTATTGGTAGAACTAGTTTATTATCTTTAAATTCTAAAAAACTGATGAAAACAAGTAATTTGAATTTAGATGTTTTATTGAATCGTGATGATTCAAATAAAAAATTAAATTTTCATCATCAAATAAATGATAATGGTGAAGTCTTAGATGATCATATTTTAAACGATAATAATCTCTTAAATGCAATTAATTCCCAATTAACTGTTGTTAAAAATGTTTCAATATCAAATACGGATAGATCAGTTGGAGGTAGAATTGCTGGTTTAATAGCTAAAAAATATGGTCAGCAAAATTTTAAAGGTAATTTGCAGATTAATTTTGCTGGGATAGCAGGTCAAAGTTTTGGTTCTTTTATTTGTAATGGAATGTATCTAAGTTTAGTAGGTGAGGCGAATGACTATGTAGGTAAAGGAATGAATGGTGGGGAAATTATAATTTCTCCAGTTCTTAAATATAAAAATCATGCTGCAAGTTTTGTTATTATTGGTAATACTTGCTTATATGGTGCAACAGGTGGTTATTTATTTGTTAACGGTCAAGCTGGAGAAAGATTTGCAGTTCGCAATTCTGCTGCTGAAGCTGTTATAGAAGGTGTTGGTGATCATGCTTGTGAATATATGACAGGTGGTTTAGTTGTTGTTTTAGGATTAGCAGGTCGTAATATTGGTGCTGGTATGACAGGTGGTTTAGCTTATTTTCTAGATGAAGATGATAATTTTATGTCTAAAGTGAATTTAGAAATAGTTAAAGTACAGAAAGTTTTAACTAAAGAAGCTGAAGAAAGTTTATTAGACTTAATTGAATTGTATGAAATTAAAACTAAAAGTTTAAAGGCAAAAAAAATTCTTGATAGTTGGAAGGATTATTTGCATCGTTTTTGGCAAATTGTTCCACCTTCTGAAGAAAATACTCCTTTAACTAATATTGAATATTCTTCATATTCAAGTATACTTAGTTAAGTTTTTATTTTGCTTTTAACTAAATTTTTCTTAATATATTATAATACTGTATGTTAAATAATACTTTTTATATTATTTTATAAATTATGTTATTTTCAGTAGATATTTTATTATTTATATTAAGGAATAGTTAAAACCATATGGCACATAGTGTAAAAGTTTATGATACTTGTATTGGGTGTACTCAATGTGTTCGTGCTTGTCCTTGTGATGTATTAGAAATGGTTCCATGGGATGGTTGTAAAGCTGGTCAAATAGCTTCCGCTCCCAGAACTGAAGATTGTATTGGTTGTAAAAGATGTGAAACTGCTTGTCCAACAGACTTTTTAAGTGTTCGTGTTTACTTAGGTGCTGAAACTACGCGTAGTATGGGACTTACATATTAAGCTAATAAGTATCAATTATTAAGTTTAATAATTATTTAAGTATAAATATCTTTATTTATACTTAAGTAATTACTTTGTGTTATTCTTTATTATAAAATACTTTGAACTAATCATTCTTTTTATGAATTTATCTAACATTCAATTATATAATTCTTTTAAATCTAAAAAAGTCATTAAAGTTATTACTGGTATTGAGAATACTAATATTTATCAAGTTGCTCAAATAGCCCAAGCAGCTAATTTAGCTAATGTAACTTATTTAGATGTTATTGCTAACACTAAAATAGTGAAGTTTTTAAAATCTTTTTCATCCTTACCATTATGTATTTCTTCTATTGATCCTATTGATATTTATAATTGTGTTTTAGCAGGAGCAGATTTAGTTGAGGTTGGCAATTATGATAGTTTTTATAATAGAGGTATCTATATTAATTCTTTCCAATTAATAAAACTTGTAGAAGAAATAAAATATTTAATTGGTGATATTGATATGTGTGTTACTGTACCTTATCATCTTAATATAAATGAACAAATAAAGTTAGCAAAAGATTTAAAAAATTTAGGTGTAAATATTTTGCAAACTGAAGGTGTGTTTATAAATAATATATCAAAAAGCGTATCAAGATTAACGAATTCTTTATCATCATCCTTAATTTCAACATATTTTTTGTCTAAGTATGTTGATATACCGGTCATTACTGCTTCTGGGATTACTAGTTTATTTGCTTCTATGCCAATAAAATATGGAGCTTCTGGAATTGGTATAGGGTCAGCAATAAAATATAATGACAATATAATTGATATGGTTAATGCTATTACTGAAGTCAAGTCTTCTATTTATATTAATTCTTTAGATAGCTATAATGATTTTAATAAAACTAAAGTTTATCTTAATAATGATCAACACTATAGAGTCGTAATATAGTAAATTTATATAATATATGAATAATTTTTCTAATGTTAATCGTTACTATTTTATTACTCATTTTAAAAAGTGTTTAAGTATATTAATTTTTATTCTTTTTGTTATAATTTTTGTTATCTCTTTTATTGGTCTAAAACAGGATCATGGTTATTCTTTATTTGTTGAGTTTAATAATGCATATGGATTAAAAGAAGGTACAAGTGTTAATTTAAGGGGTGTTAAAGTTGGTTATGTTAGTCGTGTAGGTATTCATTTCAATAAAGTTATTGTATTATTAAATATTAACAAGTGTAGTAATTTTATTCATAAAAATTCTATATTTGAGGCTACTCAAGTTGGTTTATTTAATGATATAGTAGTTACTATAACACCATTAGAAAATATTGAATCTAAAAATTTGATGTCGTCTACTTTTACGTTAGATAAAGATTGTAGTTCTTTATCTATTATATGTCCTAATTCTTATATTATGGGATATAAAGGTATCAATTATGATGATTTGATAAGAGCAACGACTAGAATTTCCCAAAGATTTGATGATCCACGTTTCTTTAACTTATTTTATTTATTATTAAAAAATGGTATTAATATTTCGGATGAAGTATTATTTTTAATTAATAATTCATCAGCTCTATTTTATTTATTTTACGAATTAATGAACTTAATGCTATTAAAATCTTTTTTTTTATAATATTTTTAAGTTTACTTATAAATTTATTATTAACTTATTTAGAATTATTTATTGTATTTATGGTTTCTAGAAAAGTATTGACTCTTAATTTTTTAAAGCCAGTATTAGAGTTTGAGTCTAGGTTAAAACAATTAGAAAAAATTTTGCATTTATCTAATAAGTTTCATCTTTCTTGTTCAATAAAACAAGAAATTAAACAACTTCAGCTTGATATAAGTGATATTAAAAATAATTTATTTAATTCTTTGACTCCATTACAAAGGTTACATTTAGTACGCCAATCTGATAGACCTACAACATTAGATTATGTTGCTTCTATGATGGATGAATGGATTGAATTGCATGGTGATAGAGGTGGTAACAATGATGCTGCTATAGTTACAGGTATAGGTAGTTTAAATTCAAAAACAGTTATTTTTATAGGGCATCAAAGAGGTAAAGATACGAATGATAATGTTATTAGAAACTTTGGAATGGCTTCTCCAGGTGGATATCGTAAATCTCTTAGATTAATGAAACATGCTAATAGATTTAATTTTCCTATTTTAACTTTTATTGATACGCCTGGTGCTTGGGCTGGTATTGAAGCTGAAGAGTTAGGACAAGGTGAAGCTATTGCAGTAAATCTTAAAGAGATGTTTTCTTTTAATGTTCCAATTATCTGTACTGTTATTGGAGAAGGAGGATCAGGAGGAGCATTAGGTATTGGTGTTGGAGATGTTGTCTTAATGCTTGAGTATGCAGTATATACTGTTGCTACTCCTGAAGCATGCGCTGCAATTTTGTGGAAAGATAGTACTAAATCTCCGATTGCTGCAGAGTCATTGAAAATAACATCTTCTGACTTAAAATTATTAGGTATTATTGATGATATTGTTAAAGAGCCTGTAGGTGGCTCTCAATCTAATCCTGAGCAAGCTTTTAATTCCCTAAAAAAGAAAATTATTTTAAAATTAAATTTTTTGCTATCTTTATCTAGTGAAAAAAGAAAAAAAATGAGATATCATAAATTTCGTAAAATTGGTCAATTTTATGAATCTCCTTTGACATTAAGTTAGTCTTAAATTTTCTATCTTAATTCTTAATTTAAGATAGAAAATTAATACCTCTTAGTCCTAAAATTGTACCAGCTCCGATAATATGTCCTAGGCTTGTAGTTGCAAGTAATTCTGGTAATCCAAGTCCTTCTAAACCTAATACTGGCATTGATGGTCCTAAACCTCTAATTTTTATTGCGTATCTACCAATTCCGATACTAATCAAATTAGATAATATCATAATAATTGCAATTTTTGCTGACCATAGGTCATTCATTGATATAATTTTGAATATACTATAACTATTGGGTTCCATGAGTTGATGATATGTATTTTTATTTTTTATATAACACGATTATAATTATAATTAAATTTGTTGGATTATTTACTTTATATAAGATATATTAAGTTTTTATGACAATAACCACCCATAGCTATGTAAACCTTTACCAAGAAAATTTACGCCTAAATAACATATCCATATTATTATAAATCCGAATGATGCTATAATTGCAGGTTTTTTTCCATTCATTTTTTTATTTAACCGAGAATGTAAATATATTGCAAATATTATCCATGTTATTAATGCCCATGTTTCTTTTGGGTCCCAACTCCAATATGTTCCCCAGGCATCATTAGCCCATACAGCTCCAGAAATAATTCCTACTGTTAGTAAAGGAAAGCCTAATCCTATTATTCTATAGCTTAGGTTGTCTAATGATTGCATAAGGCTTATTCTATTAATTGATTCTTTATTGTCAACTTTTTGAAGTATTTGATTGGTATCATTTATTTCATATTGAAACAAAACTTTTTTGGAACTATTATTTGAATTTCCTTGTATATTAATTGTTTTATTACTAGAAATTACTAAAAATAATATAGAAAGTAAGCATCCAATAATTAATGTAGCATAACTTATGATCATAACTGTTACGTGCATCATTAACCAATTAGATTTTAAAGCTGGGACTAAAGGGCTAGCAAGTTTTAATTCGTTTGGTAATGATAAATTTGTAAATGCAACTATAAATAGTACTATTGGAATAGTAATTGCACCAATAAGTTTATTTTTTGTTTTACTTTCTATTAATATTTGAATAAATGTTATTGACCATGCTAAAAAAATCATTGATTCATATAAATTGCTTAATGGAAAATATTTATTGGATATCCATCTTGTAAGCAAAGATAGTGCTAACATCATATTTATTAGAATAGTTAAACTTATACATAAGTAATTAATTTTAGTATTATGAGTAATGATTAAGTTTAACCAATAAATAATTAATCCTATAAGCAATAGTGCAAATGATATATTGATTAAAGTGTTTTCTATTAAGTTTGTGTCCATTGTTTTTCATCATCATTTTAAATTTTGTGCTTATAAGATATATTATAATTTATAAAACTTGATTCATGTGTCTATAATTTATAAAAAAAATCGAAGTTCTTATTTAAGAACTTCGATTTTTTTATGGTTAGCTTATTAAGTCTTTTGATTTAGATTAGAGAATTAATTAAGTAATCCAATGCTGTACAGAATTCAACACCGGCTTGTGCACTCATATCTCTAGGAATACATAATCTATCTCTAGTAAATACAAGTGATGCAACATATGCTGCACTAGGAAGATTTAAGGCTCTGTAAACTTCGCGAGCTCCAGCGATTCCCCACTCATCAAGTGGACCTGTTCCGCCTACAACAAGAGTGTAGTTAATTAAACGCATATAGTGATCAATATCCCTATAACATTTGTTAATTTTTTCTTGGTTTTCACCAGCTTCTCCAGGATTTTTTAAATAGCCATATTTACTAAAGCAAGCATCTCCTGCTTCTTTTACTACTGCTTCATGATTTGAACCTATTTTTTCTGCAGCTTCTAATCTTGCTGCAGCACGTTGAATATTTCCTTGTACTGATTGTAAGTCAGAAGTAGATGGGTAGCGTCCTGCAGCATCTGCAGCGCTAATTGTAGTAGTGATAACTGATTTCATGTTTATCTCCTAAATCTTATTTCTTGATGATTTAATGTTGTTTGTAATTAAAGTGTTTTTAATTTTAGCTAATTGCTGCAACAACTCTATCGCAGTAACTAGCTACTTCTGATGCTAATGCAGTACAGTCACCTTCAGCAACTTCAATTTTTCTTTTAGGTGCAGTATTATTAACAAAGCAAACAGCTGCTGCTTTCATTATACAAATAGCTCTAACAGAAGAATTTGTTGGTACACCAAGAGCAATATAAGTTTCTTTTAGTCCATTTAAACAACGATCTTCTAATACAGATGCATCTCCTGCAAGAAGGGCATATGATACGTAACGTAAAATAATTTCTCCATCTCTTAAACAAGCTGCCATACGACGATTAGTGTAACAATTCCCACCTGGAGTAATTAGACCTGGATTTTCACAAATCATGCCTGAAACAGCATCAGAAACTATACAACTAGAGTTAGAAACAATATAATTTACTGCGTCTAAACGTTTGTTTCCATCATTAATAAATGTTTTTAGTGCTTGTAAATCACTTCCGCTTACATATGCTGCTTTCGAATCTGAATTTACTACAACTCTAGAAAATGCATCAAGCATTGAGCTCTCCTTAATATTGTTATTTTCTGTTGGTATTTAAAAAATGCCAGGTTTCAGCTGTTGCTTTTAACTAGCTGATGTATTTGTATCGAATTATAATATAAAAGATGTCTGTACTAAATATATAACAAATTAATATTAATTAATATTTAATGAAACTTTCTAGTTAATAGTATTTTTAATACAATACTTTATTATATTATCTTTAATCATCATTTTTTTTAGCACATTCATTAGGTATCTTTTTGTATTTTGATTATCTAATATATTTATTTTATTTATGTAGAGTGCTATTCTAAATTCTTGTTCCAAAGTTAATTTATTTATACTGCTCATTTTAATTTTATTGCTGCCTAAAATTTTGTTTTTTATAATGTTCCAAATAAAATTTTTTAGTTAAATTTATGTTATTAGTTTAAATTTCAGTATAATATTGTTATAAACTTTGTTTTATTGCATTAGTATAAAATAATTTATTTGTTATATTTATTAGCTAAAATGTGCATTTATTTGGCTTCTTATTTATCTGATATACTAATATAATAAAAAAATCATTGTTCTTATTAGTTTAGAATTAACATGGAGACTAGTTTATATGTCTATTCCTATTTTAAAATATTCTTTGTCCACTCATAATCATAGAGTTAATAGTTTTGAGTTTTTAGCAGGAGAAGAGCAGCCTAAACTTTATACTACAGAAAATTTTCCTTCTTCTATTGAGGTAGATGAAATTATTTGGGCATGTTATAGACAAATATTTAGCGAACACCAAACATTATCTATTACTCGACAACCTTTTTTAGAATCTCAATTGAGATTTAGTCAAATTACAATTAAAGATTTTATTAAAGGTTTATTATTGTCATCTCAATTTCGTTATTTAAATTATGATGTTAATAATAATTACCGTTTTGTTGAGCTTTGTGTTCAACGTGTTTTAGGAAGAGATATTTATAATGAGAGAGAAAAGCTCGCATTTTCTATTTTAATAGCTTCTAAAGGATTAGAATGTTTTATTGATTTACTGTTACATAGTGAAGAGTATTTAGAAAACTTTGGAGATAATGCTGTTCCTTATCAAAGAAGGCGAACTATTTTTCAACGAAATAAAGGAGAAATCCCTTTTAATTTAAAAACTCCTCGCTTAAATTATAGCTTTCTTCCTAAGCAATTTATGCCTCAAATCTCTTGGTCAGGTCCTATTCGTAGATTTAGACCTCAAGAGCAAATACCAAAAGCTGGTGATCCAGCATTATTTTTAAGTATGTTAGATGATATTTCGTTTATATAAAAAATTGTAATATTTTTTATTCAAAACTTTGTATCAGAGATGCTTAATTGTCTATTAATCTCTCTATATAGTTTTAAAATAGTAATTATGTAATTCTCTGATACTTAATATATTTTAGTAAAAATAGTTAATATATTAACTACCAAGCTTAAATGCGTCTACAAATAATCCATATATAATTCCTACTTTTATATTATTTATTAGCTTTAGGATTAAAAGTTTGTCTATATTTTTTGTTTTATATATAAATTTATTGATTAGTTCATTTACTGTAACAATAATTGAGCCACTTATTATATTCCAATCTCCTGTTTGTGCTGGTATTGTTGATAAAATATTTGCAAAAAAAAACCTAACATTAAGCTAAGTATACTTATATTAAATAACATAAAGTCGTAGTATAATTGTTTTTTTAAAAATTCAATAAGATTAAAATATTTATTCACTATATTTTGTATAATTTTTATATATTTTGTTCACTTAAACTTAAACTTATGTATTCAAACGGTTGAATATAAATGTGCTGATTTTTTGTACTAATGTTTTGATTTATTACTTCATTATTCACAACCTCTTTTAGTATTTCAATGCTTCTAATTATTGGTCCGATTGGAACACTTAATGATAAGTATGTTTCTTTTAATCCATCTAATAGTCTTTCGTTTAATAAATCAGTATTTCCTGCAATCAATGAATAGCTTGCATAGCGTAAGTAATAGTCAATATCTCTCAAACATGTCGCATATCTTCTCGTTGTATAAGAATTACCTCCTGGTCTTAATAATTCTGGTTGTTCTGAATATAGTCTATTTGCTGTTTCTTTAACTATCTTAGATGAGTTGCTTGCAATTATTTCTGTGACTTTTAATCTATCTATTGCTGAACTTAAGTATATTTCTATTTCTTGTATACCTGTTGTGTCTAAATATTTTCCCGTTATATCATATTTATTTAAAATATTAGTTATAGCATCTTGCATAATTTGGCCTCCATGACATTTAATTTTTTATTTACTATTCTATTTTTTATATATAATATAATTAAATTTTTACACTAAAATTTAATTTATTTATGTTTTGATAGATAATAGTTATGTTATAATTCGTATTCTTAATCAAGAAAAAGTCGAAATTTATTTTTTTAATCAAAATAACAATAAAAAAAATATTTATACTTACCCGGTTTGTTTCGTAACTTATTTTATTGATATTAACCGAATGTCTATTTTATTATCAATGTTTGTTAATATTCAAAAGCTTTGTACATCTCATAAGCTATATTTAGGTAAAGAAATTTTGAGAGCTAATATTTGTATTAATTTAAAACAATTGTATATTCAGAGTTAATATTTATAATTTTATAAATTATAGTATAATTTGTTGACTAATATTGATTAAGTATGCAGGCATGTAACTCAGTGGATAGAGTGCCAAATTCCGACTTTGGTGGTCGAAGGTTCAAATCCTTCCTTGCCTATATTTATAGTGAACTTGTAGTTTTTGAACTAAAAATTTATAATAGTTAATAAAATTAGGGACTGAAAGGATTTCTACATATTAATATTTTAGTTAATTTTTTATTTAATTGATCAAATTTATTAATATTTTGTATATTTAACTAATTTATTAGCATAATGAATATTAAATATATAAATAATAATAGTAGTTTAATTGCAAAACATAACATTATCTTTTTTTCTAAAAATTTATCTGTAGCATAAATTATTAGAATCTTAAATTTTATTTTCTTGCTTCGATTTATGAATTTACTGAAAGAATGCTCTAATTATAAAATATAATTACATTTTGTATTATTATTCATTTTTTAATTAGTAAAGTATAAAGAATTTAAATTTAAAGTTTTAGTTAGATATTCATGAATTAATTACTATATTTATATGGACGTGGGTTCAAATCCCACCAGTTCCAAGATGTATGATATTTTATTTGTTAGCGAAATTTTATTTTTCGTGATTTCAGTGATTAATATCTGTTGTAACATTTTTTATTATTATATATTTTTATGTATACTTAATTATTATTTATGGTTAAATTTGATGATTTTATTTAATTTCATTCTATTGTATAAACTTGGACAAAATCATATTAAAACTCAAGAGTTTTGTCAGCAGCAATTTAAGTACGAATCTCGTGATATTATTAATCAACATTCAAAAATTTTTTTTCATAATGTATTTATATCAAAAACTAATTTTGATAATAAAGAAGTATCTTATAATTTATTTGCTAAAGAAATTGAAAATAAAAATTTGCTTTTTCGTAACTTTTGGCAAAAACTTATTAATAAGTTTTTACAAGAAACAATTTTTCTTTCATCTTCAAATGCTATATCTAATGATTATATTCTTAAATTAAAAACATCTGGTTTATCTGTGTATGAAAATAATGAGTATAAAAATTTTTTGTATAAATTTAGTAAAGATCTTCTTAATGGGAAAGTAAATGTTGTAACTAATGATGTCAATAATTCTACTACTCTTATTCCTATAAAAAAAGATGATATTTATTTAAAATATAAGTGGCTAAAATCTTTAAACTTTAAAAATTTTATATTTTCTAATTTAAAACAAGATGTTGGTGATATTTTTAGGAATAGTACTTCAAAGTTATTTAATTTTTCACTTCCTTTATTTGTTGTTATTAACGATAATCAAGAAATTGTTGTTTCAGAATCTGTTGATCAATTATCAAAAAGTAGATTTTTTTTGAATAGATTCAGTTATTTTATTAATTCCAACAAACAAAGTAAGAATTTATATATTGGTTTGTTATTTGTTAATCCACAGGATGCTACAGAATATAAAAATTATATTACAGCTAATTGTTACAACTCAATTTTATCTAGTAAAATTAATGTTGTTCCTGCAAATATGCAATTATATTACAAATTGATGATGTTAAGAAATAAAAACATTGAATTTAGGTTAATACCTGATTTAAGAGAAATTAGTGATTTGATATCTAAATATAAAAAATATACAAATGTTTCTTTTAACATAAAACAAAAATACAGTAATAATTCTTTTCAAGGACAGCCTATTTATCTAATTAAATCTATCTATGTAAAGAAAAAATATTCTAATTATGTTAAAAAATTAGAATATTTATATTCTTTTAAGAAAGATCAAATGAATATGCAATATAAAGCTGCTTTTCTTAATTACAAAACTTTAATAGGTGCATGGAAAAAATTTAAGCAAGATAATTGTGATTATGATTTACCTTCTGTGCCAGATGTATCTGTTTCAAACTTTGAAGCTTTTATTCAAGAAAAAAATTACAAAAAAAATCATAGTAATACAATTTTTTTGCCTTCATTACAAACATATGATTTTATACAAAAATATTCACATATAAGTTTAGAACATACATCTGGACTAAAATTTTGGTTATTAAATAAAAGTGTATTTTTAAAAACATTTGTTATTAGAGTTTTTTGGTCTCTTACAAGTAGGCAGCCCACTAATTGGTAAAATTATTTATTTACATAATTTCAATTCATTAATTTGAGTATTATTTTCTAGAATAGTACTCAACTACAAGTAGTTCGTTGAGTTGTAGTCCTACATAATCTCTTTCCACAATTCCATTAACTTTTGCTAATAAGACATCTTTTTCAAATGTTAAATGATTTGGTAAGCTAATCAGGTTTGGATATTCCATATATTTTTTAATTATGTTATTCGATGAGTTTTTGTTTTTAATTTTAATGACATCACCAGGTTTACATTCATAGCTAGAGATAGATACTATTTTGTCATTAACTACAATATGCTTATGATTAACAAGTTGTCTAGCTGCTGGTATAGTTGGCGCAAGTCCAAGTCTAAATAATGTATTATCTAGTCGCATTTCTAAAATTTGTAGTAAGATTACTCCTGTTGATCCCTGAACCTTTTTAGCTTTTTTAATATTTTTTAGTAGTTGTTTTTCACTGATACCATAATTGTATCTTAATTTTTGTTTTTCTTCTAATCTTAAAGCATATTCTGAAGGTTTGCGCAATTGTTGTCCATGTTCACCAGCTGGAGCTGTTTTTTTACTATGTTTTCTAGTTAATCCTGGTAAGTCACCTAATCTTCTTATTATTCTTAATCTTGGTCCTCTATAACGAGACATATTTAAATATTCCTCTTATTTATGTTTACTATTTATATATAGTCATTTTATTATATTTTGTTATAAAGAGAACATCTTTTTAACTTTATTTTTTTGTAGGTGCTAAAATCATTGTAATATTTTTTCCATCTTTAATTGGTATTTGTTGTACAATAGATATTTCGGTTAAATCTTGTGCCATTTTATTTAATAGTTCAATTGCCAAATTAATATGTTGAACTTCTCTGCCTCGAAATGTAATTGTTGTCTTGACTTTATCTCCTGATTGTAGAAACTTTAATGCTTGGTTTAATCTGACTTGATAATCATGATTTTCAATTTTATATCTCATCTTAACTTCTTTAATAGCTGCATTATGCTGTTTCTTTTTAGCTTCTTTTGCCTTTTTTTCTTGACTAAATTTGTATTTACCATAATCAATTATTTTACATACAGGAGGATTAGACTTATCGCTTATCATAACTAAATCTAGTCCTTGATTTGAAGCAATTGACATTGCTTCTTCAGATGAACAGATTCCTAATTGTTTACCCAAGTAGTCTATAAGGCGTACTTGAGGATAATTAATTGACTCATTTACTAAAGATTCATTCTCGTATTTTTTTTTCAATGATTGTTAAATTTAACCTTATTAAAATTTTATACTTCTCAATTTATTCTAACTTATTGGTAAATACATGTAAATTATTATAACATTAAATATATATTTATCTATATTTTATGGTTTACTAAGGAAGATATTATGAAACATACACTTTCTGTTCTCGTCGAAGATGAGTCTGGTGTTTTGTCTAGAATATCTGGTTTATTTGCGAGAAGAGGATTTAATATTGATAGTTTAGCTGTTGGTCAAACAGAAAAAAAGGGTATATCAAGAATAATTATGAGTATTAAAGGTGATAATCGAACAATTGAACAATTAATTAAGCAATTACATAAACTAATTAACATTTTAGATGTTCAGAATGTTACTAATATTCCTTGTATTGAGCGTGAGCTAATGCTAATTAAGATTTCTGCTATACCTCAACATCGATCTCATATTTTGGAAATTGCTAATATATTTCGAGCAAAAATTGTAGATATTTCAAATGTTTCTCTAACATTAGAGATAACTGGAGATCCAGGAAAAATTTTTGCTATTCAACAAATTTTAAATCAATATAACATTCTTCAAATAGCAAGAACTGGTAAGATAACATTAGTTAGGGAATCTAATATAAATACTGAGTTATTAAAAACATCATTAGAATACAATAGTAATAATTTATATAGCTAATGGAAAAAAATGTTCATATATTCTTGTATGAACATTTCTTAATTAAAGAGTTAACCAGTTGCCCGGTTTTTCTATAAATGATGAGCACTCTTTTAAATCCCAATCTACATAAATGTTTAAATACTTTTTATTGATGTTGACAGTAATGATTGTATTAATTGGTGTAAAGTAATTTGATATATCTTTAATTTTATTATTTTTATGTTGCTTCTTTATAAATTCATATGTTTTACATATCTCGATATGTCTACAATTTATGCATATACACATTTTATTTATTTTATCTAAGAATATAGAACATTTTATAAATTTTGATAATTAATTAATTGTTTTTATTTAGTGAATGGGGATGGAGGGACTTGAACCCTCACGATCAATTAAAGATCAACAGATTTTAAGTCTGTTGTGTCTACCATTCCACCACATCCCCATATTCTACTACTAGGCGGTACCCAGATTCGAACTGGGGATAAAGAATTTGCAATCCTCTGCCTTACCACTTAGCTATACCGCCTAACTGTTTGTATATATATTTTTAATATATAAAGATATAGTATTAATTTATCTAATTTTTATATAAATTGTCAATAATTTGAGTTATTTAATTTAAATTTAATTAAATAATCTACTTTTCATTATATCTTCTGATTGTATAGTAATTAAGTCTGATTTAGTTAAGATTTTATCTCCACTAGAAAAAATTCGATTAGCTTGTCTCATTCTAGCTCTGTCAATTGCATTTCTAATACTTCTAGCATTTGCGAAATGAGGTTGCTTCATTCTTCTATCTGCATAATCTAATAATACTTTATCAGCATCTTTGGCAAATTGATATTGTTGCTCTTCTAGCATTAATTTAGCTATTTCAAGTAATTCTTGAGCAGTATAATCTGGAAAATCAACATGATTTGTTACTCTTGATGATAATCCTGGATTAGATTCATAAAATTTATCCATTTTTTCTTTATAACCTGCAAAAATTACGACTAAATCATCTCTTTGATTTTCCATTACTTGAAGTAAAATTTCAATTGCTTCAGCACCATAATCTCTCTCATTATCTGGTTTATATAAATAGTAAGCTTCATCTATAAAAAGTACACCGCCCATCGCTTGTTTTAAAACTTCTTTTGTTTTTGGAGCCGTATGACCAATATATTGTCCAACTAAATCATCTCTTGTTACTGTTAATAAGTGACCTTTTCTGATGTAATTTAATCTATGTAAAATATCTGCCATTTTCATTGCTACAGTTGTTTTGCCTGTACCAGGACTACCAGTAAATGACATATGTAATCCGGGACTACCTGAAACCAAGTCTAACTGATTTCTTAAACGATCTATAAGTAGCAATGCAGCAATTTCTTTGATACGAGTTTTTACTGGTTTCAATCCTATGAGTTCCTGTTCAAGTTCATCTATTATTTCTTGTATTTTTGTTTTATCATATTCTTCTTTTAGATTTAATAGAGTATTTTCTGTTTGTTGTGTAGTCATGGTTTTAAATTTATTTTTTTATGCTAAGATGATTAAACTTGAATTTTAAATTTATTTACATTTAAAAGAATGTAATAATTTTATTATTTAGTACATTCTTTAATTTAATTAAATAAGTTATTTAATTTAGTATCATTAATATCTAGAGCCTTCTGGTTTACTCGTAGCATAACTACGGAAACAGTATTTTTGGTTTCTACCAATATCTTCTGTTCTTACTAGCTCAAATCCAGGTTCAAGAGATGGTCTATTAATAATAAAAGATAGTACACAACTTTCAACACCTCTTGTATTATCAAATGCGTTTAATTTTACATAACAATTTGAACATTGTTTGCGACAGCTATTTATTTCATACATAATAGTTGCAGCATCTTTAACATCAAATAAAGGTAAACCCCATAGTTCCCAATAATTATTTCGAGGATGAGGATCATCAGTGTATTCAATATTAATAGCCCAGCTCTGAGAAATAGCGTAATTTAATTGGCTTTTGATTTGTTCGTCAGTTAGGTCAGGTAAAAAGGAAAAAGTTCCTTGAGTTAATCTCACTTTTCTATACTCCTTATAATGATTAATGTTTGTTGATAGATGCTAGCTTATTACAAATAATCAACTATTTAAGTAGATATTCAATATTAATTATTTTTTAAAGTTAAACATTAGCTGTTGGAGTTTCTACAAAGTCAGCTGTATCTGTAGAAGTATAGTTAAATGTAATGTCTTTCCATAAATCTAATGCTGTTTGTAGAGGACCGCATGTTTTTGCTGCATCTTGTAGTATTTGAGGTCCTTGTGTTACATAATCACGACCTTCATTACGTGCAATTACCATAGATTCTAGAGCTACACGATTTGCTGTTGCACCTGCTTGTATTCCATCTGGATGTCCAATCGTACCACCTCCAAATTGAAGAACAACATCATTTCCTAGATAATCTAGTAGTTGATGCATTTGACCACAATGAATACCACCTGAAGCAACTGGAGTGACTTTACGTAAAGATGCCCAATCTTGTGCAAAAAATATACCTTGAGGTAAATTAACATCTAAGTATGATTCAAGTAAAGTATTATAGAATCCTTTAATCATTAAAGGATCTCCTTCAAGTTTTCCTACTACTGTACCAGCATGAATATGATCTACACCAGCCATACGCATCCATTTACAAATAACTCTGAAATTCATTCCATGAATTTTTTGACGAGAATAAGTTGAATTACCAGCCCTATGTAAATGTAAAATCATATCATTTTTACGAGACCAAACAGCCATTGTTTGAATTGCTGTATACCCAATTACTAAATCAATCATTATAATGACTGTACCTAGTTGTTTAGCAAATTCAGCTCTTTCATACATATCTTCCATTGTTGCTGCTGTTATATTCATGTAATGACCTTTCACCTCTCCTGTTGCAGCAATTGAGCGGTTTACAGCTTCCATTGAATATAGAAATCTTTCTTTCCAACGCATAAATGGTTGAGAGTTAATATTTTCATCATCTTTAAGAAAATCTAATCCACCTCTAAGACCTTCATATACTACTCTTCCATAGTTTTTTCCAGATAAACCTAATTTAGGTTTTACAGTTGCACCTAAAAATGGGCGTCCAAATTTATCCATACGTTCACGCTCTACAACGATACCTGTAGCAGGACCTTGGAACGTTTTTAGATAAGCTACAGGTAGACGCATGTCTTCTAATCTTAAGGCTTTAACAGCCTTAAATCCAAATACATTACCAATAATTGAAGCTGTTAAGTTAGCAATAGATCCTTCTTCAAATAGATCAATGTCATATGAGATATATGCAAAATATTGATCAGTTGTATTTGGAACAGCATCAACTTTGTATGCTTTAGCACGATAAAGATCGCATGCAGTTAATAAATCTGTCCACACAACAGTCCATGTAGCTGTAGATGATTCACCAGCAACTGCAGCTGAAGCTTCTACTGGATCTACGCCTGGTTGTGGAGTAACTCTAAATAAAGCTAATACATCAGTATCTTTAATTACATAATTAGGATCCCAGTATCCCATCTTTGCATAAGGAATTACACCAGACTCGTAACGCTCATTTTTAATTCTTGTCCGTTCTTCTACAGAGTTAGACATTTGCTCCTCCTTGAATTTAAGGCAGTATCATTATATATAAAGTTAACTATTTCAGAAATACAATTTTATATCTTTAAAAGATTATTTATAACTGTATTGAAAGTAGCTATCTTTAAATATAAATTTATCACCATATTGTTATCAAATAATCGTAATATTATTTATTAATGTGATAATTTTTGTTAATATTTTTCTTACATAGTTTTATTAAACTTTATTTATAAATAGTTTATTAAGATATTTTATGCTAGGATTGGAGTAGCAACAAATAACTAATGGAGAAATTTATTTTGCCTATTGTACAAGTTCTAGATTCCGATTTTAACTCAGAAGTTATTCAGTCTAATAAAATTGTTTTAGTAGACTTCGGCGCACCTTGGTGTGGTCCTTGTAGAATGATAGCTCCTGTAATAAATGAAATATCTAAAGAATATGAAAATATTATAAAAGTTGTAAAGATCAATACTGATTTAAATGCTAGCGTTGCAGCAGAATATGGTATAAGAAGTATACCTACGTTAATGATTTTTAAAAACGGTATAAAAGTTGATACTGTTATAGGCGCCGTACCTAGATCAACCTTATTAAATACATTAAATAAATATATATAGACTGTAATTTCGATAAGTTCATCAACTAATATCTTATTAATTAAACAACAATAAATAATTATGTCTAAAATTTGTCAAATATCCGGTAAAACTTCTAATAATGGTCATCAAGTATCCCATTCGAATATAAAAACTAAAAAAGTTCAACATGTTAATTTACACAAAAAAAGAATATGGTCCAGCAAAAAAAATTGTTGGATAAAAATAAAAGTATCATCAAAAATAATTAAATCTTTACATAAAATAATACTATAGTTAGATCATATAGCAAATTTTCTTGTTTTTGTACTATTTTTTATAGTGACAATTTATAATTTATATGATATAATAACATATATGTCAATTAATTTTAGCTGAATACGATAGTGTTGGATTAAACAACAAGGATATAATTAAATGGTGTCAAACTTAAAAAATATTTATCATGAAAAGTATAGTAATTTTGATATTAATGATATGACTATTGATGAACAAAATACAGAAAATAATATTGATGTACCTATTGGTTGGTCGTTTATCTGTCTAGATGAAACAATTAATTATTATACAGAAAATCTTCATAAAACATTTGATTTTACACATTAAATAGTCATGAAAAGTTGACCTTTTTATTCTCCATATAATGTATAGTTAATCAATAATAAAAAATAACTATACATTATTTTTGTAGAAAAATAGTAACTGCTAGTATAGCTCAATTGGTAGAGCAGCTGATTTGTAATCAGCAGGTTATGGGTTCAAGTCCCTTTACTAGCTTACACAATGATAAATGATATTTTTATATAGTGAAATCGATTAAATATATTTTGTTTTAAGATAACCCTAAGTTTTGTACATGTGGTAAATTAGCTAGAAGCAAATAAGCAAAACCAGAACCACCTACTGCACCAACAAAAAAACCAGCAGTAAATTGACTCCATCCCCTAGCCGTTTGTAAGACATCTTTTGATTCATCTGTAGTATTGGTAAAAGAGACTGATCCATACATCGATAAACAAGCTGTTAGAATAACAATTAAACCAACAGCTGATAAAAAGCCAGATAATAATGCAATATCAGTATTTCTTAATGGGCCTAATTTATCAAATGGTCCAATTATAAAATAACCATGTGCCATTCCTATTTCTAAACCTCTTAATAAAGGTGATAATCCTCTTCTATAAGCAGGAAGATTACTTAATAGATTTTTTGTAAAGCTTGATGTACTAATTGGTGTTGATAAATTACCTACAAATGGGTCTCTATTATAAGGTTGAATAAAATTTGTCATAAGTTTACTTTTAGAAAAATAATAAATTTAATATTTATACAAGTAAATATTAACAAATAATTTTTATTTTAAGTTAAAATATTAACAATTTTACAATAAAAATTACACATTATTATTTTAGTGTATATTAAACATAAAAAAGAGGAAATAATTTATGTCAATATTTATTAGTTATACATTTTTTCTAATATTCTTTACGGCTTTAGCATTAAGCTTATATTTTAGTTTACAATCTATTAAACTAATTTAATTATCTTTCAAGTAGATCGATGTTGGAAATATTAATAATCTAAATAGTTTTTCATTAATTATTTGTTTAATGATTGTTAATATTTATACATAATTTAAAAATATTGAGGTATAAACAGATGAACCAAATTAAAATAGATCACATATTAGGATCGCGTAGATTCAGTAATTATTTTTGGGCTGCTATCATTCTGATAGGTGGTTTTACCTTTTTTTTCATAGGAATCAAAAGTTATTTAGAATTGTTTTTTAATAATTTATTTGTTGTAAATCATAAAAATATACTTTTTTTACCTCAAGGTGCAGCTATGACATTTTATGGAATGACTGGAGTATTAACTAGCTTTTTTTTGTGGTATACTATCGCCTTCAATGTTGGTAGTGGATATAACGAATTTAATAATAAAACAGGCATTATTACTATTTTTAGACTTGGATTTCCGGGAAAAAATCGTATATTGAAATTGCAATACAAAATTACTGAAGTATATTCAATTAAAATTAATATCCAAGATGGTTTATCCCCTAAAAGAGAAATTTATCTGAAAACTAAGGATAAACGAGAAATTCCTCTTACTAAAGTTGGAGAACCACTTTCAATTCAAGAGGTTGAACAGCATGCAAAAGATATCTCTTCATTTCTTAAAATACAATTAGAAGGAATTAGATGAACATTTGTTAAATAAATTTTAATGTGATACAATAATTTTATATAGATATTATATAGCGGGTATAGTTTAGTGGTAAAACCTTAGCCTTCCAAGCTAATGATGCGGGTTCGATTCCCGCTACCCGCTTTAGATTCGAGTATAGTTTATAAAATAAATTATTTTTAAATAATATTATTGCATCTGGCTGGATTCGAACCAGCGGTGTCCCTAAGGGATGGCGGATTATTAGAGTAGATTTTTTTTTAAAATCGCTCCTACAAAACCGTACTTGAAACTTTCATTTCATACGGCTACCACTTACTATTTTACAAATATATATTGTTATTTAATGTTCATACTTTGCTTGTTAATAAGTAGTTTTTATACCAATATTGAACATTACAAAAGTAAATAAATTTATTTAATAATTGGTTTATTGTCTTTAATTTATATTCATAATCATAATTGATTATTTGTTTTTTTTCTAATACATAAATAAAATAATTTATAATTTTATTACAACTTTTAATCAAATCTAGTGAAAGAAATGTAAGAGAACTAAAGTAATAGTTTTTATACAATGATCTGATATTATTTAATAATCTTTTGTGATTGTTAAAAATATTAATTTTATTAATATTTTTATATGTTTTTCTATACAATAATTGTTTAAACATTAAATTAAATGGACTTATTGTTATATCTTGTTTTTCACAAGACTTTAATTGAATTATTATTTTATTATTAGTAATTTTAAAAAAATTTTTGCTGCTTCTAATATAATTAAATTCATACCAAAATAAATCATTTTCCATTATTTTACTAATTAAGGTATATAAACATTCTAAAATCTTACTATTAAACTTAGATTGATTAAATGTGCTGTTGTTAATATATTTTAAATTTAGGTAAATATTTTTATTTAGCCATTGATTAATTGATTTATTAGTATAATTATAACAACTTATTTTTTTTATAATAATTTTACTTAAAAAACAATTACTATTTATGTTTTTATGCTTATTTAACAAATAATTTAATGGTATGGTGTTAGTCAACTGAGTTGAGTATTTTTGTACTTTAGCTGTCCATGTTGGTTTAATTGATATATAAATTAAATTTTGTTTAATTTGCTCAAAAAGTGAACTATTAATTTGAGATGTTGTAACAAATAATGAATGTAATAAACCTATTTTATTTATATCTTTGATTAATAATTTAAGATTAGTACAATTATTATAATATAACTGTAGACTATACAAAATTTTATTTATCACTAAAACTTTACCTTCGTTACAATTAATAAGATATTTTTGTAACTTATATACATAAATTAAATCATATTTTTTCATTGCTTTATATATCTGTTTTGTTATCATTGATATACGAAGACTAATTTTTGGCCATGGAAGCTTGTCCCAAAAAGTAATTTTATTTATTAGACAATAAACTTTTTTTTTTTGATCATTCTTAAGTTTTATCGTTTCTGATGATTAAATAAAATTTTTATATTTAAATTATTATTTTTTTACTTGAATATATATTTAATAATAAGCACAATACGTCAGCATTTGCTTTTTATTATGTCTTTATAAATAGTATGTTATGCCTAATAATTTTCTTTAATTTAAAATTTAAATAAAGAAGTACTATTTATTTACTCCGTTCCGTATTTCTTTAATAATGTTGACTTAAACTCCATTTTATATATTAACAACCGCTTAAATTAATCATACCTATATTAACTCACAATAATTAAGTATAAGGGTTAAATAATTATAAATAGTGAAATTATATAAATATTTTTGTATTAATACTTCGAACAAAGGTTCGTTTAACTAGTTATATCAACTATTTAAATAATCTGCTTAATTTAGAACTACTTAAGGCTAAAATACTACTAAATTGATTATAAAATTATATTCATGATTTAGAATAGTTAGAATTCACTAACATTAAGAAATACAGTTAATTAAATAAATTTGAATTTAATCTTTAGTTAGCTAAATAATTCATTTTTGAACCTTTAACACCTAAAAACGGGTCGCACATGAGTCCGCTGCCTTCGGCCTCTCGGCCACAGATGCATATAATGTAATGAGGTTAGTATAATAAAAATTTGTACAAAAGTAAATTAAATTTTTTTGTTATGTGAAAATGAACAAGATAAAGTCAAATATTAAATTAATGAAACCTAAATTGATAATCTAGTATAAAAATTTTTTACTATTAAACATATTGAGATTAATAAAAAATAAAACTTATAGTAATTAAACAAGATATTGAATTGAGTTGATATTTGAGAATATCAATAATACAAATTAATTAATTCAATTATTTTTTTACTATTGATAGTTAATTTACAATTATTAAATTTAGCTCAATTATTTTAAAATAAATTTATTCATTCATATTATGATAAGTAGCAACAGCAGAAGGAGATATTTTATTTAAATATCTGAAGATCCAATATTTAAATATTGTATCTAATACAACAGGAAAAGTTGAAATAAAAATAAAAATAAAATCTCTACTCTCAGGTAAACCAAAATGTCTTAAAATAGCTTCAATGACAATTTCCCATCCATGAGGAGAATGAAATCCAACAAAAATATCAGTAAATAAAATAATAAGAAATGCTTTTGCAGTATCACTTAGGCCATAAATTGATTCGTTAATAAAAGATTTTAATATTGAAAATTGTCTTTTGTTGATAATTAGAATTGAAAGAAAAATAATAATTGAAATAAAATCAGCCAGAATATTTTTAATAGCGTTAGCACTCTCTTGAGAATACTCTAATGCAATTTCTAATGCTTTAGCGGATATTTTTTTATGTACACTTTCAATAGATAAAGCATCAAGTTTACCTATTAAAATTTCAAAATGTAAATTTTCTTCAAAACGTTGTAAATCAGCAAAAGCTCTTTCTTCTTGAGAACGATTCAAAAAAATATTGGAACTATTTCTATTCCATAAATGATTTACTAATGGATCTAATATAGATATTTTTGATATCTGATTAATTAGAATTGGAGTAATAAGTAAAACTATTATATACTTTACAGACGTCGAGGTTTGATATTTAGCTACTTTAAATTCCTCTAAAGCTTCAACTTCTGCGTTAGGATTAAGTTCTTGCTTAAAACGATTAAAAAGTTTATTCATTGAACGTGGAACAATTCCTGTTTTTTCAAAAGCGGATTGATTAATTTTTTTTAAATTCCAATATTTCATTCTTTAATATTTAAGCTAAATTATAATTAAAGATATTTTAATATATTTAATTATAATTATTAAATAAAGTAAAACTTATTTAAATAAATTATTAATTAACTATATTTTTTATAATAAATGAACAAAAATTTATATCCATTTTTAAAACATATTGAAGGTAACTGGTTTTTACAAGAAAATTTTTATTTTACTATGAATAAAAAACAAAAAAAATGTAAAGAAAAAGTAAGTTTTTTTAAAAAAATTAATATGTTTAAAACTAACGAAAACAATATATTAAATGTAAATAATTATTTCATTAATAATATACACAACAGTCTATATGTATTTAATATACAAGCAAATACAAATTATTTAACTGTTATGAAACAGTTAAATGAAAAAAAAGAAATAAGGTATAAAGAATTTATCTATATAATAAGTAATAACTTTATGATATCACTCACTATAATTAAAAATTTACGAAAAAATCAGTATATAGGTTTAAAAATATCTTCATATATAAGATTAATATGAGAATAAAAAATTTACAAATAATATAATTATAACAACCAATTGATTTGTTTATTACTATAATTAATTATTATAATAAACAATTATTCTAAATCTTTTCTATTTGGATTACGAGATGGATCGTTTGATAGGAATCCAAAGAAAAATAAAGAAATGAAAAAAACAACTGTAGTGTACACAAAAATTTTTAAAGTTAGCATAATAATTTTCCTATGAAATAAAAAATATCTATAGATAATATATAGTATAAATAAAAAAAATTTTTTATACTTTTTAATATTATAAAATATTAAAATTTTATTTGATTAACATTCTTATCATTATTTAAAGTTTGATAGTTTAATTCTTTAAGCTTTTTCATAATACGTTCAAAATATTCCTGTAAATACAACTCTAGCTGTTCTATTTCTTTTTTATCAATCTGTAATATATATAAAACTTCTTTCATCTGTACATTTGTACTATAGCCACGTGCTAACATCTCAATAAATGCTAACCTTTCTGAAATATTCCAAGTCCATTGAAAAAGTTTAATAAAGTTCTTTACAAAATTAAGAAAATAAACAGGAATTTTATTAATTTTAGCACGACGACCTGATATTTGTTCACACAACTTAATAATATCTAACGATTTCCATGGATTATTACCTACTAATGGAATAGTATTTTTATTAAACTGTTCAATAGACAAACTATGAATTATCATTTTAGCAACATCTTGCGTATTTATATAAAAAACTAGAGATGATTCACTTGTAATCCAAACAGATTGTTTATCTAAAATCGGTAAAGCATATTGTGGTATTAATCCTTGAAAGAAACCAGGTAAATAAAAAATAGTATAACTAAGACCTGATACTTTTAAACGATATTCAATCATTAATTTCAATCGTATTAAAGGTATATCTTGATAATTAAGAGAATTTAAAATAGAGAAAAAAATATAACGCTTAATATTCGCTTTAATAGCAGCTTCAATTAAAATATATTTTGCTTTTAATTCGATTAATTTAATATTATATAAGTCATTTGGCCTACTTGTTGAACAGTCAATAATTGCACTAACACTATATAAAGCTAAAGGTATACTTTCAACTAATGAAAGATCACCGTATATTAATTCAGCTCCCCATTCTTTTAAAAAAGCACTTTTTCGAAAACTTCTAACTAAACACTTTACTTGAAATCCTTCATTTAAAGCTTTTCTTACGACTTGTCTACCTAAAGTACCTGTACTGCCAATCACAAGTAAAGTCATATAATATTATCCTTAATATATCGTAATCTATTACGTTTTATTTTATCATAGAGAAAAATATTTCAAAATATTTTTTTAATAATAATGAGTAAGGAGGGATTCGAACCCTCAAAACAATGTTGTCATATTTTGAATATGATGCGTTTACCGAATTTCGCCACTTACTCTTCATATTACCAATATTAACACAATATATTATTTACTTAAAGTAACTTATTAATCAACTTAATATGAATTTATTACCCTATTTTTTTTCTATAAATTATATAAAATTAAAAATCAAAATATTTTATACCAAATATGTTTATCTAATAACATTACTTATTTTTATATTTTTAATGATTTTACCTTATATATCAACTAACATTTTGATTATATTAATTGTTTTTATAAAATTAGTTTTTATAGGATTATTCCAAAATTTGTATATAAATAAACTATTTAGAGTAAAAAAATCAATATTTCGTTTTTTTTTATACATAATAATTATGAATTACTTCATTAATGAAAATAATTGTAATCGAATAGCTATTTCTTACATACCTTTTATTTATCATTTAAATATTAAATCATTAATGTTTAATAAAAAAATCATTTATAGATTATATTTCTACTGTATTTATTATCAAATACCTAAGTATCTAAAACAAATTATAACTATAAATACAATATATCTAATATTACTTAACGATATTTCAATTTTTATAAGAAACGAAACAATTAACAAAACTTTATTATTAACTTATATTAAAATAAAGAGAATAAAATTAAACGTATACAATATAAGCTTATTGAATATAATAATAAGTAGTCAAATGTTAGACAAAATTATTGAAAGTATAACTAATGTATATTTATCAATTAAATTTAAACAACACAATATTTCAAAAAAAGAGTTAATTAGAAACATTAACTGGTATATAAATAAATTTTTCAATCAATTGCTAAAAGATGAAAATAATATCAGTATAACATTATGGATTAAATTAATTAAGAATAAGTTTAAAAGCAAAATATATCTAGATTAATTTTTAGCATATAACAATTCTTATATTATATAATAAAATTATATAAAACAAATAAATATATAAAAAATGATGTGAATAATAATTCAAAAAACTATTTAGACAACTTAATAAATAAACCATATGAATATGGGTTTTATACAAAAATTGAGTCAGCTTACTTTCCAAAAGGATTAAGTGCAAAAATTATTAAACTTATTTCTAAAAGTAAAAAAGAACCTATTTATTTAAGAAAATTTAGACTAAAAGCATATGAAAAATGGATAAAAATGAAAGAACCACAATGGAGTAACTTATTCTATAAATCTATTAACTATAACAATATTTTATATTATTCCATTCCTAAAGATAAAAAACAAGTTAAAACTTTAAGTGAAATAGATCCAGAAATAATTACAACATTTGAAAAATTAGGTATATCTCTTGATGAACAAAAAAGATTAACAAATGTTGCAGTAGATGCAGTTTTTGATAGTATCTCTATTGCTACAACATTCAAAAAAGAACTTGCCAATCATGGAGTTATATTTTGTTCTATTAGTGAAGCAATTAAGCTATATCCCAATCTTTTAGGTAAATATTTGGGTTCAGTTGTTCCTATTGGTGATAATTTTTATTCGGCACTTAATTCTGCAGCATTTAGCGATGGATCTTTTTGCTACATTCCTAAAAATACAAAATGTCCTTTGGAATTATCTACTTATTTTAGAATTAATAACAAAGAATCAGGTCAATTTGAAAGAACATTAATTATAGCAGATCAAAATAGTTATGTAAGTTACTTAGAAGGTTGTACGGCACCTCAATTTGATAATAACCAATTACATGCAGCAATAGTAGAATTAATAGCCTTAGATAATGCAACTATTAAATATTCAACAGTACAGAATTGGTACTCAGGGAATAGTAAAGGAGAAGGTGGAATATACAATTTTGTAACAAAAAGAGGAATGTGCATAGGAAAAAACTCTAAAATATTATGGACTCAAGTTGAAACTGGTTCAGCTATTACTTGGAAATATCCTAGTTGCATTTTAGTAGGAAATAATGCAATAGGTGAATTTTCATCTATTGCATTAACTAATCATTATCAACAAGCAGATACTGGTAGTAAAATGATACATATAGGTAATCATACAAAGAGTAAAATAATCTCTAAAGGTATTTCGTCTGGAAATTCAAGTAATAATTACCGTGGATTAGTAAAAATGGGAGCCAAAGCATATCACTCTAAAAACTATTCTCAATGTGATTCATTAATTCTAAGCAATAGCTCAAAAGCTAATACCTTTCCTTATATACAAGTAAAAAATCCATATTGTAAAGTTGAACATGAAGCTTCAACCTCTAAAATAGGAGAAGAACAAATTTTTTACTTTTTGCAAAGAGGGATTAATCTAGAAGAAGCAGTAAGTCTAATGATTAATGGTTTTTGTAAAGACATTTTAAACGAATTACCCATGGAATTTGCAATGGAAGCAGATCGTCTATTAAATTTAAAATTAGAAGGAACTATTGGATAAAATCAATGATTAATAAACAAGAACTATTAAAAATTAATAATTTACACGTTAATACTAACAATAAAGAAATTATTACAGGTTTAAATCTCTCAGTAAATAAAGGAGAAATCCATGCTATAATGGGTAAAAATGGGTCAGGAAAAAGTACATTAGCAAAAGTAATTACTGGTCATCCTTCTTACCAGATAACAAAAGGAAATATTTTTTTTAAAAATGAAGAGATTACTCATGAAGAACCAGAGAATATATCTCACAAAGGAATCTTTTTAGCCTTTCAGTATCCAATAGAAGTTCCGGGAGTAAGCAATCTTGATTTTTTACGCTTAGCTTATAATTGTAAGCAGAAAAAATTAAATAAAAAAGAAATAGACCCATTATCTTTTTTTGAATTAATTAATCAAAAATTAAAGAAAATTGATATGGATCCTTTATTTTTAAACAGACATTTAAATGAAGGTTTTTCGGGAGGAGAAAAAAAGAAGAATGAAATTTTACAAATGTCCTTACTTCAGAGTGAATTATCTATTTTAGATGAAATTGACTCTGGATTAGATGTTGACGCTTTAAAAAATATATCAAATAATATTAAAAAATTTGCTAATAGAGATAACGCTATATTACTAATCACGCATTATGAAAAATTAATCAATTATATAAATCCTAATTATGTACATATAATGGATAAAGGAAAAATTATATTTACTGGAGATAGAAAAGTAGCATCAAATATAGATAAATATGGTTATGAATATATTTCACTAAAAAAATAGCAACTATAAATTATATTATTATGAAGTTTTATTTTGTATTAATAAACCTAGGAAAGAATATATACTATCCTAAGTTTAATAGAAATTGATTATTAAAAGTCAGCCATAAAATAAAACTTAATTAACTATACTGAAAAAGCTTGTTGAACATCTTGTATAGATTGCTTTAATAAATCTTCAGATTCTGGAGTTAATTTTTTACTACTACGAATATTTTCCCCAAATTCAGGTTTAGAATTTTGTAAATCTTCTCTCAAAGCTAAAACAAAATCATTAACTTTAGGTAAATCAATATTATCTAAATAACCATTAACACCAGCATAGATTATAGCAACCTGATCTTCAACAACAAGCGGAGAGTTTTGAGCTTGTTTTAATATTTCTCTTAATCTTTGACCACGTGCTAACTGATTTTGGGTTGTTTTATCTAAATCAGAAGCAAATTGTGAGAAAGCCTCTAACTCAGCAAACTGAGCTAACTCTAATTTTAATTTACCTGCAACTTGTTTCATTGCTTTTATTTGAGCAGCAGAGCCCACTCGAGAAACTGATATACCAACATTTATGGCTGGTCGAATTCCTGAATTAAATAAATCACCTGATAAGAAAATTTGACCATCTGTAATTGAAATAACATTTGTAGGAATATAGGCAGAAACATCACCTGCCTGTGTTTCAATAATAGGTAAAGCAGTCATACTACCACCACCTAAATCATTACTTAACTTAGCTGCTCTTTCTAATAATCTAGAATGTAAATAAAATACATCACCAGGATATGCTTCTCTACCAGGTGGACGACGAAGAAGTAAAGACATTTGTCGATAAGCTTGAGCTTGTTTTGTTAAATCATCATATATAACTAAAGTTGCTTTACCTTTATACATGAAATGCTCTGCTAAAGTAGCACCTGTATATGGAGCAATATACTGCAATGTTGCAGGATCATCAGCATTAGCTGCAACTATAATTGTATACTCTAATGCTCCTTTCTCTTCTAAAGTAGAAACAACTTGTGCAACAGAAGAAGCTTTTTGTCCAATGGCTACATATATACAAATGACATCTTGACCTTTTTGATTGAGAATTGTATCTAAAGCAACAGCAGTTTTACCTGTTTGTCTATCACCAATTATCAATTCTCTTTGTCCTCTTCCAATAGGAATCATAGCATCTATTGCAGTAATTCCAGTTTGTAATGGCTCGCAAACAGATTGGCGCCCAATAATTCCTGGTGCATATGATTCAATCAATCGCGTTTGACTAGTATTAGGTATACCTTTAGCATCAATAGGTTTAGCTAAAGGATTAACTACTCTACCTAAAAAATCATCACCTACGGGAATTTGTGCTATTTGCCCAGTTGATTTAACTGAACTTCCTTCAAGTATATTACGTCCTTCACCCATTAATACAACACCAACATTATCACTTTCTAAATTTAGCGCAATACCAATAGTTTGATCTTGATCTTCAAACTGTAAAAGCTCTCCAGCCATTACTTCATCTAATCCATAAACACGTGCAATACCATCACTAACCTGTAAAACCGTACCAACATTAGCGACTTGTAATTCTTGGTTATATTTATCAATTTGTTGACGAATTATATTACTAATTTCGTCTGGTCTAATATTTAACATGTAATTTTATAATTTATAAATATATAATTAGGTCTAATTTGTATCAAGATATAAAGACATTCTTTTCAATTTACCAGCTAAGCTAGCATCAATAATTTTGGATCCAATTTTGATAACAAATCCTCCTATTAAATCAATATCCTTACTTATTATAAGCTTAACTTGATTACTATTAGTCATAGATTTTATTTTTTGGATTAAACTTTCCTGTTGAAGTTCACTAATATCAATAGCAGAATATAATTCAGCAATTGTAGTAGACTCTAATACATAGACTAATTTTAAATACTTTTCTAGAATATCATTTAAGAAAGAAATTCGTTTTCTATCAACTAAAACTAATAAAAAATTCATTACAAAAGTATTTATCTGATTTTCAAAAAGCTGCTTTAATATTTCTTTTTTTATAAACCCACTAACTAGGGGATTCTTTAAAAGAATTTGCAAATCTTTAGACTCACATAAAACAGTTGAGATCAATGATAAGTCTTTTGTAGCTTCAACTAATAAATTAACACTTTGAGCATGATTAATTAAAGCTTCAGCATACGGAACAGCTATTTTTTCTTTAAAACCTTGATTACTCATAAATTAATCTTACCTTCTAACTGCATAATACCTTGATCTATGATTTTTTCTTGCATAATAGAATTCATTTGATTTTTTAACTTAACACTAACTTTTTGAATAGCTAATGCTGTAATTTGCTGCTGTATTTGTAACTTTACCTGATTTTCAGCAAACTTTACACTCGCCTTACTTGATTTAGTTAATTTATCTATATCAATTTTACCTTGTTCTAGTATAGATTCACGAACTTTTTTTGCTGTAATTTCAGCTTCATTAATAATTTGATTAATAATAATTTGTGTTTGAGCCAATTGTTTTTCTGCTTCGTTTAATCTAATATTAGCTTGTTTTAAACGTTCTTCTGATTCATTAATTGCAAATAATACTTTACTTTGTCTATCAATTAATATTGATCCTAAAAACTTTTTTAAAACATATATCAGACCACTTAATAAAAGCAAAATATTTAAAACATTTGCTTCTAAGAAATTAGAGTTAAAACTAATACCTGTATATAATAACTCTTGACTAATAATTTCAAAAACCTTCATTTGCTTATTATTTAATGTTGATACGATCTATAATTATTCATAATTTTGTGTGTAACGTAACAAATATACCAAATTAATTATTTAATAATTTTTTTTGTATTTGATCACTCAAAATATCTATTTGAATTTCTAAACTTTTCAATGCTTGCTCTTTTTGAATATTTAATTCATTATAAGCATTTAAAAGTAATTTTTCTGCATCTTTTTGTGCTTCTTTAAGCTTCTCTGAAACAATTAATTGAGCTTCTTCTTGTGCGCTTTTTATAATTTTTTGAGCACTTTTACGTGATTCTGCTAGTTCAAATTCATATGTTTTGGTTAGTTCATCTGCTTTTACTAAAGATGCTGAAGCACTGGTTAAACTATTGCGAATATATTCTTCTCGATCATCTAAAATGGTAGCAACAGGCTTATAATACAAAAAATTTAAAATTACAGTTAATGCAAGAAATTGTAAAGCCATTAAAGGAAGAGTTGCATTAAAATCGAATAAGCCACCTTTAGTGCTTATTTCAGATGCTTCACTAAATAAAGAAATAATTCTATGCATTAAGTACCTTTTTTTATGATTAAAAAACTAATTTATGAACACTAAGATCATAAAAACACTTAGTTTATTAATAAATTTTTGAAACAAACTAAGTGTTTAAACAAAATTAACCAGTATAAGGATTAGCAAATAACAATGATAAAGCAACTACTAACCCATAAATAGTTAAAGACTCCATAAATGCTAAACTTAATAACAATGTACCCCTAATTTTACCTTCAACTTCTGGCTGTCTAGCAATACCTTCTACGGCATTTGCTGCAGCACTTCCTTGACCAATACCAGGTCCAATAGCAGCTAAACCAACAGCTAAACCTGCAGCTATAACAGAAGCTGCTGAAACAATAGAATCCATAATTATTTAATATTTCGTGTTAAAACATAGAAAATTAACATATTTCATTTATTTTACATTATATATAAAAGATTATTTTTAAATAATGTATTACATATAATAAACATTTACTAATGGTCTCCATGCCCTTCTAGTGCTTCACCAATATAAGCAGCAGATAACGTTGAAAAAATTAATGCTTGTATTGAACTTGCAAATAAGCCTAAAATCATTACTGGTAAAGGAACTAAAATAGGTACTAATAAAGCAAACACAGAAACTACTAACTCATCTGCAAGTATATTACCAAATAAACGAAAACTTAATGATAAAGGTTTCGTAAAATCTTCAAGTACATTAATTGGTAATAAAACAGGAGTTGGTTCTATATAACGAAGAAAGTAACTTAAACCATTTTTGCTTAATCCAGCATAAAAATAAGCTAATGATGTTAATAAAGATAAAGCAACCGTAGTATTAATATCATTAGTTGGAGCAGCCAATTCACCTTCAGATAAATGAATTAACTTCCATGGGATTAAAGCACCTGCCCAGTTACTACCCAATATAAACAAAAATATAGTCGAAATATATGGCAACCAAAATCGGTATTCATGCTCACCAATTTGATTTTTTGCAATATCTTGCAAAAACTCTAAAATAAATTCCATAAAATTTTGAAATTTTCCCGGAATTTTTTGTAAATTTCTTGTGCCTACAAAAGATAATAATACTAATACAAATATAACTATCCAAGAAACAATAAAAACTTGGCCATGAATATCATAACTTCCTATTTTCCAATATAAATGCTTACCAACTTCTACACTAGATATAAAAAGAAAGTCTGATAAGTGATCAACGTTGTATTGAAACATATTATTTTTCCAATTAATTGATAATAAAAATATATTAAATAAATTTAAAATAGATACTTCTATATGATAGATTTTATAACAATCATACCATTATAATTTAATATATATTGATATAATCATGCATTTTTACTATTTATTTTGAATCATATTTGATACTTCATCTTGAAAATTATTAGTCTTAGACTCTAAACCCTCACCTAATAAAAATCTTTCAAAACGTCTGATTTTTATATTTTCACCCCACAAAGCAATATGCTGTTTCACTAATTCTTCAATAGTAATTTCTGTTTTTTTAATAAAATTTTGATCTATAAGAGATAATTCTTTAAGTCTTTTATCCACTCTACCATTAGCTATTTTATATTTTATATCACTTGGCTTACTCAATAAATCTTCTTTTTCTAATTCTATATTTTTTTCATAAGCAACTATATCATCAGGTATATCGCTCTGAGAAACATAAGAAACAGATTGACATGCGGCAATTTGCATAGCTATGTCTTTAGCCAGTTGATGAAATTCAGGCTGTCTGGAAACAAAATCAGTTTCACAATTTATTTCAACAAGTACACCGATTCTTGAACCAGCATGTATATAACTTTCTACTAATCCTTCAGCTGTAAGTCTACTAGACTTTTTATCAGCAGAAGCTAAACCTTTTTTTCTTAAAGCTTCTATTGCTATATTAATCTGACCATCTGAAGCTTCTAAAGCTTTTTTACAATCGGTCATGCCAGCTCCAGTTTTATTACGTAACTCTTTAATCTGTTGAACAGAAATTTTTTTCAGCATATGTATATATTAATTGTAAAAATAAAAATTTATCATTTAGTGAGGAATATTTAGAATACTTTAATAAAAAAATTAAACTTTTTTACCTTCTAAAATTGCATCAGCTATTTTAGATAACACTAACTTTATTGACCTAATTGCATCATCATTAGCTGGTATTGGAACATCTACTATTTCTGGATTACAATTAGTATCTAGCATACATATAGTGGGTACACCTAATTTGATACATTCTTGAATTGCTGTTGTTTCTTTTTTTTGATCAACAATAATAACTAAATCAGGTAATTTTTTCATTTCTTTAATTCCGTTTAAATGTTTACGTAAACGATCTAACTCTTTACGTACCATTGATGCTTCTTTTTTAGGAAGATTATCAATTAAACCTTCTTGATCTTTTTGTTCAAGTTGATTTAGTCTTTCAACTCTTGATTTAATAGTAACCCAATTAGTAAGCATACCACCTAACCACCTTTGATTCACATAAAATGAATTACATCTTATTGCTTCTCTTTCAATAATACCAGCAGCTTGACGTTTTGTACCTAAAAATAAAAAAGTTTTACCTTCTTGAGAAGAATTTTTTACAAAATCACATGCATCATTAAGAAGTTGAGCCGTTTGAACTAAATCAATGATATGTATACTATTTCGTTCTGTATAAATATACGGAAACATTTTAGGATTCCATCTCCTAGATTGATGTCCAAAATGTACACCTGCTTCTAGCAATTCTTCTAAAGATACTATAGACATAAATAAAATTTATTATGATGATAACGAACTAACTATATACTTAAAATACAATTACGCAACTATTTTTATATCAATAATAACATAAAAAATATTTTGATAAATACTAAAAAACATACTTTTTATTAAAAATATTAAATAAAATTAATCTTTATGGACTATTCTATCATCTATTATAATATCTTCAAAATCACTTTTTTTATCATTTTCATTGAATGCAAAATTCTTTATTTTTGAGCTACCCAAATTATGAATTTTAGAATAAACATCTTCCTTAACTTTATTAGAATTATAATTATTAAAACCAGTACCTGCAGGTATCAATCTTCCAATAATTACATTCTCTTTTAATCCTCTTAATTGATCCAATTTTCCATAAATAGCAGCTTCTGTAAGTACTTTTGTCGTTTCTTGAAAACTAGCAGCAGAAATAAAACTTTCTGTATTTAGTGACGCTTTAGTAATACCCAACAATACTGGATAATATATAGCATTTTTCTTTTTACTAAGTAATAAAGAAGAATTAACAGCTTCAACTTTTTGTAACTCTACAAGTTCACCAGGTAAATATTGAGAATCCCCTCCACTTTCTATTTTAACTTTTGAGGTCATTTGTCTAACAATCACTTCAATATGTTTATCAGAAATATATACTCCTTGTGATTGATAAACAGACTGTACTTCTTTTACTAAAAATAATTGTATATCAAGAATACTAAGACGAGAAGACTTATATAAATTTAAACCTTGTGCTAAATAAGATCTAAATTTATTCTCTAAAATAAAATGCAAATTAAAAGATATATCTATTTTTTTTCTTGCTTCTAAAATTTCTTCAATACGAGGTAGACCTTGAACAATATCACCAGTTTTAAATCTTTCAAAAATAAGCGTAGCAATATTTTCTCCTCTTTTTATAAGACTAAAACTATTAATATGTAATAGAGAACCGCTAGAAATTAAATATGGTTGTCCGACTCTAATAATAATTTCATTATTTTCTATAGCAATAATTTTACCAGAAACATTCACAATAACATTACTAGCAATTTCATCTCCTGCATAAACATAATCATTCACCTGAATTTTTATAGATTCTTTCTTCTTTATACTAAAACTTATTGTGTTCAAACTACTAATAATTAACATTCTACAACTAGTATTTTTTGTCTTTTCTATACAAGCTACTTTACCTGGAATAGATGAAAAAATATTAGTTTGAGAAATAATAGAATTAGATTTAACATATTGACCATCATTTACTAATAACAAAGTTTTTGTATATAGTTGATGATTTTTATGAAAAAATGATTCCTTAATTGTTAAAAAATCAGCGGTTATAAACTTAATTAAAAAAGATGAATTTTTATTGGTTAAATTAACTGTATGAAATTGTATATAACATTTAATAGGTGAAGTTTTTTCTTGTAGTTCAACAATTAAATGAGTTAATACTAAATTAATACCAGCAACTGACTTAACTCTTTCACCATCTCTAAAATATGTTCTACGAACTAATTTTAGATTTACAATATTAGTTGCAAAGGAGTTATCAGAAAATGTTAATACTAAATTTTTAGTTGGAAGAGAATAAATAATTACAGGCCTTAGCAAAATAAAATGTTGCATTGAAATATTTAGATATTCCCAATAAACCAGCTTATCTGTAGTTAACTGACATAATAAATTTTCACCAGGACGTAGAAAACCTCTATGTTTATCTAACTTAGTATCATCTAAATTAACTTCAATTAATCTTCCTGGCTTAATAAGAATTTCTCTTATTATACCATCCTTTTCTATAACTTCTAAAAAACCAGAATTATTAGCAAAAATATTTTGTATAATTTCTGTACCAGCATCAACAAAATGTAAATTATTAACTAATAATAAAGAAATATCTTTATTTACTACATGAGTTTCTTCTGGTATCCAAAGTATATAGCCAGATCCATTAATATTATAAAACTCTTGCTCAAAACTCTTGGAAATTGATAAATCAAGATATTTTATAATACCACCTGTTTTAGTTTTATATGCACTAGAGATAAGATCACCTATTATTTGCTGATGTACTATTCTTTTATTAGGTTGACACTTTAACAAAAACTTATCTTTATTTTCTGTTTCTAAGAAATATCTTTTATAATCATTTATAAATTCAACGAAAACTCGAATATTTGTATAAAGCTTAGATGAAGTCACTAACAAAATTTTAGAAGAAATAGTTGTATCTTTAATAACGTAAACTTTTCCTTCTCTAGAATTTAATAAATCTGAACGAGCTATTAGTGAATTTTTTTGTATCACCTGATCTTCAGATACCATCAATTTAGTTAGCTTAGGTAAATTATGTACCTCACCAGATAAAACCCAAACAACTACACTTTTATTAATTGTAGTTGTCATATTATCTTTATACAAATTACTAATATCAAAATAAACACTACCTGAAAAATCTGCAACAACTGCTTTTTGTGCTTTTTCTGTCGATAATTTTTTATTAACTGGATATTCAGCTAAAATTTGACCTTTACTAATAGTTTGAGTTTTTTTTACAAAGAGTAATGACTGTCTTGGTATAAAAAAACTTGTTTTTTCATTCTTTTTACCAAGTATATTAAGAGAAAAGTCTGAGTGAACTAACTGAACATTTTCACCATATCTATTACGTGTTGGTGTCAAAACAATAGTATCTGGATATTGAACTACTCCATCCAAACTACTAACAATATTTTGAGATAATTCACCAGTAAAAACACCACCTGTATGAAAAGTACGCATTGTTAATTGTGTTCCAGGTTCACCAATTGATTGAGCAGCAATAATACCAATAGCTTCTCCTAAATCAACAAGATTACTGTGAGCTAAATTCCAACCATAACATAATTGACATACTGAACGTAAAGATTGACATGTTAATGGTGAACGGACTAAAATATTGAACAGATTTAAGTTAGTAATTTTTTCTACTAAATAAGTATCAATACACTGATTAGACTTAGCTATGACCTCATTATTTCTTAAATCAATTATATCTTCAGCTAAAACTCTACCTAATAATGATTGTTTCAATGAAATTAATGTTTTTCTGTTATCAACCATTTCTTCTAATAAAATAGCTTTTTCAGTTTTACAATCATACTCTCGAATAATAACATCTTGAGCAACATCAACTAAACGACGAGTTAAGTAACCAGAATCTGCTGTTCTTAAAGCTGTATCAACTAATCCTTTTCTAGCTCCATATGAAGAAATAAAATAATCTGTAATTGTTAAACCTTCTCTAAAATTATGAAAGATGGGTAAGTCAATAATCTGTCCTTGCGGATCAGCCATCAATCCTCTCATACCAACAAGCTGTTTAACTTGAGAAATATTTGCTCTAGCTCCAGAAAAGGCCATTATATAAATTGAATTTAATGGGTCAGTTTGCTTAAAATAATTAATAACTTCTTGTTTTAAATTATCACTAGCATAATTCCAAGTATCAATGACTTTTTGGAACCTTTCAACAGCAGTAATTTCACCCCTTTTATAACGTTTATCAGTTTCTTGAATTGATGAAAATGTTAAGTTCAATAAATTTTGTTTACTAGGTGGAATCCGTAAATCTTCTAAACTTAAAGAAATGCCAGCTTTAGTGGCATAATAAAACCCTAAATCTTTTAATTTATCAGCCATATTAGAAGCACGAGCAATACCATAAGTTCTAAACGCCCAAGTTATTAATTTCTTCAATTCAGATTTATCAATAACTTTATTAAAAAAATAAATGCTTGATAACCTATTTTTCATTTAAAATTTAATCCTTTTTTCCTAAGAATAAATAATTAGAGAATGTTCAATCGCTTTATTGAATAAAATTCGACCAACAGTAGTTCTTATGTATTGAACTAGTTTATTTTTCTGATTATCCAACTTAATTATTAAATTTGGATAATACAGAACTGCATTACCATTTACATAATTTAATGTTTTAATTGGAGAATCAAAATTTGAATCAACGTTATCTAATTGACCATTAAAACGTACCCAAACAAATGCTTGCAATTCTATTTTATTATCATAATAAGAAATTATAACATCCTGTAAACTTGAAAAAAAATGATTTTTTCCTCTATTTGCGGAAGGATTTCCAGTAGTTAAATAGTAACATCCTAAAACCATATCTTGGCTAGGCATTAAAATTGGAAATCCTGTAGCTGGTGACAGAAAATTATGAGGTGCCAACATAAGCAATCTTGCTTCTGCTTGAGCTTCTAATGATAGAGGAATGTGGACAGCCATTTGATCTCCATCAAAATCAGCATTAAATGCTGGACAAACTAAAGGATGTAACTTAATTGCTCTACCATCAACTAAAATTGGTTCAAAGGCTTGAATTCCTAAACGATGTAAAGTTGGAGCTCTATTAAGTAAAACAGGATGACCATGAATAACTTCTTCTAATACATCCCAAACTAGCATATCATTCTTTTGAATAAGTTTTTTAGCTGCTTTAATGTTATTAACTAAACCCTGTACAATTAAACGATGTATTACGAAAGGTTGAAATAATTCTAAAGCCATCTCCTTAGGCAAACCACATTGATGCAATTTAAGTTTAGGACCAACAACAATTACTGATCTACCAGAATAATCAACTCTTTTACCTAACAAATTTTGTCTGAATCTACCTTGTTTTCCTTCAATAATATCAGAAAGCGATTTTAATGGTCGATTATTAGATCCAACAACAGTCCTACCTCTTCTACCATTATCCATTAATGAATCAACAGCTTCTTGTAACATTCTTTTTTCATTTCTAATAATAATTTCTGGTGCCAAGATAGCTTTTAAACGAGCTAGACGGTTATTTCTATTAATAATTCTACGATAAAACTCATTCAAATCTGCTGTCGCGAATCGTCCACCATCTAGTTGTACCATAGGTCTTAAATCTGGAGGGATAACAGGGATAACAAAAAAAATCATCCACGAAAGATTAGCTCCTGTCGCAATAAAATTTTCTAATAAACGTAATCTTTTCATTTTTTTACTAAATTTAGTAGAAACTTTTTTACTTAAATTAGGCTTTAAAGCTTCTTCTCTCAATAAATTTACTGTTGTTTGTAAATCAATATCTTTTAATAAATGATAAACTGCTTCTGCGCCAATTCCTACTTCAATATCAATAACATCATTAGCACTTTTATATAAATTGTCTTCTAATAATCTCCACTCATATCCTTCAAGTAACTGTTTATATTCAAGTTTATCGTTATTTCCAGGATTTAAAACTACATAAGAATGAAAATAGACTATTTTTTCAACATCTTTAACTGCTAAATCTAAAGCTAAAGCAATATAACTGGTACTTCCTTTGAGGTACCAGACATGTGTAACAGGTGCTGCTAATTCAATATAAGCCATTCTATTACGTCGAACTTTAGACTCAGTTATTTCAACACCACATCTTTCACAGACAATACCTTTATAGCGAAAACGTTTATATTTACCACAATGACATTCCCAATCTTTAACTGGACCAAAAATGCGTTCACAGAATAAACCATCCATTTCTGGTTTTAAAGTTCTGTAATTAATTGTTTCTGGTTTTGTTACTTCACCAACAATTTGACCATTAGGTAAAGTTCTTTCACCCCAAGAACGTATTTTATCTGGAGAAGCAAGACTAATCTTAATATAATCGAAGTGATTTTCGAGTTGAGTCATATGTTAAAGATCCTCAATATAAAAAAACATCTTTTACTATAGGGAAATCATGATAAGAATTATAATTAGCAACAATATTAGTATCAGCATCGTAATTAAATTCAATTTTATGTACTGAAATATCTAACCCTAGAGACTGTAATTCACGCATTAAAACTTTAAATGATTCTGGTGTACCTGGTTTAGGGATTGGTTTGCCTTTTACTATAGCATTAAGAGCTTCATTACGTCCTTGCATATCATCAGATTTTACTGTAAGCAATTCTTGCAAAGTATATGCTGCTCCAAACGCTTCTAATGCCCAAACTTCCATTTCGCCTAGTCTTTGTCCTCCATGCTGAGCACGACCACCTAGTGGTTGCTGAGTAACTAGAGAATATGGGCCTGTAGATCTTGCATGAATTTTATCATCAACCAAATGCACTAATTTTAACATATAAGCTTTACCTACTGTAATAGGATTATCAAAAGGCTCCCCAGTTCTTCCATCAAATAAGGTAGTTTTACCAGGATAATCATGACTAAACAACCAAGAATTTCCACTAGAAATACTTGCTTGTTTTAATTTATTATTAACTAATGCTCTAGAAGCTTCTTGACCATACATTTCATCAAAAGGAACAATTTTAAATCTTTTACTAAGATAATGACCAGCTAAACCTAATAAACACTCAAATAATTGTCCTACATTCATGCGTGAGGGTACACCAAGTGGATTTAAAATAATGTCAACATGTGTACCATCAGGTAAAAAAGGCATATCTTGTCTTGGTAAAATTCTTGAGATGATGCCTTTATTTCCATGTCGACCAGCCATTTTATCACCAACTTGAATTTTACGTTTTTGTGCTACATAAATTCTAACAATAATATTCGTACCTGGAGGTAGATCGTCTCCATTCTGTCTTTTAAAGACTTTAACATTAACTACTCTACCTTTAGCAGCATTTGGCAATCTTAATGAAGTATCTCTAACATCTCTTGCTTTCTCACCAAATATAGCTCTCAATAATTTACCTTCAGGTAACTGATCAGATTCACCTTTAGGAGTAATTTTACCAACTAAGATATCTCCTGAATCAACCCAAGATCCAACAGCAATTATACCATTTTTATCTAATAAAGAAATAAAATTATCACTAATATTTGGAATATTACGTGTAATTTCTTCAGGACCTAATTTTGTTTGACGACATTCAATTTCATATCTCTCAATATGTATCGAAGTATATAAATCATCATAAACTAATCTCTCGCTTATTAAAAAAGCATCTTCATAATTATAACCTTCCCAAGGCATATAAGCGACTAAAATATTCTGACCTAAAGCAATTTCTCCTGACTCTGTAGATGCACCATCAGCAATAGCTTGACCTTTATCAATTTTTTCTCCAGGCCAAACAATAGGTCTTTGATTGATGCATGTATCCTGATTTGATCTATAATACTTTTTTAGTCTATAATGAATTATTTTACCATCATAATCTTGAATACCAATCTTAGTTCCAGAAACGTAATTAACTATACCATCAGTTCTACTTACAATTATCATGCCCGAATCTCTAGCTACTTTTGACTCTAGGCCTGTACCAACAATAGGCTTTTCCGGATATAATAAAGGAACTGCTTGCCTTTGCATATTAGAACCCATTAAAGCTCTGTTAGCATCATCATGTTCTAAAAAAGGAATTAGAGAAGTTGCAGCAGATATTACTTGTATCGGAGAAACAGCAATATAATCAATATGACTGCTAAGAGAAGTAGTAAATTCTTGTCTATATCTTACTGGAATATGTTTATCCTGAATATAAAGACTTTGTTTAAGCAGAATATCAGCAGGAGCAATCTTTAGTTCATCTTCTTGATCAGCAGTAATATACATCAATGGTTCTGTTTTTAGAACTTTAGAATCACTAACACTATAACAAGGAGTTTCAATAAAACCATATAAATTAACACGAGCATAAATACTTAATGAACCTATTAAACCTGCATTAGGTCCTTCTGGAGTTTCGATAGGACAAATACGTCCATAATGACTTGGATGGAGATCTCTTACTGCAAAACCAGCTCTATCTTTATTTAAACCACCTGGACCTAAAGAACTGATCCTTCTTTTATGGGTAAGCTCTGATAAAGGATTTGTTTGATCCATAAATTGAGATAATTGACTAGAACCAAAAAATTCACGAATTGAAGCAACTAAAGGTTTTGGATTTACTAAATTTGATAAACTCAGAGAATCAAGATCACAAATAACCATTCTTTCTCGAATAATTCGTTCCAAACGACTAACGCCAATACGAATTTGATTCTGTAAAAGTTCACCAACAGATCTAACTCTACGATTCCCTAAATGATCAATATCATCAAAAGTACCTACATTTTGTTCTTTAATGTTAATTAAATAGTCAATAGCAACAATAATATCTTGAGGAGATAAAACTCTGAAGTTTTTAGGAACTTTTAAACTTAACTTTTGATTAATTTTGTGCCTGCCAACCTCACTTAGATCATATCTTCTAGGATCAAAAAAACGAGAATATAACATTTGTCTAGCAATTAATAAAGTTGAAGGCTCATTAGGACGTAATTTACTATATACTATCAAAATTGATTCTTCATCAGTTAATTCTTCTACAGAATATTTGCCCACTTCTTTAAATAGCTCTTTTTGTTCATATAAAGCAGAGCCTTTAACCAAAAAATTATATTTATTCAAACGAATTTTAATTTCTTCACGGTTTAAGCCAATAGCTCTCAAAAAAACATAAGCATTAACTTTATGAGTTTTATCAATTTTTACCCAAATTTGGTCTTTTGCATCAATTTCAAATTTTAACCATGAACCTCTATTAGAGATTAGACTAGCACTATATATATACTTATTATTTTTATCCAATTCTTTCTTATAATATATACCAGGACTTCTAACAATTTGATTAATGATGACTCTCTCTGTACCGGATATAACAAAAGTTCCTCTATTTGTCATTAAAGGTATATCACCAATAAAAACTTGCCTTTTTTTATATTTTTTATGTCTATCTATATTAACTGAAGAATTATTGTAATCAAAGTTTTTTTGTTTTTTGATGAATTCAGTATCTTTTCTTGTTAATTTTGAAGGTATATAAATTTGTACACTATATGTTTTATCACGACTTTTAGCTTTACGAACACTATAGCGAGGAAATTTTAATTTATAATCTCGACCAAAGAACTTTATCTCTAGTTTACCTGTAGGATCAGTAATAATAGGAAAGGAATCTAAAACTTCAACTAAACCCTTTTCTAAAAAAAGCCTAAAACTTTTAATTTGTATTTCAACTAAATCTGGTACTATAGATACAGAAATATTTTTTTGTAACATAAAAAACTCCAGATAGATAACATAACAAAAAATTGACTATTTAAATATAACTAAAATAGCTTATTATCAAAAAAATAAATTAGTTAATAATTAATAATAACAACAAAACTATTTAATTATTTCTAATTTTATAAAAATTTCAATCAAAAATAATTATTTTAAATGTTTAATGATTATAAATTTACTTAAAGAATATGATCTATATATTAAGATTTAATGAATCATATTAGCTAATTTTGATTTTTTACGTGATGCTGTATTTTTATGTAAAATTTTCTTTTTTACAGCTTTATCTATTTTTTTATAGACTAAAGATAAATTATTCTTAGATATGTCTATATTTTTTTGAGTACTTAAATCATCTTTTGATATACTCTTTAAACTGAATACATATGTTTTTATTGCTTTTTTTATCGATAATTTATATTTTTTGTTGCGATTACGGTTTCTTAATATAATTTTACTATTTTGAAGCTGAGATTTAGTTTGAGGCATATGATAAATTTACAATTCGAATTATACTAATGTAAAATTACTTTAAAGTTTTCATAATTATACATTATCAATACAAGATATACAATATTATATAAAACTTGATAATCAAGAATAATTTATGAAACTATTGGATATTAAATCAAAATGATATAAAAGATAACTTATGGGAAAAAATAAAGGATCAAGAATAACGATAACATTAGAATGTGAATGCAGAAATAATAAAAGAATTAAAAGAAAAAATGGTATTGCTCGTTATACTACTTGCAAAAATAAGAGAAACACACCAAATCGATTAGAAATAAAAAAATTTTGTACTTATTGTAATATGCATGAAATATTTAAAGAAATTAAGTAAAAAATATAATTTAATGAACACATACAAAAAAAATAGTTTTAAAGAATTAAAAAAAGATTCAAAAGAAATAGTAGATTATAAAGACATAGATTTATTAAGAAAGTTCATTAATGATCAAGGTAAAATTTTATCTCGTCGCTCTACTGGATTAAATTCAAAGCAACAGAAAAAAATTACCAAATCCATTAAAAGAGCTCGCTTACTTGCATTACTACCATTTTTAAAAAAAGATTAACGATTATAATAAAAATAAAACGATTGAAAGTAAATATACTTTCATCTTTTAAAAAAAATTATAAAGTTTTTTCTTTAGGAACTAAATCATAGGCTTCTATAATATCTAAATCTTTCCAAGATTCAAAATTTGACATTAATCCACATTCATTAATTGCAGCAACTTCTTCAACATCGCTTTTTATTCTTTTTAGTGAGCTAATGAAACCTTCATATACAAGTAAATTATTACGATAGACATAAATATAAGATTTTATAGTTAATTTACCTTCATTAACTAAACAACCAGCAACATAGCCTTTATTCATACTAAAAACTGTTTGCACAATAGCTTTACCTCTTAAAACTTTTTCATAAGCTGGTTCAATTAAACTAAGCATATTAGTTTGAACATATTGTAACAAATCATAAATAATATTAAAGACCTTAAAATTTATTTTATATTTTTTCAATAAACTACGAATATGAGATGAAACATTAACATTAAATGCTAAAATAGAAGAGTTAGTTGCTACTGCAAGCTCAACATCAGTGTTTGAAATATTCCCAAAACTAGCAGAAATAATATTAATTTGAACTTTTGACTGAGAAATATTAGATAAAAGATCTAAGATAGCTTCTAATATACCTTGGGTATCTGCTTTCAGAATTAACTTTAATTGCTTTGTATCTAAACTAACATCAAAAGTAATTCGTGTGTTTAAAAATTTTAATGCAACATCAACTTGTTTAATAGTAGAATGTTTTAAACAATATTCTTTAGCACTTTTTTCATCATTAAGAACACAAAATAAAGATCCTGCTTCAGGTAATTTTGTAAAACCTAACACTTGCACAAGAGAAGATGGTCCAGAAAACTTAATTTTTAAATTATACACATCTCTAATACTTTTAACTTTTCCATATAAATTTTCAGAAACAATTATATCACCAAGTTTAAGAGTACCATTCTGAATTATAACATTAGCTATAGAACCTTGTTTTTTATCGATATATGTTTCAAGAATAGTTCCAACAGCTAATTCTTGTGGATCAGCAAGAAAATTTTTAGTATTTGATAACACACAAATTTCAGATAATAATAAATCAATATTTTTACCATTAATTGAACTAACTTCAATAACAGGAATACTACCTCCCCATTCTTTACACAACATGTCGTAATTAGCTAAATCTTGTTTAATCTTTGAAAGATTATTTGATAATTTATCTGATTTAGTAATTACTACAATACAAGATAAACTCATATCTTTGATATAATTAATAGCTTCAATGGTCTGTGGTTTCAGCCCATCATCAACAGCAATAACTAATAAAGCAATATCAGTTACTTTAGCTCCTCTAAGTCGCATTTTTTTAAAGGATTCATGCCCAGGTGTATCCAAGAAAATTAGTTTATATTGTTCAAGATTATAATTCCAAAATATTTCATAACCTGAAATAGCTTGGGTTATTCCGCCAGATTCTTTACATACTAAATTTGTTTCTAATATTGAATCGAGCAAACTAGTTTTACCATGATCAACATGACCTAAGAGAGTGATTATCGGAGCTCTTTTAATAGTCATTAAAGAATCAGTATTTATAATTGCATACTTAGTTATCATATCATCTACACCTTTAGTTGATGAGGATTCAATTAAATTAAAACCATAATTTTCTGCAATACTTCTTATTATACTCAAATCAAGTATATCGTTAATAGTCGCAGAAATACCTTTGTTTAAAAATAAATAAGTGATTATTTCAGCTTCAGGTACATTCATATTTAATGATAAATCATTTATACTAAGAGGTTTATTTAATAAAATACTTTTATTTTTATCTGACTGTAAAGAACTCTCATTTTGCTGAGATTGAAGAGAATCTTGAAATACATTATCATATTCTAAAGGATCTAATTTTGACTTATATCTTTTTTTGTTTTTGGAACTAGATTTTAAAGACTTAACATTTGATCTGTTTAATAAATTTTGAGTAAATAAATCATCTGATGTATTCACAAAAAGCTTAGCATCTTCTATATCATCAGAACTTTTTTGTTTATTTTTAATTAATTTAACCTTGGATTTCTTAGGTTTAATAGAATCTTGCTCATAAAAGTTAGGTTTATGCTTTTTATCAAATTTACTTTGATTACTTGTTACAGAACCAATATCATTTTTTACTACAGAATTAATATGAATTTTAGATGAAGAACTAGATGAACGCATCATAACAGTATTAAGTAATTTCGGATTTATCAATAATAAAACATCATCATAATAACCTAAGTAAGCAAAAGAATTAAGAATATTAACAATCTTAAATTCAAATTGACAAATATAATAGTTTGTATAAAACATATTCACGATATATATTAATAAAATAATTTATAAAATTTATAGTTTTATAAGATATTACAATTATATTAATAATAAAAATAGATCTAAAACATAAACAGATTAAATCATGCCTAGACTTCAAAAAAACGACAACTTTATAGATAAAACTTTCACAATATTAGCAGATATAGTATTAAAAATATTACCAACAAGTAAAGAAGAAAAAGAAGCATTTTATTATTATAGAGATGGAATGTCTGCACAATCAGAAGGAGAATATGCAGAAGCTTTAGAAAATTACTATGAAGCATTACAATTAGAAGAAGATCCATACGACCGTTCATATATTTTATATAACATTGGATTAATATATGCAAGTAATGGAGAACAGATTAAAGCATTAGAATATTATCATCAAGCTTTAGAATTAAATTCTAATTTGCCACAAGCACTTAATAACATAGCTGTGATATATCACTATCAAGGTTTAAAGGCAATAAGTAACAAAAAAATCAACTCATCAAAAGAGATGTTTACAAAAGCTGCAAAATATTGGGAACAAGCTATTACTTTAGCTCCTAATAATTATATTGAAGCACAAAATTGGTTAAAAACAACTGGTCGAGAATATAATCTAGACTAAAAATACAACAAATAGAACAAAATAAATTACATATATTATATAATAATATTAATTAAGTAATTTATTTACTTTAAATTAATATAAGAAACTCTGCTAATTAACTAATTACTAATATATAAAGTCAGTATGAAATCATTAAAAGAAGGATCAGTTACGCAAATAATTGGACCTGTTTTAGATATAGAGTTTCCAAATGGAAAATTACCTAGATTGTTTAACGCTTTAAAAATACAGGGGCCTAACGATACTATTACATGTGAAGTACAGCAACTACTCGGAGACAATAAAGTTAGAGCAGTTGCTATGAGTTCTACTGAAGGACTAAAAAGAGGAGCTGAAGTTATTGATACAGAAAAACCTATAACAGTTCCAGTTGGTATACCAACATTAGGAAGAATTTTTAACGTACTAGGAGAACCCGTAGACAACTTAGGAGACGTTGCATCAACTGATTCTTTGCCAATACATAGAGTAGCACCATCATTCACTCAACTTGAAACAAAACCATCAATATTTGAAACAGGCATTAAAGTAGTAGACTTACTAGCTCCATATCGAAGAGGTGGAAAAATTGGGCTATTTGGCGGAGCAGGAGTAGGCAAAACTGTATTAATTATGGAGTTAATTAATAACATAGCTAAAGCACATGGAGGAGTATCTGTATTTGGCGGAGTAGGAGAAAGAACAAGAGAAGGAAATGACTTATATGAAGAGATGAAAGAATCAAAAGTAATCAATGCAGAAAAATTAACAGAATCTAAGGTAGCGCTTGTATATGGACAAATGAATGAACCACCAGGAGCTCGAATGAGAGTAGGTTTAACTGCTCTTACAATGGCAGAATATTTTCGTGATATTAACAAACAAGATGTTTTGCTATTTATTGATAATATATTTAGATTTGTACAAGCTGGATCTGAAGTATCAGCTTTGTTAGGTCGTATGCCTTCAGCAGTTGGTTATCAACCAACATTAGCTACTGAAATGGGTGCGTTACAAGAAAGAATTACATCAACTAAAGATGGATCTATTACATCTATACAAGCTGTATATGTACCAGCTGATGATTTAACAGATCCTGCTCCAGCAACAACTTTTGCACATCTTGATGCAACAACAGTTTTATCTAGAGGACTAGCTGCTAAAGGAATCTATCCAGCTGTAGATCCTCTAGGATCTACATCGACAATGCTACAGCCTGATATTGTAGGATCTACACATTATTCAACAGCTCAACAAATAAAATCAACACTACAAAGATATAAAGAGTTACAAGACATAATTGCAATTTTAGGACTAGATGAATTGTCTGAAGATGATCGTTTAACTGTAGCTAGAGCTAGAAAAATTGAAAGATTTTTATCACAACCATTTTTTGTAGCAGAAGTATTCACTGGATCTCCAGGTAAATATGTTTCACTAGAAGAAGCAATTAAAGGTTTTCAAATGATTCTAAAAGGAGAACTAGATGATTTACCTGAACAAGCTTTTTATTTAGTAGGAAATATAGAAGAAGCAATAACTAAAGCAGAGACTTTAAAATAAAATAATATTATGACACTAAAAATTCGCGTAATTGCGCCAGATAAAATAGTTTGGGATGCAGAAGCAGAAGAAATTATTTTACCTAGTAGTACAGGACAGTTAGGTATATTAACAGGACACATTCCACTACTAACTGCATTAGACATTGGCGTAATGCGTGTTAGAATAAATAAAGACTGGAAGCCTATTATATTGTTAGGTGGTTTTGCAGAAGTGAAAAATAATAATATAACAATACTAGTTAATGGAGCTGAAGAAGTAACAGAAATTAATTTAGAAAATGCTAAAAACGATTTAGAAGAAGCAACTAACGCTGTTGAAGAAGCTAATTCAAGTAAAGAAAAAATAGAAGCAACTCAAGTACTTAGAAAAGCAAAAGCAAAACTACAAGCTGCAATAGTAAGTAATAACTAAATACTTTAATTAAAACCTGAAAATAAATTTTCAGGTTTTAATTAGAATATAAAAAAAGAGCAAATCGATTAACTTAAGCCTGAACAAATATAATCAAAATATAGCCCCATTTCTTTTCCAGCATCAGACCCTACTAACGAAGTAGTGACTTCTTTCATCGCTTGTATAGCTTGGATTGTTGCTCCAATTGGAACACCTAATGAATTATATGTTTCTTTTAAACCATTTAAAACTCGCTCATCTAAAATTGATGGATCACCTGCTAACATTCCATATGTAGAATATCTTAAATAATAATCCAAATCTCTAATACAGGCAGCGTATCGTCTAGTTGTATACATATTGCCACCCGGTCTAGTAATATCTGAATATAATAACGCTTTAGCAACAGACTCTTTGATTATAGTAGCAGCATTAGCAGCAATGGTAGCTGCTGCTCGCACTCTTAATTCACCAGTTTGAAAGTAACCTCTTAATTTTTCTAATGAATTATCATCTAAATATTTTCCTTGAACATCTGCTGTATTAATTACAGAAGTAATAGCATCTTGCATAAAATAAATTTCCTTATGTTTTAATATAAAGCTAATCTGAAATTTTAGTAAATATAAATTAATTACAATACAGTCAAAAAATCAAACTACTGCATAGCACCTAAAGTATAGTCAAAGTAGAAGCCTGCTTCAGCAGCATCTTCACCAGAAAGCAGAGAACAAGCTATATTTTTCATACAACGAACACCTTCAGCAACACCAGAAATAGGTGTACCTAGTGAACTATACATCTCTTTAACACCAACTAAACCAATTTCTTCAATAGGTGTTACATCTCCAGCTACAATACCATAAGTAACAAGTCTTAAATAGTAATCTAAATCTCTTAAACAAGTTGCTGTCATCTCTTCTCCATAAGCATTACCTCCTGGAGATACTACATCAGTTCGTTTTTGAAATAACTGTTGACCTCCTTGCTTTACAACAAGTTCACGATTATCAGTCAATATTTGAGCTATTCTTAAACGTCTTTGACCAGATAGTACAAAACTTTTAATTCGATCTAATTCTCCAGGACTAAGATATCTTGCTTCTGCATCTGCATTTACAATAGATTTAGTAACAATACTCATAATTTAAACTCCTTATATTTTTACATCAATTATATAGATTATAAAGCTAGAACTAAATTTATTTAAATTATTCTAAAAACAAGTGACTTCATCTGACTATATATCTGAAGAATAGAATAATAAAAAAAATGTATAATCAAATCATTTTAGAAATAACTAAATATATTTTAAGAAAAAGTACTAAAGCAAGAAAGTTAATATAGACTTAGACTTAAAATAATAGATCATTAGTAACTAGATATTGACCGAAAACTTGATATAACAATATCAGTATTTTGCTTAGTAAAAGAGTTATATAACTTTTCTGTATTTGGAAAATTTGCTGCTGGTAATGTAGGAAAACGACGATAAGGAACTTTATTAACACCAAAAATTTGTTTATACTCATTACTGTTTACTATTGTATAAATAAGAGAATATAAACCTTGAGAAGCCAAAATTTGATTATAATATCTAATCTCTGACTGATTATTAGGAGCTCTGCCTAAAAAATGTTTGGTAGATAATTCAATAACTTTAGTGTTTGGATAAGGCTCATAGAATTCTTTTCGGTACAAAGTAGAACAACCCAACTTTTGAACGAGCTCTTTAACTGTAATTTTAGAATTTACAAAGCTTTTTTCTAAACCATAAAACTCATCACCAATACAAAAAGAACCCAAATCTCTTTCAAATATATGCCTATAAGTAGCTCGTAAAATTTGAATTTTATCAGAAAAATTTGATGATTCATTTAATACAAATAACTTAAATTGATATCTTCTACTAGTAACACCTTGCAATATTCTTTTTTTCATACTACTCATACTGCGCTCTTCTTTAATTTGACTTAAATTCATAAAATCAACTTGATTAAATTTAGTGAAAGAACTAATAATATTACTATTATTGGATAGACCCCTAGAAGAAATAGAGCTCGAAGTAACATAACGTTCATAAGGTACAATAAAATCTCCAAAAGACTCATTATACTCTAAGCTATTGAGCATCAAGTCAATCATAGAATAGTAACCTTCTTTATAAACAAGATCGAAATATTGATCGATTTCTTGTCTACTATATGTTGGTCTACCAATTAACTTAACATGTATATACTCAATAGCTTTACAAATATATAATTTATCCCAATATAATGATCTAAATACAGAAGACTTTAAAAGTAGACTAATAAATTTTTTGACAGAAATTAAATCATTTTGAAACTGATTTTCATACTTTAAAAGAGAAGATAACTCTTCTTTATAGACAAATCTACCAAAAATTCTTAAGTAAATAGCTGATATTATTTGTTGAGTTGTCAGTAAACTATCTTTTTTACTAAAGATAACTGGACCTATAATTTTAATGTCCATATTTCTTAAATTGGGACTACTTATTTGATTGTATATACCTGGTCCATACCTTACTAAAAGTCTCCTAGTATCTCTTGTAAAAAAAGATGATTTCGTTTTTAAAGCAACAATATTTTTGGGAAAAATTGCACCAAATTGTAATGATAAAGGATCATTACTTAATCCATATGGATGTTGATTAGATAACTTAGATTTATAATCAGCAAATAAAGTAATAAATTCAGGAATTTTTCTAAAAACTGTACTATAGTTGAATAACCTAATTTGGGGCCCCCAATTTCTAGATTCTTGAGCTTCTTCGCCTAAATTACGTAAATAAGGCACTGTTTCTTCACCAAAATAATCTGCATATTCTTGAGAATTAATTAAATTATCTATCAAACTATTAATTCCACTATTAGAAAGAATAGCAAAATATTTTTGAAATTCTTCTATTGAACTTAAACCTCTACCTAAGAAATGTCTACAAGATAATTCAATAACACGACTATTAACAAAAGATTGATTAAACTGTTGTTTATAAATAAATGATTTACCTAGACATCTAATAAACTCTTTAATCGATAATTTACCAATTTTTACTTGAGATTCTAAATCAGTAAATTTTAGATTATATGCTTTAGAAATATCTCTCTCAAAAATTTGTCTATAACAAGCACTTATAACTACTTTTTTTTCATCTGTAGATAAACTACTTTTAATTACAAATTTTTGATTAGCAACACCAGCTTTATTGTAAACTTGAGGTAGACGTAAACCTTGCATGTCACATGATGATCTTTTGCGTAATTTATCACTTAGGCTAGAAGATTCAAACTCTAAAATTAAAACATCAAAATATTGCTTCACTAACTGCTTAGACTCTATATCATAATCAAATAAATTCAAAGACAACTTACGCATCTCACGCAGAGCTACTATTGCAGCAGCACTAGAGCAAGCATTATCAATCAATTCTCTCAATCCACGTATATTAACAGAAAGAATATTAGAATCTCCAGATATAATTGCATAAGTTAAATATCTTAAAAACCAATCCAAATCACGCAAAGACTTTTTCATACGTTCAGATCCATACCTTACAACATTAATTGGCTTAAAACCTGGCGGGAGAGGATCATTAGCATCGAATAATGAGGAAGAAATATTATCCAATAAACTAGTTGAAGAATTTCCGGACAATTGCTGGGACATAGAAATTTCACTACTTAAGTTACTATCCAAAAATGAAGCTTGAGGTCTTTCTAAATAAGAAATAGCAGAGCCTCCAACAAAAATTTTATCAGCAGCTTTAGAAACTAAATAATTAGCATTTTTAGTTATTAACTGAGCTACTTCTAAACGTTTATTCCCAGAACTAAAAAAAGAAACTAATTGATTAAGCTCACCCAATTGCAAAAATCGATCTTGCTGCTCAGCTTGTAAAATACTAGATAAAGAAACTGTTCTATAAAGTTTAGGTTTTACTACAGGACTACCACCGCTAGCTTTAACAATCATAAAAAATATAAATCCTTAATTTTACAAATTAATAATAAGCTTAAATCTTGTTATATTCATACGATAACAAATAGATGAAATTATTAATATAATATAATTAAATATAAAAACTACCTTGAATAAAGATAACTTTTTTAATACTTATAATAACAAGAAGAATATGAAACAAATATATGAAAAAGATAGAGACAAATATATGCCTATTATTGAACACTTAAATGAACTGAGAAAAAGGATGCTTTTATCATTTATCATTTTTATTATAGCATCAATAATTTGTATAACCTATACAAAGGAAATAGCACTAATTGTACAAAAGCCTGCTATAGGAATTAAGTTCTTACAATTAGCTCCAGGAGAATACCTCTTTGTTTCGATAAAACTTGCACTTTATTCTGCAGTTATTATTAGCAGTCCTTTTGTTATATACCAAATATTACAATTTATTTTGCCTGGTTTAACGAAAAGAGAAAGCTTATATTTAATTCCCATGCTAATAAGCTCTATACTATTATTCTTTATCGGAACATTTTTTTCCTACATGTTCTTAATTCCAATGACATTAAAATTTTTAATTAGTTACGGATCTGAACTAATAGAACCTATCTGGTCATTTGACGAATACTTCAATTTTGTAACTATAATAATATTGAGTACAGGCATATGTTTTCAAATACCAATAATACAAATTATATTAGGAATTACAAATATAATAAACTGGAAAACAATGCTAAAAAAATGGAAATATGTAATATTTATAGCAACAATTGTAGGAGCTATTATAACACCTTCAACTGATCCAATAACTCAGATATGTATGACAACAACTATGCTTATATTATACTTTGGAGGAATTATTATACTAAAAACAATAAAAACATAATGAATTTAACTAAAAATATAAATTAATGATTTTATATTCAAGAATGAATATAGAATGTTATTATAAATAAAAAAATAAAAAGCAAATTTAAATCTAAACATGAAAAAAAATAGTATACTATTGAACATTAAAGAAATTTTACTAGTACTATTAAGCATTACAAGTCTAATGAGTATGACAATGTATCCAGCAAATAGCTTTCCAGTTTATGCTCAACAAGGATATGAAAATCCAAGAGAAGCTACAGGACGTATCGTTTGCGCAAATTGTCATTTAGCTCAAAAAACAGTATCAATTGAGATACCAAAATCTGTATTACCTAATAGCGTTTTTGAAGCTAAAATTTCTATTCCTTATGAATCTAACAGTGAACAAATATTAGGAAATGGATCAAAAGGAAATTTAAACACAGGCGCTATACTAATATTACCAGAAGGCTTTAAATTGGCTCCTAAAAATATACTTAATGATGAGTTAAAAAACAAAACAAAAAACTTCTATGTACAACCTTATAGCACATCAAAAGAGAATGTATTAGTTATTGGACCTTTATCAGGTAAAAATAATAAAGAAATTATATTTCCAATACTATCTCCAGATCCGAAAAAAGATAAAGATACATTTTTTTTAAAATACCCAATATATGTTGGAGCTAATAGAGGAAGAGGTCAAATATATCCAACAGGAGATAAATCTAATAATAACGTAATTACTTCTAACGTAAACGGTAGAGTTAATAAAATTGAGGAACAAACTTCAGGAGAATTTTTAATTAATATAGAAAAAACTAATGGAGAAACTATTAATGAAAAAGTTCCAAAAGGTTTAAAAATTTTAGTATCAGAAGGTAATAATATTTCAATAAATCAAAATTTAACTAATGATCCAAACGTTGGAGGATTTGGTCAAAACGAAACTGAAATAGTATTACAAAATCCTACAAGAATTAAAAATATGATTCTATTTTTTGTCAGTGTTACATTAGCACAAATATTTTTTGTTTTAAAGAAAAAACAATGGGAAAAAGTACAAGCAGCAGAAATGAAATTTTAATATTAAATAATATTAAAAATAACTATAAATACTATTTAATAAATTTCTTATTTCAATATTAAGAAAGTAATTTTTGTACAGCTTCAACAATTTGTTGAGGCTGTACAACAGTTGCTTTTTCTAAAGTACCATTATACGGAGTAGGAATATCTTGAGAAGATAATCTAACAATAGGGGCATCTAAAAGATCAAAATAATTATCATTTACTTGAGCAATCACTTCTGCTGCTATGCCACCAGTTTTCATACATTCCTCAACAATCAATAAACGGTGAGTTTTTTGTAAAGATTCAACAATCGACTTAATATCAATAGGCTTTAAAGAAATTAAATCAATTACTTCAGGATCACATCCAGATCCAATTAAAATATCTACGGCTTGTAAAACATGATAACGCATACGAGAGTAAGTAACAATAGTAACATTAGTTCCAGATCTAACCAATTCAGCTTTATCTAAAGGAACAAAATATTCATTCTGGGGAATATCATCTTGTAAATTATAAAGTAAAACATGTTCAAAAAGAATGACAGGATTATTATCACGAATAGCAGACTTCAGAAGTCCTTTAGCATTGTAGGGAGTTGAACAAGCAACAATCTTTAAACCTGGTATTGCTTGAAAGTATGCTTCTAATCTTTGAGAATGTTCAGCTCCAAGCTGTTTACCAACACCACCTGGTCCACGTATTACTAAAGGTATTTTAAAATTACCTCCAGAAGTATAACGTAACATGCCTGCATTGTTAGAAATTTGATTAAATGCTAAAAGTAAAAAACTCATATTCATTCCTTCAACTACTGGCCTTAAACCAGTCATAGCAGCTCCAATAGCCATACCCATAAAACTGTTTTCAGCAATTGGTGTATCCAAAACTCTAAGATCTCCGTACTTCACATGTAGATCTTTAGTAACTTTATAAGATCCACCATAATGTCCTACATCTTCTCCTAAGATAAAAACGGACCTATCTCTATGCATTTCTTCATCAGTAGCTTCACGTAAAGCATCAAATAAAAAAATTTTACTCATAATTTCACTATATTATTTTATAAATTTATCAAAGTAGAAATAAATAATTTAATCTTCTACAAACAAATATTTTTTTAGTTCATCAATATTGGGTTCTGGACTAGATAGAGCAAAATCAACAGAATGCTGAATATTTTGTTTCACTTTTAATTCAAGTTTACTTAAAATAATAGAATCAACTAATTGATTTTTAACAATATAGTTTCTAAAATTTTTAATAGGATCACGAGCTAACCATGCATTTTTTTCTTGCCTTGATCTTAACTCATCAGGATCAGCTAACGAATGTCCTCTAAAACGATATGTTAATGCTTCTATTAAAGTAGGACCTTTACCAGATCTAGCTCTAGCAATAGCTGTTTTTGCAACATCTCTCACAGCTAGAACATCCATACCATCTACTTCAATACCTGGTAAACCAAATGCTTGAGCTTTTTGATGAATTTCAGGTAAAGAAGTTGAACGATGATGTGCCATTCCAATTGCCCATTGATTATTTTCTACAACAAATATGATGGGTAATTTCCATAATACAGACATATTCAAACATTCAAAAAATTGACCATTATTAGTAGTACCATCTCCAAAAAAACAAACGGTAACACTCAATAAACTATTTGTATTTAAAATTTGTTTCTTATAAATACTTTGAAATGATGCTCCAACAGCTACTGGAATACCTTCTCCAATAAAAGCAAAACCACCTAAAAAATTATGTTTAGCAGAAAATAGATGCATTGATCCACCACGTCCTTTACTACATCCCGTTTCTTTACCAAATAATTCTGCCATAACATGATTAGGAGAAACACCTTTACTTAGAGCATGGACATGATCTCGATATGTACTACAAACATAATCATCAGAATTAAGTAACTTAATAACCCCAGTAGATACAGCTTCTTGTCCATTGTATAAATGAACAAAACCGAACATCTTTCCACGATAATACATCTGTGCACACATATCTTCGAAATAACGTCCCAATAACATATCTTTATATAAAGTAATAACTTCATCTTTACTAATATTACTAGTGTTACTAGTAATATTTGATAAAACAGCTAAAGGTAAAACCGTTTTTATTTTTTCTTTACACATCTTAATCTCAGTATCTCCTAGAAGATTAATATATAAAATAAATATACTAATTAATTAATTATATCATAATTATATGAATAAGACATAAAATATAATTAGTTTATTATAAAATGGATAGTATGTATGAAAAATATTATGATAATATTTTTATAATGGATATAATTTTATAACAAACTATTTTTTTAATTTAAATATGAAGTCAATACAAATTGAACTAAAACAGTTAAATCAAAATCTAAATAAAATGATTGCTACAGAAAATCCCATTTTATACTCAGCAGCAAAACAATTATTTAACGCAGGCGGAAAAAGAATTAGACCTGCTATTATATTCTTAATATCTAAACTTATCAGTCAACAAAACTCAATATCAACAGAACAAAAAAGACTAGCAGAAATTACTGAAATAATACATACAGCTAGCTTAGTACATGATGATATCGTAGATAACTGTGATACAAGAAGAGGTATAAATACTGTACATAATGTATTTAATAATAAAATTGCTGTGCTAGCAGGAGATTTTTTATTTGCACAATCATCATGGTACTTAGCAAATTTAAACAATTTAAGTGTTGTAAAAACAATTTCAAAAATAATTATTGATTTCGCAGAAGGTGAAATACAACAAGGAATTAAATCTTTTGATTCTCTAATATCAATAGAAGAATATATAGAAAAATCTTTCTATAAGACAGCTTCATTACTTGCTTGTAGCTGTAAAGCTACAACAATATTAAATAAAAGCAGTAAAGAAATACAAAATGATTTCTATTTATATGGTAAACATTTAGGTTTAGCTTTTCAAATAATTGATGATATATTAGATCTGACAGGACTATCACAAAATTTAGGGAAGCCTGCTGGTTCAGATTTACAAAATGGAAATTTAACTGCTCCACTAATATTAGCTTTAAAGAAAAAATCTAAACTTAAAAAGATGATAAATGAAGAGTTTCAATTTAAAACAAACATTAATGAAGCTATCACTATAATCAAAAAAACTAATGCTATACAAAAAGCTAAAGATATAGCTGAAGAGCATATTCAACTAACTATACATATATTAAAAAATAAATATCCTTATAATAAAAATAAAGAGTTATTATCAATAACATATTATATATTAGAAAGAATTTACTAAACCGATGAGTTACTAGATTTAATAAATTGAATAAAATAAGTAAAGGCTTGCTCATCGATTAAAGCTAGCTGAGATAAAACTTTACGATTTAAGGCAATATTTCTCTTTTTCAACAAATAAATAAATTGACTATAATTAATATTGTAGAATCTAGTTGCAGCATTAATACGAATAATCCATAAACGACGATAATTACGTTTTCTATGTTTTCTACCAATATATGAATACTTTAAAGCCTTAAGCACTTGTTGTTTAGCTGTTCGAAAAAGTTTAGAATGAGAACCTCTAAATCCTTTGGCTAATTTCAATATTTTTTTTCTTCTTTTACGAGCGACATTACCTCTTTTAATTCTTGTCATACATACTTTTACAATACTTATTTAATTAAAATAAGGTAAATTATTAATAAAATTACCTTTATCACGAAAATTAACAATACTAACTTTACGTAACTTACTCTTTCTTTTACTACTTTTTTTTTGTAATAAATGACTTTTACATGCCTTGTGTCTTAGTATTTTACCACGACTAGTTACTTTAAAACGCTTACTAATTGATTGATTAGTTTTTAATTTATACATATTTATTACTCAAATACAATAAAAATCATGAAAATTTTTTACGAAAATTATTAATAGAAGATATAAGCAACATTAACATAATCTTAATTAAATTAGAATTAAGTTCCTGAAATATTTTCATATTTAAATTAAAAGCAATATTAGCTTCTGCAATAATCTGATCAATTTGCTTATTATCTAGAGGTATATTATTTAAAGATTCTCTATAAACATCTTTAAACAATTTTTCATTATCAATTAATTCAAAATCATAAAAAGAGGTTCCTTTATTATTAGGAAGTTGCATAGCATTTTGAGCTATTTTTTTTAAAATTTGACCGCCGGAAAGATCACCAATATACCGAGTATAAGAATGAGCTATTAACAACTCTGGATTTGAATAACCAATTTGATGAATTCTATCAACATATATTTGAGTAGCTGAAGAAGGTTCAATTTGATTAATCCAACTACTACCATAATAATAATCTAAATCCCTAACTAAACTTTCCTTTCGGTATAATTCTGGGAAATAAATAGCATTTACGCATAAATTATTTTTGTTTTTTTCTATTTGCTCCTCAATAGCTTCATAAATAAAATATAAATTGGCAACTAACTGTCTATAAGACTGCTTATCTACTACACCACCTAAAAAAGATTTAACAAAACTCACATTTTCAGCCATACTATGAGACTTAGTTGTTCCTTTACGTAACTGCTGCGCTAAATTTGTTGACATTTTAATCTCCTTTTCTAAAACAAAAGTTTAATTAAATAAATAATAATTATCTTAATTTAGACTATAATTTTAATATTAATAATAAAATATATTATATTGAAAAATTTTATTGTATTTGATCAAATACAATAAAATTTAAATTGATTGAAAATAGTCTTTAGAACGATTAATATTACTTTTTAAGGCAGATTGACCAGGTTGCCAATTTGCAGGGCAAACTTCATCGGGGTTATTTTGAACATACTGTATTGCACTCAAAGTTCTCATTGTTTCTTCAACATTTCTTCCAACATCTAAACTATTAACAAGATAGTGTTGTATAATTCCTTCTTTATCAATAATAAAAAGACCTCTTAAAGATTTCCCTTCATTATTTAAAACATTAAAAGATAAACTTATTTCTTTACTTAAATCTGAGATTAGAGGGTATCTCAAGTCACCAACACCACCAGATCCTCGATCTAATTGCATCCATGCTAAATGACAATATTCACTATCTACAGATATACCTAAAACCTCTGCATTTAAAGATTTAATTTGGTCATACATATCACTAAAAGCAATAATTTCAGTAGGACAAACAAATGTAAAATCAAGTGGATAAAATAATAAAATTAAATACTTGCCTAAGTAATCCGATAATTTAATTTGTTTAAATTCTTGTTGATAAACACCTGTAGCAGAAAAATTTGGAGCTTTATCTCCAACTTGCAAAAAATTTTTGTTTAACATAGTAATATAAGATTAATTCATTAAGATAAAAATTTATAAAAATTAAGATGCATAAAAATAGTATATTACATAATCAAATAAAATTAATACATCTTGTGTTAAAAAGAAACTTAAAAAAATAGCGGGGAATGGATTTGAACCATTGACCTTCGGGTTATGAGCCCGACGAGCTACCAGACTGCTCTACCCCGCGGACCTAACTATCTTACAACAAATAAAGATATTATTCAAAATATAGAAATAAATAAATAAATAGCTATAAAATTAGCAAATATACTTAAACATGAGTATTTAATACGTATTATAGAAGGCGTTACCTGATAAATCCCTATTAATCTATCTTGAATTAAATAATCTGATGTTTTAATCCAAACTTGACCATCATACCAGCCTGATTCTTCATAAAAAACAGTCGCACTCATTAATCTTTTAACAACATAAGACCAACCTAAATAAAGTCTAATAAATAAGAAAAAGATCACTACATTAGAAAAAATCAGATCTAATAAAAAAAATTGACCTAAATCACTAGTATTAGTAAATAAAACAAAAAAAATACTAAAAACAACAGATAAACAAATAAAAAGATAAAACAAATTAATTATAAAGGACTTGTTAGTAGACATTGACCAAGAAAATAAAAAAGATTCTTTTAATGCAAGATATTCATTTAAGGGCTGCTGATCAAATGGAACAGGACAATCACTTTTTGTACTAAACATAAAGCATTTTAATAAAAAAATATAAAAATTAATATTAATATGAAATTTACAGCAATGAAAATATAGTAAAGATAAAAAACATAAATACGTTAAAGGCAATTACTTTTTGCACGAATAACTTATTAGATCGAAAACGAAAGATTTGATTTTGGTTGATAGGAGACCCAATATTACTATTATTAGGTGTATTAAGCAAAACAAAACATAAAGTTAATAAACTAAAAAGATACCAAAAAAATTTAAACATAATACTATTATAAAAACAAAAAATTTAACAATCTAAATTTCATTAAATTTTTTTATTTGGAATTAAATATAAAGACAATATAAACAAGACTTAATCACCTTGTATTTTTAAAAGAATAAAACCTAATACTAGACCAACAAGTATGATTAATGGGCTAATAAAAGCAGCAGTAACTATTTCTGAAAACATTGAACATACTCCCTATAATTTAAAGCTAAACTAAAAACCATTTCTACCCCAAACAACTAAAGCTATAGAAAATGTACATACAGCTAATAAAGATCCCCAACCTAAACTAATAATATCTATCATTGATACCTAATAATAATAATAAAATACTTATGTAATAAAAATAGTAAATTTAGCAATCACTAAAAAAAAATTCAGTTAATTCAATACTAACAAATAGAGAAATTAATCATTAGTATTTTCTATTAATAAAAATATTATCTTAAGAGATAAATGTAAATTTTTAAAAAGTATGTATATATAAACTCTTAGTTAGAGTTAGTATAAAAATAAAAATTACTATATACAACAAATTTTAACATAAAATAAGACATGCAAAGCACTATACAAAATACAGAGATAAAAATTAAAGAAACTTTACTAACACCTAGATTTTATACTACTGATTTTGAAGAAATGGCAAAATTAGATATATCTCTTAATAGAGAAGAATTTGAAGCACTGCTACAAGAATTTAGAACGGATTATAACAAAAAACATTTTATAAGAGATGAAGAATTTAATAAATCTTGGAATACATTAAATAATAAAACAAAAGTACTATTCATAGAATTTTTAGAAAGATCTTGTACTGCAGAGTTTTCTGGATTTCTGCTATACAAAGAATTATCAAGAAGATTAAATAAAACTAATCCGATACTTGCTGAATGTTTTTTATTAATGTCTAGAGATGAAGCAAGACATGCAGGATTTTTGAATAAGGCAATCGGAGATTTCAATATATCTTTAGATTTAGGTTTTTTAACTAAAAGTAGAAAATATACATTTTTTTCTCCTAAATTTATTTTTTATGCAACATATTTATCTGAAAAAATAGGTTATTGGAGATATATAACTATATATAGACATTTAGAAAAACACCCTGAACATCGTGTTTATCCAATTTTTAAATTTTTTGAAAATTGGTGTCAGGATGAAAATAGGCATGGAGACTTTTTTGCAGCATTATTAAAATCACAACCACAATTTTTAAACAATTTAGAATCAAGACTCTGGTGTAGATTTTTTTTAATAAGTGTATTTGCAACAATGTATTTAAATGACTTTCAAAGATCTGATTTTTATAAATCAATAGGTTTAGATGCAAGACAATATGACATGCAAGTTATACGTAAAACAAACGAAAGTGCTTCAAGAATATTTCCAATAGCCTTAAATATTGATAAGCCAGAATTTTTTAAATATCTAGATATATGTGCTTCAGAAAATAAAAAATTAATTGAAATTAACAAAAAAACAGGTAAAACACCACTAGAGTTAATTCACACAGTTCACATATATTCAAAAATAATACTAAATATAATAAAACTTTATTTAATAAAACCAATAGAATCTTATAGTATAAATGATACAATAAAATAAAAAAGTGTAAAGCTTTATTTCTTTTATCAAAAATCAACAAATTAAAGCTTAATATTTAAAACGTAAATTAATAAAATTTAGGGATATAAATGAATAATACTATCAATTTTAAAATGCCATCTCCTACTTTTGGCGGTAGTACAGGAGGCTGGCTTAAATCTGCAGAAATAGAGGAAAAATATGCTATTACATGGAATACTAGTAAAAAAAATATATTTGAGATGCCTACTGGCGGATCAGCAATAATGGCTGAAGGAGATAATTTATTATATTTGGCAAAAAAAGAACAATGTCTTGCGCTATCTAGTCAATTAAAGAAAAAATTTAAAATTACTAATTTTAAAATTTATAGAATTTTTCCAAATGGAGAAGTACAATATTTACATCCAAAAGATGGCGTTTTTCCAGAAAATGTAAATGAAGGAAGAATTGGAATAGGAAACATAAAATATAATATTGGAAAAAACGATAATCCTGTAAATAAAAAATTTACAGGTCAAGCAACATACGAATGAATTTAATAAAATACTAACAATTAAAAGATTGTAGTTACAGTCTTTTTTTGTTAAAATATAATTATATTTAGATGGGAGAGGTGGTAGAGTTGGTTGATTGCGTCTGATTTGAAATCAGATGAACCGCAAGGTTCCGTGGGTTCGAATCCCACCCTCTCCGTAAAAAATTAAATAAAAGAATTAATTACAATTAACTGCTTGTTCAATAAAAGTCACAGCTTGATTTAAAGTTGCAATTTTTTCCGCATCTTCATCAGGTATTTCTATATCAAACTCCTCTTCAATAGCCATTACCAACTCAACAGTGTCAAGCGAATCAGCCCCTAAATCATTAGCAAAATTTGCTTCTAAAGTTACTAACTGTTTATCAACTCCTAATTGTAGAGCAACAATATTTCTTACTGTCTCAAAAATTTTTGAATCTTTTTCTTTTACTGACATAAATACTCCTTAAATATCAAAATAATATTATTAAAGACCTGTATCTATAGTAATAAATTTAAAAACTATAATAAAAAATAAGATTATAGATTAATTAGGATAAATAATCAGTCTTTGATAACCCATTTTTCCAAATGTAGTATACCTTAATTGGTACAAGCTAATTAAATTAGCCTGTAATTTTCTTAAATTATAACTACGAGGTAATAACTCTACTGAATCACTATGAAAAAGTACGATTTTTTCTATAGCATTTCTTGTTTCATTTAAAACATTCAACTCATTAAAATTTTTATGTAAGCAGATTTGTTGCCAATTAATATAAGAGACTTTTTTTATATCTAACATTTGTTTTAAAGCTCTAATAATATTATTAGCACTATGACTATGTATTGTATAAATTACAATATGTCTAGATTTAGCAATTTGACGCATTCTATGATTATGCTTTATAGATGACCTAAGTCCCAAAATACAATTTGCTTTCAATAAATCACGAGTTAATGAAATAGATAACTGTAAATTTTGAATAACTGATTCTACTTGCTGGATATTTAGACCATAAGCATACAGTTTAGTTAGTTTATAATTTTCTGATACAGTATTTTTACGTATTAATGAATTATTACTTAAAATATTAAATGAATAAAGAGCACTTTTACTAGATAAATCGCAAGAATTTATTGAAGTATAGTCTTGTATCCTTGATGAATTATATGATAATACGCTAGATTTACTGGAAATAAAATTATTACTATACGAAATAAACTCAGTAAAATTCGAATTTTCACATTCAATAGAAATAGATCCATCAAAATTAAATTTACGACGTTGTAAAGAGATAGTGGATCCTTGAAGTATCTTATCAACAATATGATCAACTTTTTCATGAATTATCCAGCTATTACGCTCATGAATTTCTATTGCAACTTGAAAAGCAGGGATAGCTTTTCTTTCTAAAATACTTTTTTGAGAACCTCGTCTTTTAGCTTCATCATCACCTAAAGTAACATATTGTATACCACCAATTAAGTCAGAAAGAGTAGGATTTTTAATAATGCTATGTAGATAATTTCCATGAGCTGTACCAACTAACTGAACACCTCTTTCAGCAATTGTACGAGCTGCTATAGCTTCTAATTCGGTACCAATTTCATCTATGATTATTACTTCAGGCATATGATTTTCTACTGCTTCAATCATAACTTGATGCTGTAATTCAGGCTTTGCAACCTGCATTCTTCTAGCACGTCCTATAGCAGGATGAGGTATATCACCATCTCCTGCAATTTCATTAGACGTATCAATAATAACAACTCTTTTTTCCATTTCATCAGCTAAAACTCTTGTTATTTCACGTATAGCAGTTGTTTTACCAACTCCAGGTTTACCTAATAAAAGAATAGATTTACCTGTATATAAAATATCTCTAATTGCACTAATCGTACCAAATATAGCACGACCAACACGAAAAGTTAAACCAATAATATTTCCTTTTCTATTTTTTATAGAACTTATTCTATGTAATGTACATTCAATACCTGATCTATTATCACCACTAAATTGAGGTATCTTTTTTATACATAAATCTAAATCATTCCAAGAAATATTTACTTTTGACAAATACTCTGGTCCATCTGGAAAACGAGCTTCTGGTCTTCTTCCCAAATCCATAACTATTTCTATCAAAGACTTCTTTCTAATATGCTTATTTAAAGGATCTTGTATAAATTCAGGTAGTATATCTAAAAGCTTATCTAAATCATCAGCTATTAACATTAAATTAAATTAAAAATATGATTATATATAAAAAAATATAAGCTAAAACTATAAGTAATTTATACTAATTATATAGCAAAAAAATATTAATTAAAATATAATAAGTTACTATAAAACATAAATACATGCAAAAATATTTAGTAAAAATAAAATTCATCCCCAATAATATTAAAAAAAAATTAAGGAAAAACCGTACAAAAATTTAAAATTTGTTGGCTACAAAAAAATCTCAAAATATCATATTATGCCTATTATACAATTTCCAAATAAAAAAAGAATATGGCTATTGAAAGAAGAAATTTTATAAATAAAGTCAATTCTTATTAACTAAATAACATAAACTTAATTTATTATGATAAACATAAAAAATGTTACAAAACTTATTGACTCTATTTATCAAAATGACATAAATCACCTAAAAATAATAAAACAAAGTACTCAAATTACAATTAATAAAGTAAAAATATCACAAAAACAGAATAAAATTTTCAATACCATTAATAATAATCAAAATAACAAAAAAAACATAAACTTAGTAAATAAAAAAATCGAAAAAAAACAAGATATAAAAAATAATAATCAGCTAGAACATTCTAGTCTTTATTCAATAATTATCTCTCCAATGGTTGGCACTTTTTATAAATCACCATCTCCTAATGAACCATCTTTTATAGAAATTGGTGAAATTGCAAAACCAAAACAAATAGTCTGCATAATCGAAGCAATGAAATTGATGAACGAAATAGAGTCTGAAGTAACAGGAGAAGTTGTAGAAATTTTAGTAAAAGATGGAGATATTGTTGATTGCGGACAGGCACTTATGAAAATCAAAGTAAAATAAAAGATAGATTTTAACGATTGTTAACAGAGAGGAATAAGTATAGCAACTATAAACTATAATAATAAAGTAGAATGATAAAAACTCATAACTCATTGTACATGAGAAAATAAGCAGAGTAATAACATAAATTTACAAATCTTTAATTTGAGTGTTTTATTAATTGTCTCATTTTACGAATACAATTATAGAGAGGAGAATCTTGATGACAACTAGCTCAACAGAGCAAGAGACAAACAAAGTAAAAGTAACGGTAGAAAAAAATCCAGTTGCAACATCATTTGAAAGATGGGCGAAACCTGGACATTTTTCAAGAACACTAGCTAAAGGACCAAGCACAACTACATGGATATGGAATCTACACGCAAATGCACACGACTTTGATAGTCATACAAACTCTTTAGAGGATATATCTAGAAAAATTTTTAGTGCACATTTCGGCCAACTGTCTATAATATTTTTATGGCTTAGCGGAATGTATTTTCACGGAGCTAAGTTCTCTAATTATGTAGCATGGTTAAGTAATCCAACAATAATAAAACCAAGCGCACAAGTAGTTTGGCCAATTGTTGGACAAGAAATTTTAAATGCAGACGTTGGAGGTGGATTTCAAGGCCTACAAATAACTTCTGGTTTTTTTCAATTGTGGAGATCATCAGGTATAACAACAGAACTTGAACTATATGCAACTGCCATTGGTGGGCTTTTTATGTCTTTACTAATGATATTTGCTGGATGGTTTCATTATCACAAAGCAGCTCCAAAGCTAGAATGGTTTCAAAACGTTGAATCGATGATGAATCATCATTTAGCTGGATTATTAGGATTAGGATGTCTTGGATGGTCTGGACATCAAATACATATAGCTTTACCTATCAATAAATTATTAGATTCAGGTGTATCTCCTCAAGAGATACCTCTACCACATGAGTTCATGGTTAATAGAAACTTAATGAGTGAATTATATCCTAGTTTTGAAAAAGGCATACTTCCATTTTTTACATTAAATTGGAATGAATATTCTGATTTTTTAACTTTTAAAGGTGGTTTAAATCCAATTAATGGGGGCTTGTGGTTAAGCGATATAGCACATCATCATTTAGCTTTATCTGTACTATTCTTAGTTGCTGGCCACATGTATAGAACTAATTGGGGTATCGGACACAGCATGAAAGAAATTCTTGAGGCTCATAAAGGGCCATTCACAGGAGAAGGACATAAAGGGATCTATGAAATTTTAACAACGTCTTGGCATGCACAACTAGCAATTAACTTAGCAATGATGGGTTCCTTAAGTATTATAGTTGCGCATCATATGTATGCAATGCCTCCTTACCCTTTCATAGCTACAGATTATGCAACTCAACTATCACTTTTTACACATCATATTTGGATTGGAGGATTTTGTATAGTAGGAGCAGGAGCACATGCTTCAATTTTCATGGTTCGCGATTATAATCCAGCACAAAATTACGATAACGTACTAGATAGAATTATTAGACATAGAGATGCAATCATCTCTCATCTTAATTGGTTATGTATTTTTCTAGGTTTTCATTCATTCGGACTATATATACATAATGACACAATGAGAGCGTTAGGTAGATCACAAGATATGTTTTCAGACACAGCAATACAATTACAACCAATATTTGCTCAATGGATACAAAATATACACACATTAGCACCTAGCAATACAAGTCCAAATTCATTAGCAACAGCAAGTTACGTATTTGGTGGTGACACAATATCAATAGCTAATAAAATAGCAATAGCTCCAATTAAACTTGGAACAGCAGATTTTATGGTGCACCATATACATGCATTTACTATACATGTAACTGTATTAATTTTAGTAAAAGGATTCTTATTTTCAAGAAATTCAAGATTAATACCTGATAAATCTAATTTAGGCTTTCGTTTTCCATGTGATGGACCAGGAAGAGGTGGAACATGCCAAGTTTCTGCTTGGGACCATGTATTTTTAGGTTTATTTTGGATGTATAATTCACTATCTATCGTACTATTTCACTTTAGTTGGAAAATGCAATCAGATGTTTGGGGAAGCATAACAAATAATGGAACTGTTTCTCATATAACTGGTGGAAATTTTGCTCAAGGAGCAATAACTATTAATGGATGGTTAAGAGATTTCCTCTGGGCACAAGCATCACAAGTAATACAATCTTATGGATCAGCACTATCAGCATATGGATTAATATTTTTAGGCGCACACTTTGTATGGGCATTTAGTTTAATGTTTCTATTTAGCGGACGTGGCTACTGGCAAGAATTAATTGAATCAATTGTTTGGGCACATAATAAAGTTAAAGTAGCACCATCAATTCAACCAAGAGCTTTAAGCATTACACAAGGAAGAGCAGTTGGATTAGCTCATTATTTACTAGGAGGAATAGGTACAACTTGGGCATTTTTCCTAGCAAGAATAATATCAGTAGGATAAGGATAAATAAAAATGGCAACAAAATTTCCAAAATTTAGCCAAGCGCTATCACAAGATCCTACCACAAGAAGAATTTGGTACGGAATAGCTACGGCACACGATTTCGAAAGTCACGACGGCATGACAGAAGAAAATTTATACCAAAAAATTTTTGCTTCTCACTTTGGTCATATAGCAATAATTTTTTTATGGACATCTGGCAATTTATTTCATGTGGCATGGCAAGGCAACTTTGAACAATGGGTATTACAACCACTTAAAACAAAACCAATAGCTCACGCAATTTGGGATCCTCATTTTGGGCAACCAGCCATTAAAGCTTTTAGTAAAGAAGGATCATCTTATCCAGTTGATATAGCATTTTCAGGATTATATCACTGGTGGTATACAATAGGTATGAGAACTAACACTGACTTATATAATGGAGCACTCTTCCTTTTAGTACTCTCAACTATTATGTTATTTGCAGGATGGCTACATCTTCAACCAAAATTTAAACCAGGAATATCATGGTTTAAAAATAATGAATCAAGACTAAACCATCATTTATCAGGTCTATTTGGTATAAGTTCTCTTGCGTGGACAGGACATTTAGTTCACATAGCAATACCAGAATCTCGAGGACAACACATAAGATGGAACAATTTTACTAAAGTTCTACCTCACCCAGATGGATTAACTCCATTTTTTACAGGAAAATGGTTTGAATATGCAAATGAACCAGATAAATTACAACATATATTTGGAACAACAGATGGAGCCGGAACAGCAATTTTAACATTTCTTGGAGGTTTTCACCCGCAAAGTCAGTCTTTATGGCTTACAGATATGGCTCATCATCATTTGGCAATAGGAGTAATATTTATTATTGCAGGTCATATGTATAAAACAAACTGGGGTATTGGACATAATATAAAAGAAATTCTTGAAGCTCATAATCCACCAAGTGGAAAACTAGGCAACGGACATAATGGTTTATATGAAACAATCACTGAATCGCTACACATTCAACTTGGATTAGCATTAGGTGCTTTAGGTACCATAACATCACTGGTAGCTCAACATATGTATGCATTACCACCATATGCATTCATGGCTAAAAGTTTCACAACTCAAGCAGCACTATATACTCATCATCAGTATATAGCAGGATTTTTAATGGTCGGAGCTTTTGCACATGGAGCTATATTTTTCGTAAGAGATTACGATCCTGAACAAAATAAAAACAATGTATTAAGTAGAATGTTAGAGCACAAAGAAGCAATTATATCACATTTAAGCTGGGTTTCTTTATTCCTCGGTTTTCACACACTGGGTCTATACATTCATAACGATACAATGCTAGCATTTGGCACACCAGAAAAACAAATATTAATAGAACCAGTGTTTGCACAATGGATTCAAGCGAGTTCAGGTAAAGCATTATATGGATTTAATGTATTATTATCTTCATCTTCTAGCATAGCTAGCAAAGCTGGAACAAGCATTTGGTTACCAGGATGGCTTGAAGCTATTAACAGCAATAAAAATTCACTATTTTTAACAATAGGTCCAGGTGACTTTTTAGTACATCATGCAATTGCCTTAGGTTTACACACAACAACTTTAATACTATCAAAAGGTGCATTAGATGCAAGAGGTTCAAAATTAATGCCAGACAAGAAAGATTTTGGTTATAGTTTTCCATGCGATGGTCCAGGTAGAGGTGGGACATGCGATATATCAGCATGGGATGCATTTTATTTATCTGTATTTTGGATGCTGAACACTATAGGTTGGGTAACTTTTTACTGGCATTGGAAGCACATTACTATTTGGCAAGGTAATACTAGCCAATTTAACGAATCATCTACGTATTTAATGGGTTGGTTAAGAGATTACTTATGGCTTAACTCTTCTCCTTTAATTAATGGCTACAATCCTTATGGAATGAATAACTTATCTGTATGGGCGTGGATGTTTTTATTTGGTCACTTAATATGGGCCACAGGCTTCATGTTTTTAATATCATGGAGAGGATATTGGCAAGAATTAATAGAAACACTAGCATGGGCTCATGAAAGAACACCACTAGCAAACCTAGTAAAATGGAAAGATAAACCAGTAGCACTATCAATTGTACAAGCAAGATTAGTAGGGTTAGCACATTTTTCTATAGGATATATCTTAACTTATGCTGCATTTGTTATTGCATCAACAAGCTCAAAGCTTGGGTAAAATATTGAAATAAAAACTCAATAACTAATCAAGTAAAAGATAACTTAATTTTAATGAATTATCTTTTGCTTGATTAAAAGATTGAAATAATTCAAAAAATACGATATACTTAGGTTATGTTCTAATATCTATATAATTAAAAAGTTTATGGCTAAAGAAAGCATGATACAAAGAGAAATTAAAAGAAAAAAATTATCTCTTAAGTATTACGACAAAAAAAAAAGTATTAAAAATTCAATAAAACTCAGTACAAATTTTGAAACAAATATTCAACTACAACAAAAATTACAAAAAATACCAAGAGATAGTTTAAACTGCAGAAAAAGAAATAGATGCTGGATGACTGGAAGGAGTAGAGGTTTCTATAGAGATTTTGGCTTATCTAGGCATGTATTAAGAGAAATGGCACATGAATGCTTATTACCAGGTGTGAAAAAGTCTAGTTGGTAAAATATCAAATAATTCTCTAGATAAATATACTAACTAGAGAATTAAAAAAAGAAAAAAACAGTATGTCAAAAAGCTATAGGCCTAATTGATTACCTCTACGATATTGTAAATAAGCAGCAACTAATAAACCGGATAGTGTAACAGGAATCAATCCCAAGACTATTCCTGATAAAAGTGGTTCTACCATATATAAAGTAAAAAAATAATGTAAATAAAAATTGTATCATAATAAAAAACAAAAAATCTCAACCACTATCTAAAACCAACAGCAGCCTGCCACACAAAAGCTAATAGTAAAAAAAACACAGGAATTATTGGAAGTATATCAACTAATGGACGAAACAGCAAATAAGCATCTGGCAACTTAGTTAAAAAAATGACTGTAAGCATAACACCTCTTGAAATATAATAATAAATTGATAACTATATATACTCGTATATAAGATTACAATAAATATACATATTTGTGTTGTCTATTATAAAAATACGCAATATATATACATAATTGTATAAGTAAGATATTTTATAATTAATAAAATAGTATTATATACTAATAGAGTATAATATATATTCAAATAACATATTATGAAGGAAATAAGTTTATGATACTTGTTGTTCAATTATTAGTATTAGCACTAGTGATTTTATCAATTATCTTAGTAATAGGAATACCGGTTACACTTGCATCACCAGGTCAATGGGAAAAGTCAAAAAACTTAGTTTACACTAGCATAGGGGTATGGGTTGGACTTATCATTGTGACAAGTATTCTAAACTCATTTATTGTATAAAAATACAAAAATAAATTGGTAGGACAGAAAATAAGTCTTTTCTACCTTTATTAACTATTAAATTGACAAATGGTATTTTTTTTGATATTTATATTTCTATAAGATATATTTCTAGCGGGTATAGCTCAGTGGTAGAGCGCAACCTTGCCAAGGTTGATGTCGCGCGTTCGAATCGCGTTACCCGCTTATTAATTTATAAAACAATGATTATGCTTCTTTAGAATTTGTATCTATTACAGTATCTTCTGAATTTTCTGATTTACTTACATCAGAACTATTTTTACCTAAATTCATAATTAACTGCTGTAAATCATTTTGTAAAATCTTTATTTTTTCATAATTTTCATCTTTTATTGATTCTCGTAATTGATAAATTTTTTCTTCTAACTGTTTTTTCACAACTGGACTTAACTTATCACCCAATTCATTCATTTGATTCTCAGATTGATAACAAAGGGAATCAGCATTATTTTTTAAATCTATATGTTCACGCTGTTGTTTATCTAAATCAGCATTTTCTTGAGCTTCTTTGACAAGTTGCTCTACTTCTTCTTTAGGTAATGTAGATGCACCTGTAATTGTTATAGATTGTTCTTTTCCAGTACCTTTATCTTTTGCTGTAACTGAAAGTATACCATTAGCATCAATATCAAAAGTAACTTCTATCTGAGGAACACCTCTAGGGGCTGACATAATTCCATCTAACCTAAATGTACCTAAACTTTTATTATCTTTAGTAAACTCTCTTTCACCTTGAAGAACATGAATTTCAACATTAGGTTGATTATCGACAGCTGTAGAAAAAACTTCAGATTTTTTAGTAGGCACAGTTGTATTTCTAGATATAATTTTAGTCATTACACCTCCGAGAGTTTCAACCCCTAAAGATAAAGGAGTAACATCTAATAATAAAATATCTTTAACTTCACCTGCTAAAACTCCAGCTTGGACTGCAGCTCCAATCGCTACAACTTCATCTGGATTCACACTTTGATTAGGATCTTTCCCAATATGATCTTTAACTAATTTTTGAATAGCAGGTATTCTTGTAGAACCACCAACTAACACGACCTCATCAATATCTTGCGAATTCAACTGTGCATCTTTAAGAGCATTATCAACTGGGACTTGACAGCGTGATATTAACGATACACATAATTCTTCAAATTTTACACGTGTTATATTTTTTTCTAAATGCTTTGGACCTGTATCAGTAGAAGTAATAAACGGTAAATTAATGTCAGTTTGCAATAAACTAGATAATTCCATCTTAGCTTTTTCAGCTGCTTCAGTCAATCGTTGCAAAGCTTGTCGATCTTTACTTAAATCAATACCTTCATCATTAGTAAATTCAGCTACCAGCCAATCTACGATTTGATGATCAAAGTCATCACCACCCAAATTAGTATCTCCTGATGTTGATAAAACTTCAAATACCCCATCACCTACTTCTAAAATAGATACATCAAATGTACCACCACCTAAATCAAACACTAAAACAGTTTCATTATTTTTTTTATCCAAACCATATGATAATGAAGCAGCAGTTGGTTCATTAATAATTCTTAAAACATCTAAGCCAGCAATTTGTCCTGCATCTTTTGTTGCTTGTCTTTGCGAATCATTAAAGTAAGCTGGCACAGTAATAACCGCTTGAGTTACTGTTTGTCCTAAGTAAGTACTAGCATCTTCTACTAACTTTCTTAAAACCTGAGCAGAAATTTCTTCTGGAGCAAAGCTTTTATTTAAAGCTGGACAATTTAGCTTCACATTGACTTGATTATCTGTATTTACAGTGTAAGATAACTGACGCATATCTCTGAATACTTCTTCGTATTTACGACCAATAAATCTTTTTACAGAGTAAAAAGTATTTTCTGGATTCATGACAGCTTGTCTTTTAGCAATATTGCCAACTAATTTATCTTGCTTTTTTGTATAAGCAACAACAGAAGGAGTTGTACGCAACCCTTCTTTATTAGAAATAACTGTTGGCTTACCACCTTCCATAACGGCAACAACAGAATTCGTTGTACCTAAATCAATTCCTATTATTTTAGTCATTGAAAAACTCCAAATTTATAATTAATTAATATACATATAAGTATTGTACTATATTAATAAAAGAATAAAGTAGTAATTACCGAATTAAAGATTTAAAATATAATAGATAAACTTGAAAATTAATGAAAATTACAAGATAATATATATAAAAATCTAAAATAATTAATTGATTAAAAAAGGAAAATTAATGTCGATTGGAATGCTAGGAAAAAAGATAGGAATGACACAAATATTTGATCAACAAGGATATGCCATACCAGCCACTTTACTACAAATTGGACCTTGCACAATAACTGAAATAAAAAAAGCAAAAGAAAATATAAAAATTCAAATAGGCTATGAATATATACAACCCAATAAGTTAAATAAACCCATAATAGGACACTTTAAACAGAAAAAGATACCATGTTTTAAACATTTAAAAGAATATAAAAGTAATAGCTTAAAGCAAGTGAGTATAGGAGAAATTATTAATATTTCACAGCTCAATAAAGATGAATCTATTAATATATCAGGAATAAGTATAGGAAAGGGATTTAGTGGATACCAAAAAAGACACCATTTTAATAGAGGGCCAATGTCACACGGTTCAAAAAATCATAGAGGACCAGGTTCAATAGGTGCAGGAACAACACCAGGTAGAGTATTTCCTGGAAAAAGAATGGCCGGAAGAATGGGATATAGAAAAGTAAGTATAAAAAATATATCAATATTAAAGATAGATCTTCAAAATAATATTCTTATTATCAAAGGATCCGTACCTGGTAAAAAAGGAAATGTCATTTATATACATCAAAAATAAAATATGAGTATCAAAAAAGAATTAATATATAAATTTTCGTCTATAACTGAAGAAACTTGCTCACAAAATATTGAATTAAAAGTTAGCAATGAAAATGAAAAACAGATGTACTTAATTCATAGAGCTTTAAAACAACAACTCACTAACAATAGAGTAAGAAATGCTCATAGTAAAACTAGAAGCGAAGTCAGAGGTGGAGGAAAAAAACCTTGGAAACAAAAAGGAACAGGTAGAGCCAGAGCTGGATCTAGTAGATCTCCATTATGGAAAGGAGGAGGTGTAATATTTGGGCCAAGACAAAAACTATATAAATCTAAAATTAATAAAAAAGAAAAAAGACTTGCAATTAATACTATAATAGCAAACAAATTTAACCAAACAATTATAATAAATAGCATATTAAATGATTTAGTCAAACCTAATACACAAACCGCAATTTCAGAACTTAATAAATTTGGAATTAAGATAAAAAAAACACAAAAAATACTTTTAATTGTAGATAAAAAAACAACGATTCTACATTTATCATTTCGTAATATTCAAAATTTAGAATTAATTGAAGTACACAGTCTGAATATATTATCTTTATTAAAAGCTGATATAATAATGATAACTAATAGCGCTTTAAAAAATATAAATAAATACACTATTTAAATAAAAATGGTACAAAAAAATAAAATAAAAATAGAACCAGATATAATAAGATACCCAATTATAACAGATAAAACAACAAGGAACATAGAAAACAATAGTTATTGCTTTAAAGTAACGAAAAATAGCAATAAAACTCAAATAAAATTTACAATAGAAAAAATTTTCAATGTAAAGGTAAAAAAGATTAACACACTTAGCATTCCTCGCAAAACAAAAACAATAGGAAAATTTAAAGGAAGAACTACACAATATAAAAAAGCTATAATTCAACTAGACAAAGAATACACAATTAAATTATTTGAAGATTAAAATTTACACAATAGTAAAATAAAACTTTATTAATCATATATATGGCAATACGTTTATATAAATCATATACTCCAGGAACACGCAACAGAACTGTATCTACATTCAATGAAATTACTAAAAACAAACCAGAAAAAAAGCTTATAAAGCATAAGCATTCATTTCAAGGAAGAAATAACAGAGGAACCATTACTTCAAGGCACAGAGGTGGTGGCCATAAAAAACAGTATAGAATAATAGATTTCAAAAGAAATAAAAGAAATCTTATTGGAATCGTAGCTAGTATTGAATATGATCCTTATAGAAATGCAAGAATTGCACTAATTAATTATGAAGATGGAGAAAAAAGATACATTTTACAACCAAGATCACTTAAAGTTGGAAATAAAATTATTGCCGGTGATAACTCACCAATAGAGATAGGAAATGCTTTACCATTAGAACAGATTCCTTTAGGAACAGCTGTACATAACATAGAGCTCAAACAAAATAAAGGTGGACAAATTGTCAGAGCAGCTGGGACATATGCTCAAATTGTAGCAAAAGAAGGTAATTTCATTACGCTAAAATTACCTTCTAGTGAAGTAAGAACTATACATAAAAAATGCTATGCAACAATAGGACAAATAGGAAATATCGATTGCAATAATATCAAAATAGGAAAAGCTGGAAGAAACAGATGGTTAGGTAAGAGACCTTCAGTTAGAGGAGTAGTAATGAATCCAATTGACCATCCACATGGAGGTGGAGAGGGTAGATCACCAATAGGCAAACCACAACCAGTAACACCTTGGGGCAAACCAACTTTAGGACAAAAAACAAGAAAGAAAAAAAAATATAGCAACATGTATATATTACGTCGCCGCAAATAAGTTAAAGACAATAATAAACTAAATACTTCATATGTCACGATCACTATTTAAAGGACCTTATATAGAATTTAAACTACTCAATAAAATTGAAAAATTAAATCGCAATAGTAAAAAAGATACTATAAAAACTTGGTCAAGATCATCTACAATAATTCCTAATATGATTGGCCATACGCTTGCTGTTTATAACGGTAAGCAACATTTTCCAGTATTTATATCAGAACAAATGATTGGTCATAAATTAGGAGAATTCGTACCAACAAGAACTTTCAGAAGTCATATAAAAAATGATAGAAGAACAAGAAAATAAAATATGAATAACACAAAAGTCCAATCTCAGGCTATCACTAAATACATAAGAACATCTCAACATAAATCTCGTAGAGTACTTCAACAAATTCAAGGAAAAAGATATAGTGAAGCAAGACTAATGCTAGAATTCATGCCGTATAAAGCTTGTAAAATAATAATTAAAACGCTAGATTCTGCATTTCATAACATTAATCAAGACAAGAATATTACTAAACAACAAGTAAAAATAATAGAAGCATATGCAAATAAAGGACCGGTTTTGAAAAGATTTCAACCAAGAGCACAAGGAAGAGCATTTCCAATTAGAAAACCTACATGCCATATAATAATAAAATTAGAATCACAATAACATGGGACAAAAAATACATCCATCAGGATTTAGAATAGGAATAACTGAATCACATAAATCATCTTGGTTTTCAAGCATGAAAACATACCCTAACCTTATAGAAGAAGACTATAAAATAAGATCTTACATAACAAATAATCTAAAAAAAGCTAATATTGCTAAAATCAAAATAGATCGAAAGCTTGACCAAACAGAAATACATATATATACGGCAAGACCAGGAATTATTTTAGGTAAAGCAGGATCAGGAATAGATATACTAAGACATGAAATAATGAAAAAGTTAAAAGTTTTTAGTAAAATTAGAATTAATGTAATAGAAATTACAGAACCTGATAGAGAAGCAATACTACTTGCTCAATGGATAGCTCAACAATTAGAAAAAAGGATTGCCTTTAGAAGAGCTGTTAGACAAGGAATACAAAAAGCAAATAAAGTAAACATAAGTGGCATCAAAATACAAATATCTGGCCGACTGAATGGAGCAGAAATTGCTAGAAAAGAATGGGTTCGTGAAGGTAGAGTGCCATTACAAACACTTAGAGCCAATATTGACTATGCATATACTAGAGCACATACAATCTATGGTATATTAGGAATTAAAATATGGCTATTTAAAGATGAAAAAATTAAAGTATAAATATAAAAAATCTGATTATGCTAAGTCCTAAAAGAACAAAATTTAGAAAACAACATCGTGGGCGAATGAAGGGAACTGCAAGTAAAGGAAACACTATTATTTTTGGAGAATATGCTTTACAAGCAACTGAACCAACATGGTTAACTTCACGACAAATAGAAGCAACAAGAAGAACTATTACAAGATATGTAAAAAGAGGAGGCAAACTATGGATCAGAGTTTTTCCTGATAAACCAGTAACTGCAAGACCAGCTGAAACAAGAATGGGATCAGGAAAAGGTGCTCCAGAATATTGGGTTGCAGTAATTAAACCAGGTCATATTATATTCGAAATTGCAGGAGTACCTCAAGATATAGCAAAACAAGCAATGCATTTAGCATCATATAAATTACCGATAAAAACTAAATTTATCATAAAAAACTAATTTACTTTATACAAAGATATTATTACTTATTTAAAAAAATTTTTTATGAACATTGAAGAAGAAACAATAAAATTAAAAAAAGAACTAGTTATACTACGAATGAATAAAATTACGAAACAAAAAAATGAAAGACATAAAACTAAACAAGTTCAACACAAAATTTCTCAAATACTTAAAATAAATCATAATAAAAAGAATTAAATGCCTAATAAAGAAACATTCGGAACAGTAGTAAGTAATAAAATGAATAAAACTGTAATGGTCATAGTAAAAAAGCCTGTTGCACACAAAAAATACGGTAAAATTATTAATCGAACTAATAAATATTATGTCGATGATCCTTTAAATGAATGCAACATTGGTGATAGAGTCAGGATACAGGAAACAAGACCATTAAGCAAAAATAAATGTTGGAAAATAGTTAAACTAATCAAGAACTAATGATACAAACACAAACTTACTTAAACATAGCAGATAATAGCGGTGCACGAAAAATTATGTGTATTAGGATTTTAGGCACAAATAATCCGAAATATGGTAAGATAGGAGATGTCATTATAGGAGTTGTTAAAGATGCTTCACCTAATATGCCGATAAAAAGATCAGAAGTTGTTAGAGCAGTAATTGTTAGAACAAAGAAAACACTACGTAGATCAGATGGCATGAGTGTACGCTTTGATGAAAATGCAGCTGTTATAATAAATAAAGATAAAAATCCTAAAGGAACAAGAGTATTTGGGCCAATTGCAAAAGAGTTAAGAGACAAAAATTTTACTAAAATTATATCATTAGCACCAGAAGTAGTGTAATACAATGAAAATTCAAATACAAAAAGGCGATAGTGTTAAGATAATATCAGGAAAACATAAAGGTGAGTATGGAAAAGTTTTTTCAATAATAAAAAATAAAAACCAAGTATTAATAAAAAATATAAATATCAAAACCAAACACATAAAACCAAAGCAAACAGAAGATAAAGGATATATAAAAAAAATAGAAACACCAATACATTACTCTAATGTAAAATTAATAAAAAAAACAATATAAATATTACTTATGAGTCAATCATTAAAAGAAAACTACGAAAATAAGATATTTCCAGAGTTAATAAAAGAGTTTAAATATAAAAATGTGCATGAAGTACCAAAATTAATTAAAATAACCATTAATCGAGGGATAGGAGAAGCTGCTCAAAATAATAAAGCAATAGATACAAGTATAGAAGAATTTGCATATATAACAGGACAAAAACCTATAATTACTAAAACAAAAAAATCGATAGCCGGCTTTAAAATTAGAGACAATATACCTATTGGTTTAAAAGTCACTTTAAGGAAAGATAAAATGTACAATTTTTTAAATAAGCTAATCAACTTATCTTTACCAAGAATTAGAGACTTTAGAGGTATTAGTTCAAAACAATTTGATGGTCGTGGAAATTACAACTTAGGTTTAAGAGAACAAATAATTTTTCCAGAAATCAATTATGAACAAATAAGTAAAATTAGAGGAATGAATATAACAATTGTGACAACAGCTAAAAGCGATAAAGAAAGTTTAGTACTACTAAAGAAATTTGGGATGCCTTTTAGACAATAACAATAAATAGTATAAAAATATACAGAATATAAAATATGATCAATGACATAATTTCAGATATGCTCACAAAAATAAGGAATGCTAATTTAGCTAAGCATCAAATTGTTCAAGTTCCAGCCACAAAAATGACTAGAAATATCATAAAAGTTCTACAAGAAGAAGGTTTCATCTATGAATTTGAAGAAATGGGATCAGATTTAAAAAATCATATATTAGTATCTTTAAAATACAAAGGAAAAAATAAAAAACCAATTATTACAGAACTCAAACGAATAAGTAAACCAGGATTAAAAGTATATGCAAGTCATAAAGAATTACCAAAAGTACTAGGTGGAATTGGTATTGCTATTATATCAACTTCAAAAGGTATTATGACAGATAAAACAGCAAGACAATTTGGATTAGGCGGAGAAGTTCTCTGCTATATATGGTAAAGATATTATATAAAAACTAAAAAAATATATGTCAAGAATAGGTAAAAAAGAAATCATTATACCAGATAACATTCAAGTTACTCTTAATAACTGCCAAATATTGGTTAAAGGAATTAAAGGAGAATTATCTTATAAGATATCTGAACTAATAGAAATAGAAGCAACAAAAAGCAGAATAAAATTAACAAAAAAAAGTCATACACAGAAAGCGCAAGCTATACACGGACTTTCAAGAAGTATAATCAATAACATGATAATAGGAGTATCAAAAGGATTTGAAAAAAAACTAATTATCCAAGGAGTTGGGTATAGATCACAAATGGAAGGCAAAAACTTAATTTTGAACATGGGATATAGCCATCCAGTAAAAATAGAGCCCCCTCAAGATATAAAAATTAAAATTGAAAACAACACGAATATTTTCATATCAGGTATTAATAAAGAAACAGTCGGTCAAATTGCAGCAACAATTAGATCAGTTAGACCACCAGAACCATATAAAGGTAAAGGAATTAGATATGAAAATGAAGTAGTAAAGAGGAAAGTAGGTAAAGCAGGTAAATAAAACTTATTATTAATATTGAATACAACAATGAGATCAAACAATACAAAAAAACTTAGATTATACATTTTTAAATCAAATAAGCACATATATGCGAACCTAATAGATGATGAAAAAGAACAAGTCATAACAAGTAGTTCAACAATATCAAAAGACATAAAACATCAAATTAAATCTTTTAAAAATTGTGCTAACGCACAAATAGTTGGAAAACATATTGGTTTAAAAATCAAGAAACTTGGAATTAAAGAGATTATTTTTGATAGAGGCAAAAACTTATATCACGGACAAGTAAAAGCTATAGCAGATGCTACAAGAAACGAAGGAATAATTTTTTAACATAAAAACATTAACAAATTTTTATTAAATATGAAAAAAAAGAACAATAAAAACAAGGAAGAAAACAATTGGGAAGAAAAAGTTGTACAAGTCAAAAGAGTAACAAAAGTAGTTAAAGGAGGCAAAAAACTAAGCTTTAGAGCTGTTTTAATAATTGGGAATGAAAATGGACAGATAGGTGTAGGAGTTGGAAAAGCTAGCGACGTTATAGGAGCAGTAAAAAAAGGCGTAGCAGATGCAAAAAAACATATAGTAAATATACCATTAACTAAATACTACTCTATTCCACATCCTATTAATGGAACATCAGGAGCAGCAAAAATTATGTTAAGACCTTCAGCAACCGGTTCAGGCGTAATTGCAGGCGGATCTGCACGAACTGTACTAGAACTTGCAGGTATAAAGAATATTTTAGCTAAACAATTAGGGTCAAATAATACATTAAACAATGCAAGAGCAGTATTAAATGCATTAAATGACTTACGAACATTTCAAGAAACAGCCAAAACTAGAGATATTGAGGTAGAACAACTATATTAACAAAGTTATATGGAAAAACAAAAAAAACTCGTAAACAAAATTACGATAACTTTAATTATCCTATTTATATCAAGAATTGGAATATTCATACCAATACCAGGAATTAACCAAAGAGAATTTAACACAAGTATAGGTCACAATACAATTATAAACTTTTTAAATGTTTTTTCTGGAGGAGGTTTTTCAACAATAGGTATATTTAGCTTAGGCATTATTCCTTATATTAATTCATCTATTATTACGCAGCTATTAATAAAAATAATACCAAGTTTAGAAGAAATACAAAAAAATGAAGGAGAAATGGGTAAACACAAGATAAACAAAATAACTAGATACTTAACTGCATTATGGGCAGTAATACAAAGTATTTCTATAGGCTTATGGATAAAGCCATATACATTTAATTGGAATTTCAATTTTTTTCTTGATGTAGTAATTACTTTAACTACAGGATCAGTAATTATTATGTGGTTTTCAGAAATAATTACTGAATATGGCATAGGAAATGGAGCATCACTACTAATATTTCAGAACATAGTATCAAATATACCTAAAAATTTACAAAATTATAACACTAATAATCCAAGTAACTTAAAAATCATTTTAGTATTGTTAACATCATCTCTAGCAATACTAATTATTAATATAATCATCCAAGATAGCAAAAGAAAAATTAGTATTATTGCATCAAAACACCTAGGAGAAAAAGATAAACTCAATACACAAAACTATATTCCACTTAAATTAAATCAAGGAGGTGTTATGCCAATAGTTTTTGCATCCGCAGCAATTACCTTACCTCAATATCTCTTAATAAATATTAATAATTCAATATTAAAAACAACATTAAACACGATTTTTTCAAATAATGTACTTTACTTAATATTTTATTCCATTTTAATAGTAACATTCAGTTACTTCTATTCATCAATCATATTGAATACAAAAGATATAGCAGAAAATTTACAAAAGATGGGTGCAAGTATACCGAATATTAGACCAGGAGAAGAAACAATTGAATATTTAAACAAAATTATTAGCAAATTAACTTTTATTGGCGCATTATTTTTGTTTATCATAGCACAATTTCCATTAATAACTTCAAAAATAACTCAAATTAATATATTACAAGGTTTTGGTACAACATCACTATTAATACTAGTAGGAGTAGCAATAGAAACTGCTAAACAAATACAGACATATATAATTTCAGAACAATATGATAATATTATGGGGTAAACAAAATTTAAATACACTAACAATAAATTACTATGAAAGTTAGACCATCCGTAAAAAAAATGTGTGAAAAATGCCGCATAATTAGAAGACATAGAAAAATCATGATTATATGTGAAAATCCAAAACATAAACAAAAACAAGGATAATTAATAAACAATATCAAAAAAAATAATTATGGCTAGAATTGAAGGGGTTGATTTACCTAAAAACAAAAGAATAAAAATTGGTTTAACATATATATATGGAATAGGCCTATCTAAATCGACAGAAATTTTATACACAACAAATATTAACGAGAATATAAAAGTTAAAGATCTAAATGATGAACAAATAATATCAATACGAAATATACTTAGTAATAACTATCAACTTGAAGGTAACTTACGTAGATCAGAGACAATGAATATAAAAAGACTAATGGAAATAGGATGCTACAGAGGAAGAAGACATAGATTAAACTTACCTCTTAGAGGACAAAGAACTAGAACAAATGCAAGAACAGGTCGAGGAACAAAAAAAACAATTGCAGGTAAGAAAAAAGCTCCAAGAAAATAACTTAATTAGAAAGAATAATTTAATTTACTGATAAAATGGCCAAACAAATAAAAAAGAATCAGAACAAAAAGAAAAAAAATATAGTTAATGGAATTACGCATATTAAGTCAACATTTAATAATACAATTATTACAATTACAGACCTTCAAGGCGAAACAATTACTTGGTGTTCTTCAGGAGCCAGCGGATTCAAAGGAGCAAAAAAAAGCACTCCTTTTGCAGCACAAACAACAGCAGAAAGAGCAGCAAAAATAGCAATTGATTATGGAATGAAACAAACAGAGATTATGGTCAACGGACCTGGTGCAGGAAGAGAAACTGCAATTAGAGCAATACAAGCTGCTGGTATAGAAATTACATTAATTAAAGACATTACCCCTGTACCACACAATGGCTGTAGACCTCCAAAAAAACGAAGAGTTTAGAAACAAAATACATAAATATTAACGAACTACACTAAAAAAAATAAAGAAATGACTCATTTTCAAATAGAATGCATAGAGTCAAAAACAAAAGGAGCCAGAGAACAGTATGGACATTTTGTTTTAGAACCATTACAGAAAGGACAAGGAATAACTGTCGGAAATTCTTTACGCCGAACTATCCTTTCAGATCTTCAAGGAACAGCCATTGTAGCTGTCAGAATAGCAGGGATTAATCATGAATTTTCAACAATTACAGGTGTTAGAGAAGATGTTTTAGAAATAATTTTAAATCTCAAAGAAGTAATATTAAAAAGTCATAGTCCAGAACCGCAAATAGGTCGCTTAAGAATACAAGGACCTGCTGTAATCACTACTGGATTATTTGATATACCTCCAGAAATTGAGCTTATTGATCCAAAGCAATACATTGCAACAATATGTAGTAATACAATATTCGAAATGGAGTTTAAAATAGAAAAAGGGCATGGATACAAACTTGTAGAAAAAGGTATTGATAATAGATCAATTGATTTTTTACAAATTGACGCAATATTTATGCCAGCAAAAAAGTTCAATTACAGAATAGAAGAAAAAAAAGTTAACAACACAACAATCAATGAAAAACTATTCTTAGAAGTTTGGACTAATGGTAGTATATCACCACAAGAAGCAATAAGCAAAGGAGCTCATACATTGACAAGCTTATTTCATCCATTAACCAATATTAGTTTTACATCTAAAACTGAAATAGATGACACTAAAGAGAAACAAATTCACCAAATTTTAATAGAAGAATTGCAGCTATCAGTTCGTGCATACAATTGTTTAAAAAGAGCACAAATTCATTCAATTGCTGACTTACTTGACTACTCACAAGAAGAACTTTTAGAAATTAAGAATTTCGGTCAAAAATCAGCTGAAGAAGTGATTGAAGCTTTAAATGAAAAATTAAATATCAATCTACAAAAAGAGAAAATTTAAATTATTTAGAAGAAATCAATATATTGTATAATGTATTTATACATACCTCTACAAATAGCAACAATGAATATAAATAAAAATAAAACAATAATAGCAAAATCAGAAGCAACAGTTAGTTGGTATATAATTGATGCAAAACAATACAAATTAGGCAGACTCAGCAGTAAAATAGCTTATATATTAATAAATAAGAACAATGCAAACTATTTACCATATCAAAAAGGAAAATTAAAAATTATAATTATTAATTCAAAAGAAATACAAGTTACTGGAAATAAAGATAAACAAAAACAATATAAAAGACACTCCGGAAGACCAGGAGGACTCAAAATAGAAGTATTTGAACAACTTCAAAAAAGAATTCCTAATAGAATTTTAGAACATGCGATAAAAGGAATGCTACCTAAAAATTCTTTAGGGAGACAGTTAATGAGAAACGTTAAAATTTATCCAGATAATATACATCCTTATAAAAATCATAAACTAATTAAGCTTAATATTAACTAAATAAATATGTTAACTTCATATCATCAAAAAATCATATATTCAGGAACAGGAAGAAGAAAAACATCTGTTGCAAGAGTAAACTTAATACCAGGTTCAGGTAAACTAATAATTAATGGACTACCTGGAGAATCTTATTTACAATTTAGTCCAAACTACTTAAGAATTTCATGTTTACCACTAAGCATATTGGGGTTAAATAAAGAGTATGACATATATGTTAAAGCAAGAGGTGGTGGACTAACTGGTCAAGCAGATGCAATTAAATTAGGTTTAGCAAGGGCTTTATGTCACATTAATCCAGAAAACCGTACTATGTTAAAATCAGAAGGATTACTGAGAAGAGATCCAAGGAGTAAAGAAAGAAAAAAGTATGGTCTACGCAAAGCAAGAAAAGCGCCACAATACTCAAAAAGATAATAATAATAATGACATTCTGATAAATCAAGCACTTAATATTTATATAACTAACAATAATTAATATTTATGGCAAAAAAAAACATTCATCCAAAATGGTATAATGAATCCAAAGTATACTGCGATGGAAAACATATTATGACAGTAGGATCTACTAAGGAGGATTTAAAAATAGATATTTGGTCTGGTAATCATCCTTTTTTTACTGGTTCACAACGAATCATCGATACTGAAGGTAGAGTAGAAAAATTTATGAAGAAATACAATCTTCAATAAAACAAGATATATATTGAAAAAAGAATATATTTTTATTTTATTAAGTTTGACACTAGATGATACAATAATTATAATCTTATAGAAAATTCATCATTGAATGAATATTACAGAAATAAAAAATGCCAACTATTCAACAATTAGTAAGATCAGAAAGAAAAAAATATGAGAAAAAAACAAAATCTCCAGCATTAAAAGCTTGCCCACAAAGACGAGGAGTATGTACAAGAGTATATACAACAACACCTAAAAAACCTAATTCTGCATTGCGTAAAGTAGCAAGAGTCAGACTTACTTCGGGCTTTGAAGTAACTGCATACATACCAGGTATCGGACATAACATTCAAGAACACTCTGTTGTATTAATAAGAGGAGGTCGTGTTAAGGACTTACCTGGTGTTAGATATCATGTAGTAAGAGGAACACTAGATTCCGCAGGAGTTAAAAATAGAAATAATAGTAGATCAAAATACGGCACTAAAAAACAGAAAAAACAATCATAACTACTAATGTCAAGACGTAACACAGCAAAAAAAAGAAATATATATCCAGATCCTATATATAACAGTAAGCTAATCAGCATGCTAACAGTCAGAATACTTAAAAATGGAAAAAAAGGATTAGCACAAAAAATTATATATGAATCTCTAGAAATCATTAAAAGTAAAACACAAAATGAGCCATTAGAGATATTAGAAAAAGCCGTAAGAAATACTACTCCATTAGTTGAAGTTAAAGCAAAAAGAATAGGTGGATCCACGTATCAAGTACCAATGGAAGTGAGAGCATATAGAGGAACTAATTTAGCAATTAGATGGATTACAAAATTCGCGTTACAAAGAACAGGCAAAAGCATGTCTATAAAATTAGCAAATGAAGTAATTGATGCAGCTAATGAAAATGGTAATGCTATTAGAAAAAGAGAAGAAACACATAAAATGGCCGAAGCTAATAAAGCTTTTGCACATTATAGGTATTAAATCAAATCATCAAATTAAAAATTAAGGACAAAAAAGATGGCACGAGAAAAATTTGAAAGAAAAAAACCACACGTCAACATTGGTACAATTGGTCATGTTGATCATGGAAAAACAACATTAACTGCAGCAATATCTGCTACTTTAGCTGCAGCAAATCAGGGACAAGCTAAAAAATTTGATGAAATCGACGCAGCTCCAGAAGAAAAAGCTCGTGGAATTACAATTAATACAGCACATATTGAATATGAAACAGAAAACAGACATTACGCGCATGTAGATTGTCCAGGTCATGCAGATTATGTAAAAAATATGATCACTGGTGCAGCACAAATGGATGGAGCAATATTAGTAGTATCAGCAGTGGATGGTGCTATGCCACAAACAAGAGAACATATATTACTAGCAAAACAAGTAGGAGTACCAAATATCGTAGTTTTTTTAAACAAACAAGATCAAGTAGAAGATGATGAACTGCGAGAACTAGTAGAGCTCGAAGTAAGAGAATTACTAGAAAAATATGACTTTCCTGGAGATAGTATACCTTTTGTTGCAGGATCAGCTTTACTAGCATTAGAAAAAGTTACAGAAAACGTTGAAACTAAAAGAGGAGATAATGAATGGGTAGATAAAATACATTCATTAATGGATGCTGTAGACTCATATATACCTACTCCACAACGAGATACAGAAAAAACATTTTTAATGGCAGTAGAAGATGTTTTTTCAATTACTGGTAGAGGAACAGTTGCAACTGGAAGAATTGAGAGAGGAATAATAAAAGTAGGAGATACAATTGAAATAGTAGGATTACAAGAAACTAAAACAACAACAATTACAGGTCTAGAAATGTTCCAAAAAACCTTAGATGAAGGAATGGCTGGAGATAATATTGGAATACTTTTAAGAGGTATACAAAAACTACAAATTCAAAGAGGAATGGTTCTAGCACAACCAGGAACAATTACCCCACACACAGAATTTGAGGCAGAAGTATATATCTTAACAAAAGAAGAGGGAGGTAGACATACTCCTTTTTTTTCAGGATATAGACCACAATTTTACGTTAGAACAACTGATGTCACAGGAACAATCAATAAATTTACAGCAGACGACGGATCTACTGCGGAAATGGTAATGCCAGGAGATAGAATAAAAATGAGTGCAGAACTAATACATCCTATAGCAATTGAACAAGGTATGAGATTTGCTATTAGGGAAGGAGGAAGAACAGTCGGCGCTGGAGTAGTTTCTAAAATATTAAAATAATTATAACTAATACCATATAAAATGGATCAAATAACACAGAATAAAGTAAGAATAAAACTAAAAACATATGAAAACAAACTAATTATAAACTCATGCAATAATATTATAAATACAATTAGCAAAACAGAAACGAAAATTTTGGGACCGATATCAATGCCTACAAGACGTAAAATTTATTGTGTTTTACGTTCACCACACGTTGATAAAGATTCAAGAGAACACTTTGAAATAAGGATTTATACTAAAATCATAGACATTTATAAACCATCAAGCAAAACAATTGATGCATTAATGAAACTAAACATACCATCAGGTGTAGATATCGAAGTAAAAATATAAATCAATAAGTTTGACAAACAAAACATAATATTACGTTTGTCAAACCTTCAAATTAAGATATCAGCATATCTTTGTTATTCATATAAATCAGATTCTTTATGAGTATCAATTACACAATCACTTTTAGGATAAGTAACACATGTTAGAACATATCCTAATACCATTTGATCATCATCTAAAAATGTTTGATCAGCTTGATCAACTTGTCCTTCTAATACAACACCTGCACAACTAGAACAAGCACCAGCTCGACAAGAGTAAGGTAATTCAACTCCAGACTCTTCAGCCGCATCTAATATATAAGTACTATCATCACACATAAACTCATGTGACGAACCATCATTTAGATTTAACTTCACATTATAGCTAGGCATAAAAAAATTCTCCTTACTTAAGTAATTAAGTAATAATATAACAGATCAAAATATAAAATCTATAAATAAGCTTAAAATACGCATTAATTATATATCTTATTATTAATAAAATTTTAAGCTACTTCTATTTAAACATAAAATCATAAATAATCAAAAGAATAATATATCTATTTTATATCAACAATAACACATAGCGCATAATCAAATTAATATAAATAATCAATAAATTCATCAATAACTTTATACAATTAATATACTAAAACAATAAAATGAACTTATACAAAACAGCTCAAAGAACAAACTATACTATTTTTGTTCCCAAGAAGAATATGAAACTAAATTTAAATAAACAAAAAACATACAAAGAAACAAAAGAAATAATTCATAGATTGTACTTACAAAGCCTTAGAAGACCAAGTAGTTTAATTATAAATATGATACAACCATTACTTTGGCTATTACTATTTGGAGCATTATTTCAAAATGCACCTATATATTTATTTGAACAATACAAAATTCAATATAGAGAGTTTTTAAATCCGGGTATTATAATATTTACTGGTTTTAATAGTGCTATTAATGCAGGGTTACCGTTAATGTTTGACAGAGAATTCGGATTTCTTAATAGAATTTTAATTTCACCTATTACTAACAAAAATTCAATAATATACTCATGTGTTATACATACATGGTTAATAGCTACAACTCAAATCATAGCAATAATACTTCTTACAATATATCAAACAAATAATAACATAAACTTCAATATTAACCAATTAATTATAAATATAAGTATCAGTACAATAATAATTACCAATATATCCGCAATTAGTATCTGTAATGCACTAATTCTCCCAGGACATATAGAATTCATAGCACTGACAACATTACTAATTAATCTACCGACTCTATTTGCCAGTACAGCGTTAGCTCCTTTATCTTTTATGCCAACATGGCTACAACTAATATGTTGTATAAATCCGTTAACATATGCTATAGAAATCATACGCAGCCATAGCTTGCATGCATCAATTTCAATAAATACTGAAATAATTAATGCAAATTGGTTAACAATTAATGTTCAACAGGGAATATTGATATTAATATTAATTAATATAATAAGCCTTACAATAGTAAGAAAAATAATTAAATACAAATATGATTAAAATTAATCAGTTATATAAAAGAAATGTTATAATATAAATAAATTAGTAAAAATAGTAAGAAAAGCAACATATATAATAAAAAAGTTAACAAGGAGTAATATCCTTATATGGCATTACCATGGTATCGCGTACATACAGTCGTTTTAAATGATCCAGGTCGACTAATTTCTGTTCACTTAATGCATACAGCATTAGTATCAGGATGGGCAGGATCAATGGCATTATACGAACTAGCTATTTTTGATCCTTCAGATCCAGTATTAAATCCTATGTGGAGACAAGGCATGTTTGTAATGCCATTTATGACACGAATTGGAGTTACTGATTCATGGGGAGGCTGGAGCATTACCGGAGAGAGCGTATCAAATCCAGGATTATGGAGCTTTGAGGGTGTTGCAATAACACACATAGTACTTTCTGGAATGCTATTTTTAGCTTCAATATGGCATTGGGTATATTGGGATTTAGAACTATTTAGAGACCCAAGAACTGGAGAACCTGCACTAGATTTACCCAAAATATTTGGTATTCATTTATTACTATCTAGCTTACTATGTTTTGGATTTGGAGCATTTCATACAACAGGGCTATTTGGGCCAGGAATATGGATTTCTGATGGATATGGAATTACAGGAAAAGTTCAACCAATAGCACCCGCATGGGGACCTGATGGATTTAATCCATTTAATCCAAGCGGTATAGCATCACATCATATAGCTGCAGGGACTGTCGGAATATTAGCTGGATTATTTCACTTAACTGTTAGACCACCCCAAAGACTTTATCGAGCACTACGAATGGGAAATATAGAAACAGTTTTATCAAGCAGTATTTCTGCTGTATTTTTTAGTGCATTTGTAACATGTGGCACAATGTGGTATGGTTCAGCAACAACACCAATTGAGCTTTTTGGACCAACAAGATACCAATGGGACAGTGGATACTTTCAACAAGAAATAGAAAGAAGAGTTGAGAATGAACTAAATGAAGGAGCTACGCCAGAAGAAGCATGGTCTAAAATTCCAGATAAATTGGCATTCTATGACTATATAGGCAATAACCCAGCAAAAGGAGGATTATTCAGAGCTGGACCAATGGATAAAGGAGATGGAATTTCAGAAGCATGGCTAGGACATCCAATATTTCAAGACAAAGAAGGTCGAGAACTAACAGTGCGAAGAATGCCTGCTTTCTTTGAAACATTTCCTGTAATTTTAGTAGATAAAGATGGAATTATAAGAGCAGATATTCCATTTAGAAGAGCTGAGTCAAAATATAGTATTGAACAAGTAGGTGTAATAGTAAACTTTTATGGTGGAAAATTAAATGGAAAAACATTTAATGATGCACCAAGTGTAAAAAAATATGCACGTAAAGCACAACTTGGAGAAGTTTTTGAATTTGATAGAACAACCCTAGAATCGGATGGAGTATTTCGTAGTAGTCCAAGAGGATGGTTTACCTTCGGACACGCAAATTTTGCATTAATATTCTTTTTTGGACACTTATGGCATGGATCAAGAACAATATTTAGAGATGTATTCGCAGGTATAGGAGCAGAAGTAACAGAACAAGTAGAATTTGGAGCCTTCCAAAAACTTGGCGATCGTAGTAGTAAAAAACAAGGAGCAGTATAATATTATAAAAATATTAACTCAAGATAGTAACAAAATATTCAAAATGTTTATTAAGGAATAAAAAATGGAAGCACTAGTATATGTATTTTTATTAGTGGGAACACTAATGGTAATATTTTTTGCAGTTTTTTTTAGAGACCCACCTAGAATAGCTAAATAAATAATAATAAAAAATGTAAATAGAGATATTTACATTTTTTATAAATAAAATTTAAAAATTACTCTTCATGTTCTTCAAAAGGATCACGCAAATCTTTAGAAACCGGACCAAAAGAAGTATATATAGAATAGCCAGTAACACCAAATAATAAACTAAGAATAAAAATACTAAGAACTGTTGCAATTTCCATAATTTAATAACAAATAAAACTAAGTTATTTTTATAATATTATTATAAGAACTATTAATTAAACAAATTAACAAAACTAACTATGGCTTTAAGAACTAGACTCGGAGAAATACTAAGACCATTAAATTCAGAATATGGTAAGGTAGCACCAGGATGGGGAACAACCCCTATTATGGCAATATTTATGTTATTATTTTTTTTATTTTTACTAATTATTTTACAGATTTACAATTCATCATTAATTTTAGAAAATGTAGATGTTGACTGGGCAAGCTTAGGAAATTAGATAACAAAGACAAGTATTAAAAGAGAATACTTGTCGATATAATTAAATTTTGAACTAACTTACTAATGAAAGTTCATCTTGAGAAAAACTGTTAGTATTCACACCACTGTAAGTTGATTTACTAAAACGAACTAAAATAGGATACTTAATTCCTTTATCTACTTTTACAATAATGCCGATATCTTGATACCAATAAGATTCTTTTCTTAATATTTTAACTTTTCCACCCTTTTCAAACATACAAAAAAATTACCTTAAATATAATAAAAAAATATTAAAAGAAATATAGATTAATTTTACAATAAAAATTAAAAACTAAAAATAGATATTAACTTTTACAAACTTACAATAGAGTTTACTGTACAGTTGCCTATACAATCACAAAGATGTTACATTCATATAAATAATAAATAGAACTAAAATATAGAAGTAAATAATTATGAAATTTTCATGGAAAAATCTACTATTATGGTCTTTACCTATAATTGTTATATCCTTTTTCCTTTGGCAAGGTATATTTGCACCAACAGCAAATGAAAATAAAACAAATTTAACTAATTCAAGAATGACATATGGAAGATTTTTAGAATATATTGAAATGGGATGGGTAAAAAAAGTAGATATATATGACAATGGACATACTGCAGTGATAGAAGCTATTGGACCAGAAATAGGTAATAGAATGCAAAAAATTAGAGTAGAATTACCAGCAAGTGCGCCAGAACTAATCACAAAACTTAAAAAAAATCATATAGATTTAGATGCTCATCCAACTAAGAACAACACAGCACTATGGAGTTTGCTGGGAAACTTATTTTTTCCACTACTTTTAGTTACTAGCTTAACATTACTATTCAGAAGATCAAATAACGCAACAGGAGGACCTGGGCAAGCAATGTCATTTGGAAAATCGAAAGCTTTATTTCAAATAGAAGCTAAAACAGGTATTATTTTTGATGATGTAGCAGGCATAGATGAAGCAAAAGAAGAATTTGAAGAAATTGTCACATTTTTAAAGAAACCAGAATACTTTACAGCAGTTGGAGCAAAAATACCAAAAGGGGTATTACTAATAGGACCTCCAGGAACAGGCAAAACACTACTAGCAAAGGCTATAGCAGGAGAAGCAAATGTGCCTTTCTTCAGCATATCTGGATCTGAATTTGTAGAAATGTTCGTAGGAGTGGGTGCATCAAGAGTAAGAGACTTATTTAAAAAAGCAAAAGAAAATGCACCATGTATAATATTTATTGATGAGATTGATGCAGTAGGACGACAAAGAGGTACTGGTATAGGTGGAGGAAACGACGAAAGGGAACAAACTTTAAATCAACTACTAACAGAGATGGATGGGTTTGAAGGTAACACAGGAATAATTGTTGTAGCAGCTACTAATAGAGCTGATATACTAGATTCTGCCTTATTAAGACCAGGAAGATTTGATAGACAAGTAAGCGTAGATATACCAGATTTTAAAGGAAGATTAGATATTTTAAATGTACATGCGAAAAATAAAAAAATTGACACGAATGTTTCTTTATCTATAATTGCAAGACGCACACCTGGTTTTTCAGGAGCAGATTTAGCTAATTTACTAAACGAAGCTGCTATATTAACAGCAAGAGAAAGAAAAAATCAAATAACACTAAAAGAGATTGACAAAGCAATAGATCGAATAATAGCAGGAATGGAAGGAACTGCATTAATTGATAGCAAAAGCAAAAGATTAATAGCTTACCATGAGATTGGTCATGCAATTGTAGGAACGTTACTAAAAGACCATGAAAATGTACAAAAAGTAACACTAATACCAAGAGGACAAGCCAGAGGATTAACTTGGTTTACTCCATCTGAGGATCAAAGTTTAATATCAAGATCTCAAATTAAAGCTCGAATTATGGGAGCTTTAGGAGGCAGAGCAGCAGAAGAAATTGTCTTTGGAGAATCAGAAATTACAACAGGTGCAAGCAATGATTTACAACAAGTAACATCAATGGCAAGACAAATGGTTACAAGATTTGGAATGTCTACAATTGGACCAATGTCACTAGAAAATGAAGACTCTAATCCATTTTTAGGTAGAAGCATGGGAAATAACAATGAATATTCAGATGAAATTGCGATCAAAATAGATGATCAAATTAAATTAATAGTAGATGAATGCCATGCAAAAACGAGAGATATCATAAAAAATAATAGAGTAATTATAGATAAATTAGTAGATCTACTCATTGAAAAAGAAACAATTGATGGTAGTGAATTTGCAAATATCATTACACAGTACACAAAAATACCGCAAAAAGTTTAATCAGCTTTAGCAATAAATACGAGACAGACGGGATTCGAACCCGCAACTTCCGCCGTGACAGGGCGGTGCTCTAACCAATTGAACTACAGTCCCAATAAATTTTATATTAATTTAAAATACTACTGATTGTCAAATAAATAAGATATAGGAGAAGAAGGGATTCGAACCCTCGGTATAATAGTTATTATACAACAGATTAGCAATCTGCCGCTTTCAACCTCTCAGCCACTTCTCCATTAATACAAAAAACAAAAAAATGGCTCAGGCGGGACTTGAACCTGCGACCTTGGGCTTATGAGTCCCCTGCTCTAACCAACTGAGCTACTGAGCCAATTATCATACAATAAAACTATAACATTTAAATATAAAATAAACAAACTAATACTTATGCAACTAACATTGAACCACATCTATCATTAGTCAAAATTTCATATAATAAAGAGTAACGAACTCTACCATCAATAATATGAACAGCAGGTACATTATTTTTTAATGCATCAATACAACAATCTATCTTAGGAATCATGCCATTAGTAATAATTCCTGCAGATTTTAAATTATTAATTTTATTTAAACTAATATCCTTAATTAAACTAGATTTATCATTAATATTATAAAGAATTCCAGGAGTATCAGTAAGCAAAATTAACTTATCAGCGTGCACAGAAGAAGCTATAGAACTTGCTAAAGTATCTGCATTAATATTATATGTTTCTCCTTTTTCATCAGAAGCAACACTAGATATAACTGGAAAAAATTTACTATCAAGGAGAGTACTCAAAATTTTACTATTAATACAATGAACATTTCCAGTAAAATTATTAGAACTATGAATCAAAGGAACAGCAGTAACTAAATTAGCATCCTTACCTGATAAACCAACAGAAGGAATTTGATTCTGATTGAGTAAAGAAATTAATTGCTTATTAATATGACCACTTAAAACCATTTCAACTACTTCCATAGTTTTTGCATCTGTTACACGTAAACCTTCTTTAAATATTGGGTCAATATTTAATTTGCGCAACCAACTATCAATTAAATATCCTCCACCATGAACTAGAATAATCTTTATACCTAAAAGATAAAGCAAAGAGATATCTTGAATTACATTAAGTTGTAACAACTTATTTTTCATAGCAGATCCACCATACTTAATAACAAAAATAGAACCAGAATATTTACGAATTAAAGATAAAGTATCAACAGAAAAATAAAAACGTTCAGTGCTTACAGAATTTGACATTTAAATACTTATTTATTATTAATAATTTATGAAAATAGAAACAATAACAATGCTTAATAAATAATATAATAAAGTATTATGTCAAACTTTTGGGTAAATTTATATAAATTTCCAAGATTTTTAATAAATGTATTAATAGGATTTTTCTTGACAACTTTTCAACCAATTTTTAAGTTATTAAAGAATAGAAAAGATAGATTATTAGGTATAACAACGATAGCAGTAACAATAGTCTTATTCTATAGAATAATCCAGATAATTACAGACAGTATATAAAAAATTGAACATATATAATATATATAATACAATTTATTCTTTGGAGGTTTGTGTGTGTCTGTTTCTAATTTTGTTTCTGGTGCTTGTTCTTTAATGGATAGCCTTGTTAGAAATGGCGTATTTCATATTTTTGGTTATCCTGGTGGTGCTATTTTACCTATATATGATGAATTATTCCGTTGGGAAGAAAAAAAACTAATCCAGCACATTTTATGTAGACATGAACAAGGTGCTGTTCATGCAGCTGATGGTTATTCAAGGTCATCTGGAAAAACTGGTGTTTGTTTTGCTACATCTGGGCCTGGTGCTACTAATTTAGTTACTGGTATTGCTACAGCTCAGATGGATTCTATTCCTCTTGTGTTAATTACTGGTCAAGTAGCTCGTCCCTTTATTGGTACAGATGCATTTCAAGAAGTTGATATTTTTGGTATTACTTTACCTATTGTTAAACATTCATATGTTGTAAGAGACCCTCAAGATATGAGTAGAATTGTTTCAGAAGCTTTTTATATTGCAAATCATGGTAGACCAGGTCCGGTGTTAATTGATATTCCTAAGGATGTAGGTCTTGAACAGTTCTACTATAGTTTTGTTCCTAAGGTTAATTTAACTTTATTAGGATGTAAACACTTAAAACCTATTAAAGAAAAACATTTTAGTAAATTATTTGAATTAATTCAGCAATCCAGTCAACCTCTTTTATATGTAGGTGGTGGTGCTATTGCATCTAATGCTTCTAATATTATTATACAGTTTGCTAAACTATTTCAAATACCAATAACTACAACACTTATGGGTAAAGGAATTATTGATGAAAACAACTTATTATCTTTAGGTATGTTAGGAATGCATGGAACTGCTTATGCAAATTTTGCTGTTAGTGAATGTGATTTATTAATTGCTTTAGGTGCACGTTTTGATGATAGGGTTACTGGTAAGCTAGATGAATTCGCATGTAATGCTCAGGTTATTCATATTGATATTGATTCAGCAGAAGTAGGTAAAAATAGAATTCCTCAATTAGCAATTGTTGGTGATGTTAATTATGTTATTACACAATTTTTAATGTATTTAAAGAATTCTAAAAAAATTATAAATAATAATGAACAGACTAGTTCATGGAAACAAAGAATTTGTGTTTGGAAAAAACAATATCCCTTGTTAGTGCCAAAGAACGTAAATCTTTTATCTGCTCAAGAAATTTTGTATACGATTTCAACTCTTGAACCAACTGCTTATTATACAACTGATGTTGGCCAACATCAAATGTGGGCAGCTCAGTTTTTAAATGTTTTACCTAGACACTGGATGTCTAGTTCTGGTTTGGGAACAATGGGTTATGGTTTACCAGCAGCTATTGGTGTTCAAGTTGCTCATCCAGATCAAAAAGTTATATGTATTAGTGGTGATGCTAGTTTTCAAATGAATTTACAAGAGTTAGGTACAATTTCTCAATACAATCTACCTGTTAAAATTCTTGTGATTAATAATAAATGGCAAGGTATGGTTAGACAGTGGCAAGAAGCTTTTTATGGAGAGAGGTATTCTCATTCCAATATGGAAAAAGGATCTCCTAATTTAATTAAGCTTGCTCAGTCATTTGGTTTATTAGGTTTAGAAATTGAATCGAGAAAAGATTTGAAAGAAATTTTAAAATTATTTTGTGATTATAATGGACCAGTTATTTTGAATTGTAATGTTAAAGAGCAAGAAAATTGTTATCCAATGGTAGCTCCTGGTAAAAGTAATTCTCAGATGATTGGTTTAGTTAAACAGTCATCAATATTAAGTATTGAGAAAAATATTAATATTTCAGTTAATTCAAAATAATATTTTTTTCTAATTTAAATTTTATATTTATTGGGCCGGGTTGGATTTGAACCAACGTAGGCTAAGCCAGCGGATTTACAGTCCGCCCCCATTAACCACTCGGGCACCGACCCATGTATTTTTGAGTAAATTTTATATCTAATCAAAAACAATTATATTAAATTTTTTTATAAAAATCAATCTTGAGTCATAAAAAATTTTTTGGATACAACTGGATTTGAACCAGTGACTTTTACGGTGTCGACGTAATACTCTAAACCATCTGAGTTATGTATCCCAATTTATATTAACTAAATTTTTGTTTTAATCTAGTTGCTTTACCTGATCGATTACGAAGATAGTATAACTTAGATCTTCTAACTCTAGATTTTTTTATCACTTCTATCTCTAAAATTTGAGGGGAATGTAATAAATATATTCTTTCTACACCTATATTTTGTACTGTTTTCCTAACTGTAATAGTTTGATTTACCTGTGAATTATTTTGAGAAATAACTACTCCTTCTGATATTTGAATTCTTTCTTTATTACCTTCTTGTATCACTTTTTTTATTTTTATGCTATCACCTACATTTATTTGGGGTATATTGTCTTTAACGTATGTTTTTTGTATTTTATTGATTAAGTTATTTTTTTGTTTTAATTTTTTAATCATATTTATATTTAATATTTTTAGTTTTATTTTATTTAATATTTTTAATATTAGTCAACCACTTTTTAATTTATTTGTTTAATAGTTATAGTTTTTTCTTTACTTATGTTATAATAAATTACTATCAAAGGTAACTAAGTTTTTTGATTTAAAATTTATATGTTTGAACGCTTTACTGAAAAAGCCATAAAAGTTATTATGCTAGCTCAAGAAGAAGCTAGACGGTTAGGACATAATTTTGTTGGTACTGAACAAATATTATTAGGGTTGATTGGTGAAGGGACTGGTATAGCTGCTCAGGTGCTAAAATCTATGAATGTTAACTTAAAAGATGCTAGAATTGAAGTAGAAAAAATTATAGGTAGAGGTTCTGGCTTCGTAGCTGTAGAAATTCCTTTTACACCAAGAGCTAAACGTGTCTTAGAATTATCTTTAGAAGAAGCAAGGCAATTAGGTCATAATTATATTGGTACCGAACATCTGTTAATGGGCTTGGTAAGAGAAGGAGAAGGAGTTGCTGCAAGAGTTTTAGAGAATTTAGCTGTTAATGTTGCATCAATTAGAACAGAAGTAATTCAAATGTTAGGAGATAATGCTGATGTTAGTACTAATGGAAGTAATAATATGCAAGCTAGAAGTAAAACGCCTACTTTAGAAGAATTTGGCTCTAATTTAACAGAATTAGCTATTGAAGGTGTTCTAGACCCTGTTGTAGGTAGGCAAAAAGAAATTGAAAGAGTTATTCAAATTTTAGGACGTCGTACTAAGAATAATCCTGTATTAATTGGAGAGCCTGGTGTTGGTAAAACAGCAATAGCTGAAGGTTTGGCTCAAAGAATTGCAAATAGAGATATTCCCTCTATTCTTGAAGATAAGTTGGTAATAACTTTAGATGTTGGTTTATTAGTTGCTGGAACAAAGTATAGAGGTGAGTTCGAAGAAAGACTTAAAAGAATTATGGATGAAATTAAGTCAGCAACAAATGTTATTTTAGTCATAGATGAAGTTCATACTCTTATTGGTGCTGGTGCAGCTGAAGGAGCTATTGATGCAGCTAATTTACTAAAACCTGCGCTAGCTAGAGGTGAGTTGCAATGTATAGGTGCAACTACTTTGGAAGAGTATCGTAAACATATTGAAAAAGATGCAGCATTAGAGCGTCGTTTTCAACCAGTTCTAGTTGGAGAACCAACAGTTGAAGAAACAATTGAAATTTTATTCGGATTAAGAGATCGGTATGAAAAACATCATCAATTAAAAATGTCTGATGAAGCTTTAGCTGCTGCTGCTAAATATGCTAATCAATATATTTCTGATAGATTTCTTCCAGATAAAGCAATTGATTTAATTGATGAAGCTGGTTCCAGAGTTCGTTTATTGAATTCACAATTACCACCTGCTGCTCGTGAATTAGATAGAGAATTAAGATCTGTTTTAAAAACTAAAGATGAAGCTATCAGAGCGCAAAAGTATGAAAAAGCTGAGCAGTATAGAACTAGAGAAATGGAGATTAAAGCTCAGATAGCTGCTATTGCTCAAAGTAAAAACTCTGAACCTGATCTTCAGCTTGAAGATCCAGTTGTTACTGAAGATGATATTGCTGAAATTGTTGCATTTTGGACAGGTATTCCTGTTACTAAGTTAACGAAGAGTGAGTCAGAAAAGTTGATGCATATGGAAGATACACTGCACGGCAGAATTATTGGTCAAGAAGAAGCTGTCGTAGCGGTTTCACGAGCTATTCGACGAGCTAGAGTAGGGCTTAAAAATCCTAATCGTCCTATTGCAAGTTTTATTTTTTCTGGTCCTACGGGAGTAGGAAAAACTGAGTTAACTAAAGCCTTAGCATCTTATTTCTTTGGTGCTCAAGAAGCAATGGTTAGATTAGATATGTCAGAATATATGGAAAGACATACCGTTTCTAAGTTAATTGGTTCACCTCCAGGCTATGTTGGTTACAGTGAAGGTGGATACTTGACAGAAGCTGTAAGAAAAAGACCTTATACCGTAATTTTATTTGATGAAATTGAAAAAGCTCATCCTGATATTTTTAACTTACTATTACAAATTTTAGAAGATGGTCGTTTAACAGATGCTAAAGGACGTACCATCGATTTTAAAAATACTTTATTGATTATGACTTCTAATATTGGTTCAAAAGTAATAGAAAAAGGTGGAGGAAGTTTAGGTTTTGAGCTTGGAGAATCACAAATAGAGTCGCAATATAATCGTATTAAGTCTCTTGTTAACGAAGAGCTTAAACAGTATTTTCGTCCAGAGTTTTTAAATCGATTAGATGAAATAATTGTATTTAGGCAATTGACTAAAGAAGAAGTTAGAGAGATTGCTGATCTAATGTTAAGAGAGGTTTTTGATAGAATTAAGCAACAAGATATAATTTTGAGTGTTACTGATCGGTTTAAAAATAAATTAGTTGATGAAGGATATAATCCTAGTTATGGTGCACGTCCACTACGCCGTGCTGTAATGCGTCTATTAGAGGATAGTTTAGCAGAAGAAGTATTAGCAGGTAAGATTAAGTCAGGAGATAGTGCTGTTGTTGATGTTGCTGATGATGGAGAAGTTAAAGTATTACTTCGTGATAAGTTACCAGTGTAGTAAAAAAAGAATATAGTTCCTAATTTTATTTTATATAGATAGTTTGTATCTTAATACTTTCTATCTATATCTCTATTTATATTTTTTTATATCTGTCTAGTATGCCAGGAACCAGATTTGAACTGGTGACACGAGGATTTTCAGTCCACTGCTCTACCAACTGAGCTATCCCGGCGATTTAATATTATTATATTATAATTTATATTAAATGATTAAAGAAGTTTCTATTTTATATCTTTGAAAGTACTAATTTTGGGTGTAAAATATAGTTTACAGAAACCAGTATTACCATTACGATTTTTACATACTTTTAAATTAATTATTTTTTTATGTTCTAAATTTATATTATGTTTGATTTCTTCTGTTTCATATAAAATTAGTATAATATCTGCATCTTGTTCTATTGAATTATGTGTTATTGTTCTTTGAGATATAATATTAAAATATTGGTTTTGATTTAAATCATATGATTTAGAGTATATCTCAAAAAATATTGTATTAATATATTTTTTATAGATTATATGCTTTTTAGTTATATTTATTGTTGTTAATAATAATACTTGATTAGTTTCTATCCAATAATGTTGAGATAAATATTGATGGTTGTGAGTAAGTAATAAAATTTTTTTGTTATTTATACATTGAAAAATATATTGAGCGGATAATTTAATAGAGCTAATGGTTCTATCAATTCTTTTATTATATTTTATATTTATAGTTCTATCTTTTTTTTTATTATTTAGTATCAGTATCTTCTTGTTTCTGATTTGTTGTTGTATATTATATATATTGATCTCTTGACTATATGTTGATTTAATATTGATATTATCTTTATATCTAATGCATCCGCTTTCTTTTAGGTCTGATAGCAATGGCTCTTTATTGCTTCTAATTTCTATATTTCTGTTAAGTTGCGAAATAATGATTATTGGTAGCTTTAAAAATTGGGCTAATAATTTTAATTTTCTTGTTATATATCCAATTTCTTGGCTTCTGCTATATTTTTTTTCTTTATTTTTACAGAACTCGACTAATTGTAAATAGTCTATAATAATTAAATTAAGGTGCTCAGTTTTTTTTTTAAGGTTTTTAGCTATTTGATTAATGTAATCTATTCCTACATTACTTTTATCATTAATATATATGTTATGATTTAATAATGTATTGCATATGTTACTTACTCTATTCCATTCTTGTTTAGTTAATTGTGCTATGTTTTGTGGAGTAATATTAATTTTTGATGCTATAGATATAATTTTATTAAATACTTCGTAGTTAGACATTTCAAGGCTAAATATAAGAACACTAATCTTTTGATAAAAGAAAACATTATAGGCAATATTTATCGCAAATGATGTTTTGCCAATAGATGGTCTACCTGCTATAATAATTAAATTACCTTTTGGTAAATTAGGAATAATATTATCTATTTCAAAAAATCCTGATTTAGTAATTTTGTTTTCTATTTGATTAAATAAATTTATATGTTGATATTTAAGTTCTAATAGTTTTTTAGCAACTAAGTCTTTTACATTTAATATTGTATTGGGTGTATCTTGGTTTATTTGTTTTTCGATTAAGTATATACATGATAAAATTTTCGTATATAAAGTATTATTATTTAAATTTTCTATATATGCTATTTTGATCATATTGTATCCAAACTGAATGATAAGTCTTTTTATGTAGTGATACTTTAAGTTTCTAATTAAATTTTCTGTATAATAATTAATTTTTGATGATGATATAAAGATTTGACTTTGTTTCATCATCTTACTAATTTTTTCTATACCTCCTATTTTGAGTAATAGATTTTTGTTTTGTAGTTTATATATTATTTTATATGTGTTCTTTTGATTCTTTTGATCTATACTATTTAATTGTAAGTATATAATTTGATTTGTTTCTAGAAAAAAATATTCTTTTTTTATAATACTTTTAATTGAATCAAAAATATGTGGATAAATAAATATTATACCTAATAATATTTCTTCTGCTATATGGTTTTGTGGAATAAATTTATATTTAGATAATTTACTCATGAATTCATCTTGATTTTATATGTTTGTGGGTATTATTTTTAATGGAATACTAATAGTTAATTTTGGATTAATTTGAATCTTGATGTGAGTTATTCCAATCAATTTTATGTCCAAAGTTTTAACTTGTATTTTATTGATTAATAAGTTTGTGTATTTATTTATCCATTTTGTTATATCTTTTTCTGTTATACTACCAAAAATTAAATTACTTTCTCCCTTCTTTTTATATATGGAAATCCTATCAACCTTTTGAATGTTATCTTTTAGTAAGTTAATTTCAATATTACTAGTTTCTTTTTGTTTTATTGCTATGTTTTCAAACATTTGAATATGCTTTATTTTTTTATTTGTAGCTATTTCTGCTATTTTATTTGGTATTAAATAATTAAAAGCGTATCCACGGGCAACATTGATGACTGATCCTTTTTTTCCTGTCGTTAAATTATTTTTTATTAGTATTACGTCAACTTTTTTGTTCATATATTTAATTTATTAAGTAATAAATATTTTTTATTAATACTATCAGATTTTTAGTTTTTGTTTAAATATTTATTGAATTGGATGTAATATATAATGTAAAATACCTGTGTTATTTAAAAAACGTGATGCTATAAGAGATCTTTCTAGTGTATTGCAATATATAATTAAATAATTAGTTTTTTTGAAATATTCAATGAATTTAATTGTTTCATTTAATTGAAATTTTTTTATCGGTATATTAATTGATTTTTTAACATGCTTTCTGTTAAAATCAAAATTTTTTCTTAAGTCTATAATAATGAAATTACTTTTAATTGTATTTAATTGACTTTCAAATATAATGTTACTTAAGTCAAGTTTGTTAATCTTGTTATTTTTATTTCTCTTCAAATATATTTTTCTTTTTTCGTTTTTTATTTTAATAATATTGTATACAAGCAAAAAATTTTTACACTTTTTGTTTAGTCCTAAAACGATTTTTATTGTTTCAATAGCTTGTAATGTTCCTGTATATCCAGTAGCAATGCCCATAATGCCATGGCGGTTGCAATTATTATTTTCTAATAGTAATTCTGGTGTATATAAGTTTTTATATCTCACTCCATTTTTATAATTGAATATAGCTATTTGTCCTTCAAATTGATCAACAGCTCCATATATGTATATTTTATGTAACTGATAACATATTTTATCTATAATATATCGGGTTTTAAAGTTATCTGTAGCATCTATTACTATATCATAATGAGATAATATTTCAAGACTATTTTCTGTATTTAATCTATATTGATGTTTAATAATTATGCAGTTACTATTAATTATTTTTATCTTTTTTTCTGCAGAAATTACTTTAAAGTTTTTTACATCATTTTTATTATATAATATTTGTCTATTTAAATTTGAAGTTTCTATTTTATCTGCATCAATTATTCCAATATTTCCAATTCCAGATACTGCTAAATAAATCATTACCGGACAACCCAATCCACCTGCTCCAATTATAAGTACTTTTGCATTTTTTAATCTTTTTTGTCCTTGGATTCCTATGTTTTCTAAAACTATTTGTTTAGAGTAGTTTTGATATTCTTGATTTGATAGTTGTATTTTTTGTTGATTTTTTACATTTAGCATTATTTATTTTTTGTTCTTAGTTTAGAGTATAATAAATTTAGCACGTAAGCATTTAATTACGCCTTTAGTTCAGTTGGTAGAACGTAGGTTTCCAAAACCTGATGTCGAGGGTTCAAGTCCTTCAGGGCGTGTTTAATAGATTTTTAACTTTTATGTTGGACAAATCATTTATTAATCATATAATGTTGTATAGTTTGTTAATTATTTAGCTCTCGATTTATTTATATTTAGATAAATATAGTATATTTTAAAAAAAAATTTTGAATTTTTATGCCTAAAAAAGTTGTTGGTTTTGTTAAATTAGCATTGTCAGCTGGTAAAGCAACACCAGCTCCTCCTGTTGGACCTGCATTAGGTCAACATGGAGCAAATATAGTTATGTTTTGTAAAGAATATAATGCTAAAACAGTTGATAAAGTTGGGTTAGTGATTCCTGTCGAAATATCGATTTATGAAGATCGTAGTTTTTCTTTTATTTTAAAAACTCCTCCAGCTTCTGTTTTATTAGCTAAAGCTGCGGGTATTGATAAAGGTTCTGGTACTCCTAACTCTCAAAAGGTTGGATCTATTTCTAAATCTGATTTACATCAAATTGCTATTACCAAATTACCTGACTTAAATACTAATGATATTAATCAAGCAATATTAATAATTAGTGGCACAGCTCGTAGTATGGGAATCTTAGTTGAGTAGTCAAAATATTGCATTTAAGGAAACATTTATTTATTTTATGGTTAAACGTTCACGTCGTTTTTTAAGTATTTTAAAAGAATTAGATAAAGATTTATTATATAGTCCTAACGAAGCATTTTTATTGTTAAAAAAATTGTCTTCTGTCAATTTTATAGAAACCCTAGAAGCTCATATTTTATTGGGCTTAGATCCTAAATATGCAGATCAACAGTTAAGATCAACAGTCATTTTACCTAAAGGTTCTGGTAAATCTGTTAAAGTTGCTGTTATTACTCAGGGAGATAAAATTAATACAGCTATTTCTGCAGGAGCTGATTTAGTTGGTTCTGAGGATTTAATTGAAGAAATATTTAAAGGTCGTTTAGATTTTGATAAGTTAATTGCAACTCCTGATATGATGTTGCTTATTGCAAAATTAGGACGTTTTTTAGGACCTAGAGGATTAATGCCTTCTCCTAAGTCAGGTACTGTAACTAATGAATTAAAAAGTGCTATTAGTGAATTTAAAGCTGGTAAATTAGAATATAAGGTTGACCGCACAGGTATAGTTCATGTACCTATTGGTAAACTTAATTTTTCTGTGGATGATTTGAGTTTGAATTTAAGAGCTTTACAAGAATCAATTGATAAAAATCGACCAAGTGGTTCTAAAGGTAAATATTGGAAATCTTTATATTTATCTAGTACAATGGGACCAGGTATTCCTGTTGATTTGAATATTTTAAAGATATAAAAACAGGGTAGTTTATAATTAGTTATATTTATTTTTAAATTTAGTATGAGTAATAAAATTGATAATATTATTGAAGAATTAAAGTCTTTGACTTTATTAGAAGCAGCTGAGTTAGTTAAACAGATAGAAGAAACTTTTGGTGTAGATGCTTCGGCTATTCCTAATACAGGAATGGTAATGATGCCAAGCGATACAAGTAATATTGCTGTTGAAGAGATACAAGAACAAACAGAGTTTGATGTTATTTTAGAAGAAGTTCCTGCACCTAAAAAAATTACAATTCTAAAAGTAGTTCGTTCTTTAACAGCTTTAGGTTTGAAAGAAGCAAAAGAGTTAGTTGAATCTACTCCTAAACCAATTAAAGAAAGTATTTCTAAGGAAGATGCGGAAGAAATTAGATCTAAATTAGAAGAAGTAGGAGCTAAAGTCTCAATTAAGTAAAAAAAATGCAATAGTGATGCTTCACATTTATGTTATCTCTATTGCATTTTTTTATTTATTAAAATAATCCTAGTGTTACAGCTTTTGATAAAGGCATCGTTGCTCCTATTCCTAGCCAAATTGTTATTACTGTTCCTATCATAAATACGGTTGTGGCTATTGGCCTTCTAAAAGGATTTTGAAATTTATTGATATTTTCTATAAAAGGTATAGTAATTAAGCCTAACGGTACAGATGCCATTGATAAAACTCCTATTAATTTATTTGGTATAACTCGTAATAGGTTAAAAGTAGGAAAAAAATACCATTCTGGTAATATTTCTAGAGGCGTAGCAAATGGGTCAGCTGCTTCTCCAATTCCCATAGGCTCTAATACAGCAAGACCTACATTGCATGCTATTGTTCCTAAAATTACTACTGGAAAAATATATAATAAGTCATTAGGCCAAGCTGGTTCTCCGTAGTAATTATGTCCCATCCCTTTTGCTAATTTTGCTCTTAATTTTGGATCTGTAAGATCTGGCTTTTTTATAATTGACATATTTAAATAACCTTGTTTTTTATTTGCTTATAGTGGACCTGAAATACCTTGCTTGCGTATCATTAAAAAGTGCATCAACATAAAAACGGCTGTTAATAAGGGTAAAACAAAAGTATGTAAGCTATAAAATCTAGTTAGCGTACTTTGCCCAACGCTTACGCTTCCTCTTAAAAGCTCAACAATTGTACTACCTATTACTGGTATTGCCTCTGGTACTCCAGTTACTATTTTTACTGCCCAGTAACCTATTTGATCCCATGGTAGTGAATATCCAGTAACTCCAAAAGAAACTGTTAAAACAGCTAATATAACTCCAGTAACCCAAGTTAATTCTCGTGGTTTTTTGAATCCCCCAGTTAAATATACTCGAAATACATGTAGTATTAGCATTAGTACCATCATACTTGCAGACCATCTATGTATTGATCTTATTAACCAACCAAAATTTACTCCTGTCATTATGTACTCTACAGAGGAAAAAGCTTCTGCTACAGTTGGCCTATAATAAAATGTCATTGCAAATCCGCTTGCTACTTGAATCAGAAAAGATGTAAATACAATTCCTCCAATACAGTAGAATATATTTACATGTGGTGGTACATATTTGCTTGAAATATCATCTGCAATAGATTGTATTTCTAATCTTTCTTCAAACCAGTCGTATACTTTACCCATATAAATCTTTTTTTATATTTAAAATTTTTGCGTTTAAACTATTATCTTGTAATTATTTGATTATCATATATATTATAACATTTAGATTTTTTATTTTAAGTTTAAATTTAAAATATTATCAAGAAAAATTACTTTTTTATTTAAATTTTTTATAATATTTTTGTTATATATTTTTTTCATAATTTTACTTACAGTATTTTTACTAGTTCCAGTTAAAATAGCTATGTTTTTATTAGACAATTGAAATGGTATAAAAACTTGTTGATTCTTTACTTGTCCAAATTTTAAACACATGTTTAAGATAAGTTGTAATATTCTATTTTTTATACTTTTTTGGCTCATAATATTGTTTATTGCTTCATATTGTTCTATTGTTTTTTTATAAGCATTTAGCATATTTATTCTAAGTAAAGTATTTGCTTTATTTTGTTTTAATATAAATAAGTCTAAAGTTAGTACATATGTTTTTTCTAAAGCAACTAGTTTGTAGTATATTTTTAATTCTTTATTATTTTTTATTAATATATTATTTTTATTAAGTATTGCTATTGGTAATAATTCTTTATTAGGAAAAACTTTGGTAATAAAGATAGTTCCAGATAAAATAATAAGAACATTGTTGTTTTTATTTTTTATGTTATTTAATATGATACAGTCTTCTTTTTTAAGTTTATATATATAATAGGGTATTTTGTTCTTTGTTAAAAACTTAATCCATTTCATTGTAAGTTGTTCATTATAATTACTATTTTTTTCTATTGTATAATTTCTTATTAAATTAAAAAAGTGAAAAAAATTTTATTAGTAGATGATGATCAAAATTTGTGTGCTCTTTTATCTTCTTATTTAGTTTCTTTTAATTTTTCCGTTCATTCAGTAAATAATGTTCGTAATGCTTTGGCTTACATAAGGGAAGATTGTCCTGACTTAGTAATTTCTGATATAATGATGCAAGGTCTTAATGGTCATGATTTAATGAAGTTATTAAAGCTTAATACTTTATATGTTGATATACCTGTTATTTTTCTAACTGCCAAAGGCATGACTACTGATAGAATTATAGGTTATAATTTAGGTTGTCATGCTTATTTAATAAAACCTTTTGATCCTAAAGAACTGATTGCTATTATTGATAATGTTTTTAATCACATTCATTTATTACGTAAAAGTGCTTTAGTAAATCATTGTAAATTGTTTATTGATTCTAAATTATTTAATCTTTTTGATTTGACTCAGGGAGAAAAAAATGTGCTGATGTTAGTTATTCATGGTTATATGAATAAAGAAATAGCAATTAGTTTAGATGTAAGTCAAAGAAACATTGAAAAATATGTAAGTCAGTTATTAAATAAAACTAATACTCGTAATAGAGTTGAATTAATAAAGTTATTTCTCGCTTATATTTAAGGGCGAATGACGGGAGTCGAACCCGCGCATGATGGAGTCACAATCCATTGCCGTAACCTCTTGGCTACATCCGCCATATGTATATTTATCTTAAATGTATTATAATATTTTTTTATAATTTTGGTCTACTTATATAGAGTTTTTTATTTCTTATATTTATGAAACATTATTTTACTATTTTAATTAATGGAGATCCTTTTAATTGTCATAATTCTATGTCTTTATTTGATATTTTAACATATTTAGATATTGATATTAATAATATTGTTGTAGAATATAATAATGATATTCTTGATAAAACTCAATTTAGTTCTTTATCCTTTAAGCCAAACGATTGTCTTGAGATTATTAGTATTGTAGGTGGTGGTTAGTAACATTTTTAAGATGACGTATTGAAACTGATACTTGACCGTGTTTATTATTAAGGTGTATTATCTTTACTTTTATAAATTGATCTTTTATCAATACTGGATTATTATTACGATGTTCTTCTCCAATTTCTGATATGTGAAGTAGTGCTTTGATTCCATATATATTTATAAAAAGTCCATAAGATTTTAGTACTATGACTTGTCCGTATAGTAGTTGCCCTATTTTAAATTTATGTAATGATAATCTTAACTGTGCGCTTTTATTGCTTAAAATAAGTTGATTTTTATTTTCATTAATTGTCAAAATTTTGCATTTTACATTACTTTGTTGTATTGATTCAGTACCTAATTTATTTTTCATAATACATATGTGTGATTTAGGAATAAATCCTTGAATTCCTTCGAGATAAGTGATGATTCCTCCTTTGTTGATATAAAGTATCTTAAGATTAAATATAATATCTTCTAAATAAATTTGCTTTATTCTTTTCCAAGCTCTAATGTAATCTAACCTTTTGATAGATAGAGTATATTGTTTTGTATTTGTGTTTTCTGTTATTAAAAAAAAATCTCTTGTTGTATTTATTAGCATTAAATTGCTACATATTGTATTTTTTAAATTAATTATTAATTCTTCTTTTGGTAAGTATCCAACTTTGTCTGTACCTATATCAACTAAAAATCCAATCTTTTCATTATGAATTACTGTACCTGCTACAACATCTCCACTATGTAGCTTATAATGATATTGTTTTAGTATTTCTTCAAATTTATTTTTCCTTGTAGTCATGTAAAAGTACTTCTTTTTTTTTAATTTTTTATATACTATTAGTTTATTAAGGGTAAGCGTAGGTAATTGCAAGTTTTTTTACAAACTTGAGGAAAGTCCGGGCTCTATTTATAAATATATAGCTTCATAAAATGTAGTATAGGCAACTATAAGGATCGTGCCACAGAAATATACCGCCTAATTTGTATAGGTAAGGGTGCAATGGTGCGGTAAGAGCGTACCAGATGTATTGTTAAAATACTTGCTAGGTAAACCCCGTATTTTGAGCAAAGAGATTAGTCTATGTATGTCAGTAATCCTTTTATAAGTTTTGTATATCGCTTATGTTACTAATTTTTGATACTGCATGAAGTAATTAGTTTTACTGAAGATTAATAATTACCCTTTTCATTATTAAATTACATAATTTAATTTGTGAAAAGAACCAAACCCGGCTTATGTTTTGCCCTATATATATTGTTTTTTTAAGTTTTTTGTAATTCTTGAAGTTTGTTTTCTAAATTTGTATCTATATCTGTGATATCTTTATTATTTAATGTTCTATTCTTTGATCTATAAGTAATCCTTAGACCTACACATCTTATTTTATTATGATCTATATTGTCATTGGTTGAATATTCATTAAATACATCAATAGATTCTATCAATTCTTTATTTCCTGCTAATATAGTTTCTTTTATTTTTTTGATTTCTATGTATTTTTTGAGTTTTATTGATATATCTCTAGTTACACTAGGATAGTTAGAGTATTTTTTTGAAGTATATTCTAAGTGATTTATTGATTTAGTAGTTTCTATTAGTTTATTTAAATTAATTTCAAATACATATATTTTGTCATTTTTATAATTAAATTTTTTTATAAATTTGTTATTTAATTCGCCTATAATGCCAATTATTGTTTTTGCTTGTGGATCATAAATCCTTATTTGTTTATTTTTTTTTAATAAATATTCTGGATAATTGAAGTTTTTTCTTTCGTTGTTTATTAGTTTTTCTTGTAGTATTGCTCTTGAACTTATTGTTTCTAAGAATCTTTCTATAATATCTTTAAAGTGAAAGATTGTAATGTTCTTATTCTCATTACTCCAGTTACTTCGTGTATATTTATTATTATGTACTAATCCGCTTAGATGTCTTTTTTCTATATAAGTTTTATTATCTGTATTGTATTTTTGAAATATTTTGCCAATTTCGAATATTTCTATATTATTTTTTGAATACTTAATGTTATGTTCATAATTGCTAATTAAATTTTCCAATATATTGGTTCTTAATTCTTGTTGTGTATTTGTAATTGGATTATATATTTTAGGATTTGTAAAGTTATTATTTATATTGTTATGAATACAGCAATTAATTACTTCGTGTAATCCTAATTTACGAAGTGTATTTTTAATTTGTTTTACTTTTATGTAAGTTTTAGATTTCCAACCTTGTCTACTACTTTTTTTTATTTTATTAAAAAAATGTTTAAATTGATATATTCTTCCAATTTCTTCTATAACATCGATTTCTCTTTTTAAATCATGTTTTCTGTAAGAAGGTATTGTTATTTCAAATAATTTGTCTTTTTTTTGATATTTTGGGTGAAGTTTTAGTTGTTGTAGTATCTTTGTGACATTGTGTGTGTTAATAAATTTTAATTGTTTCCCTTTAATATATCCTAAAGATTGATTTATATTTTGTTTTTTTATTTTTATTGTACTATTTTTAATGAAAATTTTTTGATGTGCGTGATTATATTTTGTTATTGTTCCTCCAATTATTGTTGTAATTAATTTCATGCTATCAATAAACATGTTTTCATAAAATTCGCTAAATTCATAGTTAATAAAACTTTGATTTTCTATTTTATTTATAGTTGTAAAAATTAACAGATTTAGTTTATTAATTTCAGATTTATTGTTATTTCTAATACTTTTAATTATTAGATTAATTGCTTTTGAATTAAATAATTTAATTGAGTTAAAGTCTTGAGTTGTATTCTTTTCTTGTTGTATTTTGTTATAATTAGTTATATCAAATGATTGTCCCCATTTTATTTTTATGTATTCTTTTATATTATTTAATACATCTTTTTGATCTATTTGATTTATTTTTAGTTGATTTAATAACCATTCAGGTGTTGTATTAGTGATTATTTCTTTTAGTGTAATAATTCTAATGTAAGCTATCTCTGTATATTTTTTATTTTTTGATGTTTTATCATTATATTGAATACTCTCTTTATATTTAAGTTGTATGGGTATTATTTTTAATGCAGTATTAAAAATAGTACTAGCTTCTATTGCTAAGCTTAATGAAGAGGATATTTCTTCTCTGTTTGCCGTTATGCTTAAATCTATTATTTTATCTTTGTACTTTTCTATGTTTTCTACATTGTCAATTTCTAAACCAGATAATGTTAAGTTTTCTTTGAATTGGTTAAAGTCTATATGATCTAAATTAGCAAAATTGTTAATTAGCTGCCATGAAAATTTCATTTTTGTTTTTCTATTTCTATTTTAATTGATTTACATTATTTAGGCTTTTGTAAATGAAAGATTATTGTTATTCGCATATCTTTCCATAAATCTCATAAATCTGTCCCATTCTAGTGGATTTTTTATTATATAAATAGATTCAATACCTTCAGGCTTGCCATTAATAAATTTTGCACTTACATCAGTTGTAATTAACTCGCCTTCTTCGTCTTTTAAATACATTCCTTTAATTTCTCCTTTATCTTGCATTTCTGGTCTAATAATATCTGGTTGATTAAATCTAAATGTTGCAGTGCCTGTACTACCGTCACGTGATCTTGTTAATTTGATATTGGGTATACCAGTTTCATCTATTCCATTAATAAATTGGATAACTGCCATATTTTCTCCTTTATATATTTATAACCTATTTTTTAGAGTGTTTCGCTAATTTATAATCTGGGGTAGGAGGATTCGAACCTGCGAATGGCGGAGTCAAAGTCCGCTGCCTTACCACTTGGCTACACCCCACCGTAATAAATCTATTTTTACAATAATTTTTAATATTATGTCAAGTTACTAAATTTTTTTTAAGTATTGTATATATTTTCTTAAGCACGATAATTTGATTGTTTGTTGTGTTCCTGTTTGTAACCATTTAATTGCTATCGAGTTATTATTTATTTCATGTTCGCCTAAAATGAAGCAAATTTTTGATTTTAGTTGGTTTGCTCTTTTTATTTGTTTAGTTAAATTCTGATGACTTAAGTCAAGTTCAAATTTTAATTGATATTCTTGTAATATATTAATAATGTCCCATATTATATTGAATTTATTAAAATTTTGTACTGTTATGTATATTTTTTGTTTTTCAATTTTATCATCTAAGTTCTCTTGTATTAAAATAAGTAATCTTTCAAGACCAATAGCCCAACCAACTGCTGGTATTTGTGGTCCTCCTAATTGTTGTATCAAATTATCATATCTTCCTCCACCGCAAATTGTATTTTGTTGATTGGAGTTCTTTGTTTTGATTTCAAATGCTGTGTAGTTATAATAATCTAATCCTCTAACTAGATAATCATTGATTGTATACTTAATATTTAAATATTCTAAATGTTCACAAATTGTTGCAAAATGTTCAATTGAACTTTTGTTTAAATAAGTTTTTAATTTTGGTGCTTCTTGTAAAATTTCTTTTGTTTTTAAGTCTTTACTGTCTAATATTCTTAATGCATTATTATTTATTCGATTTTGTGAGTCTGTATCTAATTCATTTTCATACTTTTTTAAATATTCAATCAACTTTACTTTGTATATTTCTCTTTCTTCTAGATTACCGATTGAGTTAATTTCTAGCAGGTATTTTTCTTTGCATTCTATTTCTTTTAATATATCGTTAGCTAATTTGATTACCTCAATATCTGCTATTGGCATTTTGCTACCGATACATTCAATACCAAGTTGATGAAATTGTCGTTGTCTTCCTTTTTGTGGCCTTTCATATCGAAACATAGGACCTAAATACCATAATCTATTTATAGATTTTTCTATGTAAAGTTTGTTTGTTATAAATGCTCTAGCAATACTAGCAGTGCCTTCTGGTCTTAAAGTTAAATTTCTGTTGCCTTGGTCATTAAAGCTATACATTTCTTTATTTACTATATCAGTGAAGTTTCCAATACTTCTTGTAAATAATTCTGTGTTTTCAATAATTGGGGTTCGAATTTCTTTATAGTTATAAATATTTAATATGTTATTAGCTATTGTGTATATTCTTTGCCATTCTTTTATTTCTTTAGGTAGTATATCCTTTGTTCCTCTTAGCGGTTGCATTTTGATTATTTTGTGTTATATGTTTGTTAATTATACATCGGGCAAGGAGGGATTCGAACCCCCGACACCGTGGTTCGTAGCCACGTGCTCTAATCCACTGAGCTACAAGCCCACTCTATTAAAATAATAGCATTATATGAATAAAATAAAAATTTTATTTTATTTGTTCTTGATATTTTTAAAATATATTTATATTTTATTAATATAGTTGATATTTTAATTTTGTTTTAATAAATAGTTAAGGTAAATGACTTATGAGTAAAACTATACTTTATCAAGATAATGCAAGAAAAGCCTTAGAGAGAGGTATGGATATTTTATCTGAGGCAGTATCAATTACTTTAGGTCCTAAAGGTAGAAATGTTGTTTTAGAAAAAAAATATGGATCTCCTCAAATTATTAATGATGGTGTAACTATTGCAAAAGAAATTGAGTTAAAAAATTCTATTGAAAATACAGGAGTTGCTTTAATTAGACAAGCAGCTTCAAAAACTAATGATGTTGCTGGTGATGGAACTACTACAGCTACAGTTTTAGCTTATGCTATTGTGAAAGAAGGTTTAAAGAATGTTACTGCGGGTTCTAACCCAATTATCATTAAGAAAGGTATTGATAAAGCAGTTAAATTTATTATTAAAAAAATAGGAGAGTATTCACGTCCAATTACTAGTTCACGGGATATTATGCAAGTAGCTTCTATTTCTGCTGGCAATGATGTACAGATTGGCGAAATAATTACAAAAGCGATAGAGAAAGTTGGGAATGAGGGTATTATTTCTTTGGAAGAAGGCCAATCTACTGATATTTCTTTAGACATAAAAGAAGGTATGAAGTTTGATAAAGGATTTATTTCTCCATATTTTGTTACTGATACTAGTAAAATGGAAGTAGTTCAAGAAAATTCTTATGTTTTATTAACAGATAAAAAGATAACATTGATTCAGCAAGAATTGTTACCAATTTTAGAACAAATAGCTAAGACAGGCAAACCTTTACTAATAATTGCAGAAGATGTTGAAAAAGAAGCTTTAGCTACTATGGTTATTAATAAATTAAGGGGCATTGTTAATATTGTTGCTGTTCGTGCTCCTGGTTTTGGTGACAGAAGAAAAACATTGCTAGAAGATATTGGTATTCTTACTTCGAGTCAATTAATTACTGAAGGTACTGGATTAACTTTTGATAAAATATCCTTATCTGATTTAGGTATTGCTAAAAAAGTACAAGTATCCAAAGATAGTACAACTATTATTGCTGATAGTAATCAAGAATTAGTTAATGTTAGATGTAATGAAATTCGTAAACAAATTCAAGCTAGTAATAATAATTACGAAAGAGAAAAACTTCAAGAAAGACTAGCTAAATTGTCTAGTGGTGTTGCTGTAATTAAAGTAGGTGCTGCTACTGAGACTGAAATGAAAAATAAAAAATTAAGATTAGAGGATGCTATTAATGCTACACGTGCAGCTATTGAAGAAGGAATAGTGCCTGGTGGTGGTTCGACTTATGTTCATTTGTCTAAAGAACTTTTATCTTGGGCTAATCATAATTTAGTTGGTGAACAATTAGTTGGAGCCTTAATTGTTGAAAAAGCATTATCATTTCCTTTGAGTAGAATATCTACAAATGCTGGTATTAATGGTGCTGTAATTGTGGAGCAAGTCAAACAACATGATTTTCCTGTAGGTTATAATGTTAATTCTAATGAACTAGTTAATATGTATAATTCTGGGATTATTGATCCTGCTAAAGTTGCTCGTTCTGCTCTACAAAATGCTGCATCTATTGCTTCTATGATTTTAACTACTGAATGTATTATTGTTGATAGCGATTAATTAATTGGATTTAGTTTAATAAATATTTTATTAGAAGATAAATGCCATCTTTTTCTATTGATTTAGATATTATATATAAATTAATAAGGGCTATATTATTTATATCAACTTTATATCTACTATGTAATAGTTTGTAGTTTTTATAGTATTCTTTTTTTTCGTAATATATCTTATAAAATTTTTTATAATATTTACTAATAGATTTGCATTTTTTAGATTTTGCATAATTTTTTAATATTTCATTAGCTATTTCATTTAGTAAATATTTATCTATAATTAATTTTATTGTATATATATTTTTTATTAATTTAATAAATCCATTATTTGTACTAAAGCTATTTTTTTTTAAATCTTGACGTATTTTATTGAATTCAAGTATATTGTGGTTCTTTATAAAGTATATGTTAAGAATTTCAAGACTTATTAATAATAAGTCTATTTTTTTATTAATCATGATTCATTTGTTATACTATAAGATGGTTTCGACGTATTATCTAAAATATTAATTAATTAGTACCTGCAAACATGAATTCTGGAAACTTCTCTTGTGCTTCATTTAATGATTTGTTTTTGCCTTTCTCTTGCCAGAAGTTAATAATTTCAGTAGCTTTATTTAGCAAATTTATTTTTTCATCTTCTGATATCCATGGTTTTGAATCTAGTTCAGTTTTTAATTGTTCCCATGCATCATTTCTTGGCCAAAAAAAATATGATGTTAATGGACTAATGTTTTTGCCTATTACATGATCAATTGCTATTGCTACATTGTTGTCGAGCCATAAAATTTTAAATGTAAATTTTTGCAATATTAACTCCTTATTCATTTATTTATAATATTTATTTATAATTTTTTTAACAGTTTTTGTTATCTGTGCACCTTGTTTTATTTTTTTATTTATTGTTGTAATATCCAATTGATGGTTTTTACTTAAAGGATTATAAAAACCAATTTCTTTGATTGCTTTTCCATCTCTTTTATTTCTACTATCTATTAGTATAATTCTATAGAATGGTTGTTTTTTTCTCCCTAATCTTTTTAATCTAATTTTGAGCATTCTTTGATTGTATTATCATGATAAATGTATTTTGTTTATCTTATTGTATCATATATTTTTTTATTAGTTATTTATGTAATTGATTCAATTCTAATATTATTAAAAATTACTGTTAAGCATTGTAAAAAAATAATACCTAGCATGGGAGACATATCCATTCCAAATACCATAGGTATTGTACCTCTAAATAACTTTAGATATGGATCGGTCAGTCTGTTAAGTGAGCAAAAAGGCTCGTTGTACCAATTGACTGTTGGTAGCCATGCTAATGATAGTTTTAATAATATTAATATTAAGTATATTTCAGAAAAGTTTGCTACAGATGTAAATACTAAATTGAGAGAATGCGTTATAATAGTCATATTGAAATATTCGATTTTTATATTACTTGTTTTGATATATGATTTTTGTAGTATAAACTTTTAATTTTGGATAATGATGTGCTATTTGATTTAAAGTTTCTTCATCACTTATAACACAGCCAATGTTAATATCTTGATTATTTAAATCTTTTCTCTTTTTTAAATATTTAATTAAATTCATTATTGTATTATTTTTTGTAACTTTTTCTACTATTAAAATTTTATCTTTTTTTAAATCTATTTTTAGATTTTTAATTGATTTTTCTATTTGTTCCGTGTCACTATAGTCAATATGTATAATATATATTTGGGGTAAAACTATTTTAATTTCATTAATAATATCATAGGTATTTGAGAGATTAGTTAATATAAAGTATTTTTTATGTTTGTTGATAACATCATAGTATTTTACTCTTTTTGTTTGTTTGATGTATATTTTGTTTATATCAATATATTTTCTAAAAATTTCATATATTAATAAAAATCCAATATATTTATAATTTTCCTCTTGTTTGTTCTTATTTATCCGAGTTAATAATATTTTAATTATTGGATGAGAAATTTCGTAAATGTTCAATTTTATTTCTATTTTAGTTTATTTTATTTTTTACTTAAATTTTAATACTTTTTAATTATAAAAATAAATAATATATATTCTATATTACAATTATTGTTTTATTTTAGATTTTTTAATAAATTTGCGTAACACAAGTTGTCATTGTATATTTAGTAAAATAAAAAAAAGCATTCTTTAAGCTAGATTCTAAAGAATACTTTTTAATTAGTTGTAGTTTTTTATATAATATTAGTCTAGTGGTCTCATTGATAGTACAGCTTCATTTTCTCTATTAATTCCTTTCTCAAACCCCGCAGCTGCAGCTCTTGCTCTTCCTGCATGCCACAAGTGTCCTATGAATAGAAAAAATCCTAGAAAAAAGTGAGATGTTGTTAACCAACTGCGTGGTGACACATAATTAACAGAGTTAATTTCTGTTGCAACCCCTCCCACAGAGTTTAGAGATCCTAGTGGTGCATGAGTCATATACTCAGCAGCTCTTCTTTCTTGCCATGGCTGAATATCATTTTTGATCTTATTTAAATCTAATCCATTTGGACCTCTTAAAGGTTCAACCCAAGGTGCTCTGAGATCCCAAAATCTCATTGTTTCTCCACCAAATATGATTTCTCCGCTTGGTGATCTCATTAAATATTTTCCTAATCCAGTAGGTCCTTGAGCGGATGCTACATTTGCTCCAAGTCTTTGATCTCTAACTAGAAAAGTGAATGCTTGAGCTTGTGATGCTTCTGGACCAGTAGGTCCATAAAATTCGCTTGGATATGCTGTGTTATTATACCAAACAAAGTTCGATGCAGTTAATCCCATGATTGATAATGCACCTAAACTATAAGAAAGGTATGCTTCTCCAGACCAAACAAAAGCTCTTCTAGCCCATGCAAATGGTTTTGTTAAAATGTGCCATATTCCACCAGCTATGCATATAACACCCATCCAAACATGGCCACCTATTAAATCTTCCATGTTATCTACGCTGACTATCCATCCATCTCCACCAAATGGTGATTTCAAGATATAGCCGAAAATTACTGAAGGATTTAGAGTTGAATTTGTAATTGTTCTTACATCCCCTCCTCCAGGTGCCCAAGTATCGTATACTCCTCCAAAGAATAATCCTTTAATTACAAGTAAAAATGAGCCAATTCCTAGTAAAACTAAGTGAATTCCTAGTATAGTTGTCATTTTATTTTTATCTCTCCAGTCATATCCGAAAAAAGGAAATGATTCTTCCAGTGTATCAGGTCCTATAATTGAATGGTATAATCCTCCAAATCCCAGTACAGCTGATGAGATTAAATGTATTATACCAACTACAAAGTAGGGATAAGTACTTATGATTTCTCCACTAGGTCCTACTCCCCATCCTAAAGTTGCTAAATGTGGTATTAAAATAAAACCTTGTTCGTACAATGGTTTTTCTGGAACAAAGTGAGCAACTTCGAATAATGTCATAGCACCTGTCCAAAATACCATTATTCCTGCATGTGCTACGTGAGCACCTAATAATTTACCAGATACATTTATTAGTCTAGCATTTCCTGACCACCAGGCAAATCCTGTTGATTCTAAGTCTCTACCTCCAACTAAGTTGTTGTTATTAAAGGGCGTTTCCACGTGGTAAAACCTCCTCTGGGAATATAAAATTTTCGTGTGGTTGATCTTGTGCTGCCATCCATGCACGAATTCCTTCATTTAATAAAATATTTTTTGTATAAAATGTTTCAAACTCTGGATCTTCTGCAGCTCTTAACTCTTGAGAAACAAAGTCATATGCTCTTAAGTTTAGAGCTAAACCTACGATTCCAAAAGCACTAGTCCACATACCTGTTACTGGTACAAACAGCATGAAAAAGTGTAGCCATCTTTTATTTGAAAAAGCTACACCAAATATTTGAGACCAGAATCGATTAGCTGTTACCATTGAATAAGTTTCTTCTGATTGTGTTGGTGTAAATGCTCTGAAAGTATCTGCTGCATCACCATCTTCAAATAAAGTATTTTGTACAGTTGCTCCATGAATTGCACAAAGTAGAGCTCCTCCTAGTATACCTGCTACTCCCATCATATGAAAAGGATTTAATGTCCAGTTATGAAATCCTTGTAAAAACAATAGAAAGCGAAAAATAGCTGCAACACCAAAACTGGGTGCAAAAAACCAGCTTGCTTGTCCTAAAGGATACATTAAAAATACTGAAACAAATACTGCTATAGGGCCTGAAAAAGCTATTGCATTATAAGGTCGAATGCCTACTAATCTAGCAATTTCAAATTGTCTTAAACAAAAACCAATTAATCCAAAAGATCCATGTAATGCTATAAACGCCCATAGTCCACCGATTTGGCACCATCTTGTAAAATCACCTTGCGCTTCTGGTCCCCAAAGAAGTAATAATGAATGTCCCATACTATTTGCTGGTGTTGATACAGCTGCTGTTAAAAAATTGCATCCTTCTAAATAAGAACTTGCTAATCCATGAGTATACCAAGAGGTTACGAATGTTGTTCCAGTTAACCATCCACCTAAAGCTAAATATGAACATGGAAATAGTAGTAGTCCTGACCATCCTACAAAAACAAATCTATCTCTTTTTACCCAATCATCAATTAAGTCAAATCTTCCACGGCTTTTTTCTTGTCCAATTGCGACAGTCATATTTAATTTCTCCAACCCCAATTAATTAAGTAAATATTTGATTTTTAGTAATTGTATATATTTTATTATTGTATCTATATAAAATTAATAGATTCATTATTTTACTTTTCATTCCAATTATATATTATTATAAGATTAATACTATTTAAATGATATTCTATTTTTAACTATTTTATTAGTTCTCTAAGTTTATATTAAATAAAACAATATCTTTTAAAGTATAATTAATTATTAAAAGTTTGAATTTATCTATTTCTATTCTTTGACTTTATTTTTAGTAATTAATTTATTCTTTAATTATAATTTTTTGAAATAAATACCCAGTTCCTCTTGCTGTAAGAATTAGATCAGGATTACTTGGGTCATCTTCTAGTTTTGCTCTCAATCTTGAAATATGTACATCTACTACTCTTGTATCTACATGTCTTTCTGGTGTATATCCCCAAACTTCTTGTAATATTGACGATCTAGAAAATGCTTCACCAGCTTTACTAATTAATAGCTCTAGTAAACTAAATTCCATTCCTGTAAGTCTAATTCTTTCATGATTTTTGTATACTTGTCTTTTATTTGTATCAATTTTTAGAAATCCTACATTGATTATTCCTGAGCTAGGAATTGATGAATTAATTGTTATTTTATCTATTCTTCTCAATACAGAACGAATTCGAGCTTCTAACTCTTTTGGAGAAAATGGCTTAACTATATAATCATCAGCTCCTAATTCTAATCCAGTTATCCGATCAGAAACATCACCCAAAGCTGTTAACATGATAATTGGTACGTCTGATTCCTTTCTTAATTCTTGACATACACCATATCCATCTAACTTAGGCATCATGACATCTAATACAACTAATGTTGGATACTCTTTTCTAAAAATTTTTAAAGCTTCTTCTCCATCAGAAGCGCTAATAACTTCATATCCAATCATAGATAGTCTAGTTTCTAATATTCTTCTTATACTTATTTCATCATCAACTATTAATATTTTGTCTTTATGATTATCCAATTTATTTCCTCTTTATTATAGAAGTTATGTACTTTATAGTGTTTTACTTTTTTGTAATTAATTTTTTTTACTTATTAACTCTTATTATTATATTATTATTCTTGTTACATTAGTTTTCTTTTATCTTTCATTAAAATAATCGGTTCGCTTTAATCTATTGTTTTTCAAATTTTTTATTTATTATTTAGGTTATTGTGTCTAAATTTTTTGTTGTTATGTTCTTAGTTAAAAAAGATTAATTTACTTGACAAGAGTGATTATCCCGTATTACAATTGTTTCAGTTATTGTAGAGGAGCAAAATATTTGAAATGATACATTTATTTCAATATAATTTACTTACTTTGCTATCTTTAATATTCTGGAT